AAGATCCGACTTGAAACGTCGAAAGCGAGTGAATAGCAGGCTTGTAGTTGAATCGAGATGCTTGGTCGAAGTCACTTCCGTGAGAGAGTTCTTCACGCCGGGGCAAGCGAGTTGACAATGGGGGAAGTGGAAGGGGACCAATCAAGTCGCAAGGGCTGCGGTAGCAGAAGTAGCAGACGGTTGGATGTAATGAAAAGGGATTCGGCGAAGTCTATTTCCAGCATCTTACCCGCCAATCTCCATTGGCTTGGTTTCAGTGAGTTCAAGAGATGAGGATTAAGTGAGTTCCCTCGGGTGATAGGGGAATTTCTTTTTTATAGAGGAAGCTCTTTTTTACGCTTTCTTCTCTTATGCAATTTCTAGTTACCTTGAAAACAAGCCATTCTATTCCGAAAGTGTGGATTTGAGAACAGCCTAAGACAAGAGCTCTTAGTCCGCCTACGAGTCTTACTGCTATACATACCTTCTTGAAAGCCAGCTCAGATTCGTTTCTATTTTTGATGCCTTAAGCGTAAGAGAGGACTCTGTGAGAGACTACTGATCCATTTCAGATACTAACGCGGATTCTACGCCCGGAACCTTGGTCCAGAGATGTCATCGAAGGAAGGTCGACGGGATACTTTCTCCATAGCTAGCAGATCTTTTGACTATAAAACCGGGTATTTCGCGCATCGATCAGCACGATGCTCTATATCAATCCCTTTTCTTGCTCAAAGCCTTTAGTTTAGAGGCTGGAAATTTATTATTATATAAGTAGTGGGCATCTTCCTTGACTTGACTTGGCTTACTTCTCCGATCCTAATCTAATTGTTAAAGGAAGCTTTTTAACAATCACTCTAACTGTTGAAAGATTGAAAGCTTTCTTCCTTATCTGCCCGGGAACTCTTCCTCTTAGCACAGAGAAGCTTTCTTGGCGGTCGCTCTACTCTTAATTAGGTATTCCCAACAGAAAGTGAAATGGCATGCTTCCTCTTCGTATCTTAACTGGGCAACCTTCTCTTGCAAACAATCCCTTCGTCGCTAACACCGGTAATGCCCCATCCTTTGAGTACTACCTTCGAGGAATTCCTTTCGCGTCCTGATAAGAGCGCATGCCTCACTCCCCAAAGTAAGGCAAATTTGCTTCATTCTGAACTAATGGAAACTGTTCTTTCTCGATACGCAGAGTATGGAGAGCATGCCCTGTCTCAATCGCTCTACCCCGGGTCATAAGCGAATTATCTAGGACTCCGCTCCGATGTAAAGGCCGTATGAATGGATAGGGTCGTATTCGCTGTCGTGATCTCTCCATCGGTGCAGTAAGCCCCATCGTTTTCTTTTTAAGTAAAAGGAGGTCAAAGACGATTCCGGTGGACAAAAAGATCTGCTGCCCCATCATGGAAAAGTTATAAGAATCGCGGTTCCACACACATATGCTGGAAGCACTTTTTTAGTCCGGTCCGCCCTGCAGTCAAAGAACTCACTGCCCTTTCCTTTCGGGCTTAGCTTCTTTACTCTAAAGGGAATACAACTATTGATGTAATGATTCTAACTATCATACATATAAGAATCATAGTGCGTTAGGGGTAGCAGCTTTCGTCTCCAGTAAAGTCGTTTTCATTTTGTATAGCTTACAAAGTGCATTTCTCAATTTCCTTTCCTAGCTCTGATCCGGACAATGCACTTTTTCATTTCATATAGGGTTAAAAGCTTGTTTCTCAAAATTCTTCTAATAACTTAAGGCGTTAAGAACCTCTTCTGGGCGTGCCCCCGAGACTAGTGTCCTTACTTCGGTTCTTCCCCCAACAGCTTCTTCTTTAACAACCGAGTCGATGTCAAATAACCGGCCCGGCCTTCTCTGTGCATTCATGTGCAGGTTGCAGGACTCATTCACTTTCAAAAGCTAGACTAGAAAGGAGATTGGCTTGGTGTTCAGTAAGCTGTACTAGATGCAGTTGCCCAGGCATCCAATGCACTAACTTCTAGACTAGCCAGGTCTGCAAGCCTCAGAAGCTGTTTGCGCTTTATCCGCTCTTGGAGCTGTGAGGGCGTTCAGCTTGAAGATGGCATCGAAGCGAAGAGAGAAGGAGCTGTTGTTGGAATATCCGCTACTTGGATCTTTCCTGTGTTTGCAATCAGGGGCTCTAGGAGTAGGAATTCGGAATAAGAAGAAAGACGGTCGCCTTTCGAGTTGCATATATTAGATCGCGTTTTAGGTTGTTGATCTCTCGGGACTTTACCAAACGATGTCGATACCTGATTATTCGGGATTGGGGGCAGGGGAAGGGACTATTTCATTTCAATCCTGTTTAAGAAGATCGCAGCCATAAAGGGAAAGGGGAAGATCTTATCTTGACGGAATTCTAATTATATTAATATAATTTCATTTTTTTAAGAAAAATAGCTATAAGGTAGAAGGGAGGAATGAGGGCAAAGTCCTATCTACGAATGCTATGGGTCACTCGCTATCGTCTTTGCTTTTCCTATTACCGAATCGACTGCGAACGAAGGCTTAGCTTAAGCTTAGTCAATTCACTCTTTTGTTTTATCTGCTGTGATGGCTCTTGCTTTTTCAGCCGAGAGTTCAATAGATAATAGATGAAGAGCCGGATGACATTCTTTTTTAGTTTAGTCAATACTTATATATATAATAGTGGTGAACGGAGCAGCATACTTTACTAGCGAACGGAGCCTACGTACCTTTTCGTACTTCTTTATTCTTTTTCTCACACCTACGTGGATTTGCTTTGCTTTCCCTTTGATTTCGCTGCGAAGAATAGACTCGTACCTTGTCTTTAGAGCTATCTTCGGTACCTTCTCAAAGTCAGTCTTCGGGTTATGAGAAAGGGATCGGGAAAGCAACCTGGCTAAACAAACGCCCCCCAAGAACTCTGGCAAGGAGGGCGAAGCTGTGAAAAAACCTCAATCCGCCCAAAGCTCGAGCAACTGCATTCCTGATGTTTCTTTCTACATGAATCGCTTTCACCCCTTTCCCTTTATTGTGTCATTTTTCGGTGCCGCTCCTTTCTGTCTCTAAAACTCTAATTGGGTGCTCCCCCCTTCCTTTTCATGGACTCCTTTCTACAAATCCACATCCTTCCCCTACTTATACTTAAAAAAGTAAACTATCGTTCTTTCTTTCTGATTCAGTAAGATAAAGCTCTTTTACAATAATGGGATACTTTTATTCAGTGCAGGCGCCAAAAAGAAGTCGTCCTTCCCTTCAGTTTGAAAGAATTTGGCTAAGGATATAATATAGCCTTACTTGGTGCAATAAGAGAGGGTGATGATCGAATTTAGAGTAAGCTGGATAGAATCCTGCTAATGAATCATGGAGGGACTTTTTCTCTGAATTTGAGGCAGAATTAGCTGACCCTTTTCTTTCTGATCATTTTCCTATGGGGGTTAGTTTATCTTATATAAAGAAGTGCTTGACCTAAGCCTGTTTATTTTACATTTTTGATGAAGAAGGAAAAATGGAAAGGGGTACTTTTATCATCCGGAAGCGCTGGTTCAAATCCAGCTCGTGACACCACCCCCGTTCTAAGCCCCCTTCCTTGAGCTTAATGTGAATTACGGATCTCTTTCTTCGATCTACTAAGCAGCGAGAAGCGCGTTCGTAGATTAGTCGGTTTCAGAGTCATTTCACTCTCAGAAAGATCACCACTGAGAAATCTTCCAATAAGTAACGAAGCCTGTTACCAAGATGATAGGCGAGGGCTAAAGCAGTAATCTCGATTCCGATTAGTATGACCTTAGGCGAGTCAAAGTGGAATAGGTATTTTCATAAGTGAAGCAAATCCCACTACTTGAATACAAAGCAGAGATAAGCAAACAGAACTAGAGCTAAAGTAAGGTTCCGATGTGAGATTGGAAAGGTGGGAGTTAGCTGTGGCTTACCAACTGGAAAATGAGGGGATAAGGTTCTAAGGCTGCTATTTATGCTTTTCTCGCTCCTGTTGATTCACTCGCTAGGAATAGGGCATTAGGAGAAGGCCTAACTAGTAAAATAGGAAATTCCATCTCTCTGCTAGCTTCAAATCAAAGCTTGACTAAGCAGGATAGGAAGCAGCTCGGCTGGGAGGCGGGGAACAAGTAGCTGCTATCTACCCCTAAGGTAAGGGCATCTCATACCTATCTTTCGTCTTTCACTCCTTTGAGCTAGCTTTTGGTATTAGGATTGGTCCTGACCAAGTGATCAGAGGGTGTCTTCCGATGCAAGGGAATTCTATCTAGCAGACAATGTCTCAATGTATAGTCTAATCTCATATAGGCAAGTGCGCTTGTCGATCCTTCCCTCCCAAGGGGATCCATGATATAGCAGTCAGCTTGACGATCCTGGTAGGATTCTTACTTTCTTTTCAAGCCTAACTTTGTCTTTTCTCTTTTGAGGCCCATCTGGCTTGTCAAAGAAGCAATCTAGCTATCTAGCCTTTGCGTGACTTTTTTTTATGAAGAAAGCGTCCAATTGACCTTTTAAAGGTTTCCTAACCTCATCCTATAAAATGCCTTGAAACTTTCCTTAGCCCCCTAGTCAGTCTTTTCCTCTCCACTCGTACTACAAGAAAAGACAACTTGGATTCTCTGAAAGTCTTCATTATATAAAAAAAGGTTCCATTCATGTCTATTCTGAAACACCAAAGCCTCTCCAGTCTAATGGAAGTCAAGTTGAGCCTAAACTAGCGTCCTCACCTTATGCTCCCAAAATCACTCTCTGGCACTTTCTCCCTTACAAGGAGAAAAAGGAAGTCCCGTAGAAAGAAGTCATCAAAAGACTACAGCTCATAGTCAATCCCCAGCTCTTGCCGGCATAAGCGGTCGTCCGCTTTTACTTGGCAGTAGGAAGAGTCTACAGGCCTAACCCTATTACCACAGGCGTTGGAACTACTCTAAGGACTCTCCCCCCCGCCGGCAGAAGTAGGTAATCGGGTCCCCTAAGAAAGATTGTAGGGACTTCAGCAACTTCCTTTCTCTATGGGGCTACTAATGCCACTCTTGGGCGAGAGACTCCGTGGTAGAGTTGCCCTCTCTCTTCACAGAATGGCTTTAACCATCTCTTAGTTGCAAGGTGGTGGCATTCTCATCAATCAAGCGGTGCTCCAAGGCGGAAGGAGAAGCAAGGGGTTAATTGAAAGGGCTTTATCTGGTCGGTCGGCTCCCTCTCCTATTCGCGATAGGGTTCTATTCTAAGCGAGATCCCAGAAAAAGTGAGGCTGCCCTCATGAGATTGAAGGATGCTATTTAGTATTTAGACAGAAGGGAGGGTCTCATACATCAGCTTTAGCGACACGCCCCATTGTGCTCTCTATTCGCATAGGCATCACCTTCAGGATATCATCCTCCATTCAGAGTGCTCTCTTCCTATTTCATTCAACAGTCAAGTAGGCCCTTGGACAACCAGTGAGAAAGGGCTTTTGGGCAAGAGATGGCGGAATCCTTGTTTTTTCGAAGGGGAATGAAAAAAGGCCAAAAGGTACATAGCTATCGATTTCTTTGTGCGTTGATCACAAGAGTTAGCGATTGGTGAGGTCTTTCCGATCAGCCTACCCACAATGAAGCCACCATGACTCAAGCGATATAGCTGCCTGGATGCGTTCCCTTTTGGAATGGGATTGATTGCAGCTTGTTTGAGATTGAGTTTCTTCGAGGACGCCTGTGCCTAGCATGGATTCTTTGAAGCGCTGCCTCCCGCATTGCTGTAGGTGCTTTCGGGCTGGGAAAGAAATCCCAGTTTGAATCCCATCCCCCGGGCTATCTCGTAAGGAAGGGAGAGTCAAAAGAATTTCAGTCAGCTATGTAGCTGTAGTAGTCAGCCTGTCAGGAAGGTTATATTAAGCAAAGCAGTAAGTTAGTGATTCATTCAAAGTCTAGCCCTGGTGCTGGTGTATGCACTTATGCTGCCTTCACTCAAAAGAAATAGAAAGCACTATCAAAGAAGCAAGGGATGAAGGAGAAGGCCTTCCGCCCAGTAGAAGAAAGCCCTTACCCAAGCAAGTTATCTATTTACGTAGGTGAATCAAGTACAAGAACATCTATAGCTTTCACGTGGCGAGCTACTAGAGTACTTCACTCCCTAACCCTACCACGCTTCCCTACTTCACTGCCTCTCCCAGTCAGCCTGCACCTGTTGCGGATTATGCTCTTTTTTTTCGTCGTTCCTCTCGTGTTTCCGTTCCTCCTTCTCGTTTTATTTCCTTTTACTTTGAAAGCGCAACAGCTAACCGGTTGCTTGGTACCAAGTGGTTGGTTGGTTAAGAATAAGAAGCAAAGAAATAACAATAACCAAGGGTGGTGGGGGGTTTAGGGTTAATAGGTTTGCATCAAGGTACGTTTTCCCAAATGTTGATGGCTTGGAGTCCCCTATCTCTGAAGAGAAGGAGAGGTATGGAGATTTAGCATATAGAGAAGAGAGGACCTACCTAGGGTACGGTGCCCGAACACGATTTCTGTCTTTCTACCAGGGCCCTCTCTTTTGGAATTTAATCCACAGAACCAAGAACTGATGGAATTGTTGATGCCACCGCACCGAGAAAGAAGAGTGGAATGAATGATTTGAAAAAGAGAGGTGGGTCTAGCCAAGGATTGAGTCCTTTTCTTTTGGATCTGCTACTCGACCCGTATTCTATTACAGGTTTGCCTAGCGCTTCCATCGATAGCTTATACCTGCGGACTTTGAAGCCAATTGCCATCCTCCTTTTTTTTAAAGCATCCCGTTTTTCGATTTCTGATTCATATGCATCTCAAGACCGACCAAGCAAGGGTTAACGTTGTGTAGTCGGAATAGAGTTGCCGGTAACCTTTGGCTAATAGCTAGCCTAAGACAAGAGGCAATAAAGCAGAGCTAGCGAAGGCAAAGCAGGAGCTTTTTAAGCGCGCTCTGAAACAAAGGAGGCAGATGCGGATACGTGAATGAAGTGAGATCTTGGAACAAGGGCAGTGGGCGTAGGGTTTGATCCTTCGCACCGAGGAAAGAGCCCCCATTTCAGGAGCGCGCGGGACTAAATCCAATTCCCACGGAGCGGTAAGCCATTCCCGAAGAAGACTTCGTGCAGTATGGAAGTTGCTACGTGGAAAAAGTCCATAGGTGAAATGAAGAAGAAGGCTCTTCTGGTCGAATAAGAGAGACTTTTGCCTCAAAGGAAGAGCGGTGGGTGGGGTAGGAAGGAGGGTCGAGAATAGGTTTAAAAAAAAAAGATGTACCAGGCCTTTAGAAAGGCAGGGCAGTTTAACATGGGAAGAGTACTGTACCACATCTTAATTAAAGTAGAACGTGGGTGTTCCCTTTCCTTTGCCTGCTGACCCGAAATTTACCAATACGAACTCGGGCTCGGGTTAGACTAGGCTGTGTTGCTTGATGAAAGAAGCGGATCTGGGTGGTTCAGCTGGACTCCTTGTACCAGTTTATTCCTTATATTGTACCTGTCTCTTCCTTATTCGGATGAAGGTGAGTGGCAAAGTCCGGTTCAACTAAGGAGTAGGTCGTCCTATCTGATTGAGCGGGTAATTTATAAAAAAATTTTAGCCCTAGGAGCTATTCTTTCTGAGCCAAGAGCTGTTAGCTAAGCGCTCTAGTAGCTAGGGCGGCTAGCATGCTATGAGCTTTAAGTTGTTCTTTCTCTCTATTATCCTATTTGTTATTAGTTTCATTTCCTTAGGATAATTTATTTTCTTCTTCCTTTTCTCTTTCTTTCCTTTCTAATCTAATTCATCAAGGTTTTTTGTTAGAGTCATTGAAGGTTGTGTAGTAGTTCTGATCGGACTTGTCCTTATCCGCAGCTCCCTTTTCTTCCTCGATTTAATTCCTCTAATCTAGATATAGGCCCCGGGCCTGTAACTACTGAATCGAGGCGCCCTATTCCCCTTAATTCCTAGGAGCGAATAAGGGAGAAGGGGCCCCGGTAATACTTAATTGACGGAGCATTCCTTTGTTTCACCCGGTCATTAATCGAGTAAGCCATCTACGAATAATGGAATACTGAATATCCCAGTCCACTCTGTTCCTAGCGCCTCTTCAGAACAAAGGGGTAAAGCTGGTAATGACCCAAGTCATTCTCCGTCCGAAAGCTAAGGGGGAAGTCATTGGATTATTCGCTTTGAGATGAGAGGATGACCTTTTTCTCCTTATGTGGTTATGTGGTACTCGACCGGCTATACTTCGATTCTTTTTTTTTTTGCACTCTCTTATCAGCCTTTTTCTTTGGCGAAGGGAGCTTGAAGGGAGAAAGGCTGGTCTAGGTTCAACCACTCTCACTTACTAGGAAGAAGGACGGAGACAATCTAAGACGGAAGAAATTTTTGTTTTATTTGCTTTCTTAAGCTGATCCGCTGACCCGAGTGCTTGCCTAAGCCCTTTGCATCTGTTTCCAGCATGGACCCGGGCCTGAGATTGTCATACCACTCGTAGGCAGGACCGTCGAGGGAAAGGGGAAATTGTCTCAATAGCAAAGACCCATTTGTGGCGGTGTCCCGACAAGCGGTAATGAAATGAGATAAGTGTCTTTTAGGGCCCCATCAAACATAGAAATGGTGGGATTTGGTACCCTGGTGGATAAGGAAGCGTGTAATGATATGGAGGATATGGACTGCGATAAGGCTGGATTGGTCTTGCATTCTTTGGGTTTTTTAAACTCATCCAATTCTTTTGTTTCAGTTCTGGAACCACCCATTTTTTTTTGGCTTTATGCTATATTCGGAAAGACCAGTAAGTGGTTTTGGCATATCTTATGCAATCGATTGATTCTTTCAGGTCCATTCTTCGGTAGTGCATAGGCTCCGGCTTCTTCCTCTACTATTAATCGATTCATAGAAGGGGCTGATGCCCGAACAACGAGGGTTTACGTATTCAGGTTGGTAGAACTCCTTTTATCCAGATTCATAGAAGTGAGTTAGAAGGTCCTGCCCTGTAACCAAAGACAGAGTAGAAGTCCCTTGCTGCTTCATTTATAGAGGGAGATGGGGTGGATGCGTGAACAACCACATATCACCTATGCAACCGAGCTGTTGGAATTCCTTTTCTCAATCTTGATATAATCGATTCCGAGGGGTAAGCTCCAGGTAATGTAATAAAGAGTGGCATCTTCCTTCCGAACTTTTTCACTTTTTTTTTTGCTATAGAAAAATTGCCATAGATCGAAAGTGATTCCAGGCTTAGTGCTTCCGCCTATCCGGCAGCCGTTACCAGCTGTTCACCACTCCTCCCTTCTTGCCTATTTTGCTAGCCCTCTCTAAAGTTTCATTCAAGCCCACATAAAGCAATTTTTAGAGACTTTTGACAGGTGAACCACTTCCTATTCGATTGCTTTAACAAAAGCCCTCTTACTAAATCCAATCGGCCAATATTGGATAGACCCTTGCTACAGATCAGAAGAGCGCATACCGATTTCAAAGAAAGGAAGCGATATTGGACAGGATCAGGATGCGATCGACCTTTACCTTAGCAGTGATAGAGATAGCATAGCTGTAGACAGGGGCAGGGCCCGAGACGGATTCTATATAATAATGAAGGGAATCGCTTTGATTGATTGCTTGCGACAGCTTATCGATGCTCGTTAGCGGCCTCAAACCAGAAATTGCAAAAGCGGGCCTACGAGAGAAATGAACTTTACATACTGATATCGCATACCGATGGGAAGGAAAAATTGCACCACTCCTCCTTACCTTCCGCCTGCCGTCCTTATAAAAAAGATTATCTTTTCGTTTGTTACGGTATCCCTGAACCCTAACTGGTCGAACGAATGAAGCGTGCTTCTTCTCTTTATTCCTTTTTTATTGTTACTGATTCTACTCTTTTTTCTTCTATTTATCTTTCTTTCCATAGGTAAGCTCCGAAGGTTGTTTGTTAGAGTTCTTGCCGGAAGGCCTTTCAGGGCGGAAATGCTGTTAATGAATAAGACTGAATAAGAAGGTAGTTCCTTTTTCTTGGTTGTGTGAGCGAGCGAAGTGAGCCGTTAATCGTCGAGGGAGTGGCTTCTTTCTCCTCCCCCTTCTGTCTCCCTTGTCTGCCTAAGGTGAGGGCGGGCCGCCCTCTTTTCCGCACCAATCCGTCCCCCTACATCTTTTTTAGGGTGTAGCTAAAGCGTAATTTTTTCTTTTCGGGCTTTCCTAATTTCCAATAACTATCAGCCCCTTTCCTCGCTATCTAGAGCCAAGCCTTTCTCCTTCCTATTCTCGCCTTGCCTAAAGAACCTCTTTTGGGGCATAAAAGCCTGATTTTAGCCTTCCCCTATTATGGCCCGATCTCAACAAGCTTCTGCTCTGCGACTTGCTTTGCTTAAGCTTAAGCCAACCTATCTATAGTGTCCTTTGGGAAAGAAGACTTATTTTTGATCAGTTCAGTATAGGGGGGAAAGACTCGGTACTTGCTATAGCTCTTGTTACTACTGGCTCCCTAGCTACCGTCTTAGTTGTATTAGTTAATGGCTCCAACCCTTCTTGCTTGACCCAAACCTTCGAACTGCAACAGATGCAGCAGGAGCTAAAAACAACTTACTACTTGAACTCGCTACTAACACTTGGCGTTTAGCAGCAAACAACTACAAGATAATAGGGCCACAGTAACAGTAAGGGAAGCTGAAACCGTAGCTTCACTCCTACTCTCTTACTTAAAGAGCTTACACGAAAGCTGCTGAAGGGCTGGTGCCATTCTAGTCTACTAATCGAGTCCGTTCAATCGGTGTAGCTAAGCGAGTAAGTCCGTAACGAATAGAAGAGTAAGCCAGTAAGCCGGTAACGAATCCAACAAGGAAGCTTTCAGCTAAGCCCCGTTTAGTTGATTCCCCCTCTGTCTCAAGGCGGATGAGTCCGTAATAGTCTTCCTTCTTTTTCCGAAGGTTGTTATCGAGGTGGTTGTTGCAGCTCTTTCTGCTGTTGCCCTTTTCTTCTTTTTTTGCTGCTCCTAACTCTAGTATAGGGGTTTTCGGGAATACGTCCTATGGCAAGGAGCTCTTTTTCTGTTCCTTCATCTGCTGTTTTAGTCCCCCCCTTTCTTAGTATTCCAAGCCAAGTGGTTTCTTCTCAAGGTATCCGGGTCGGCCGGGTGCCGGATCGGGGTTCCATGTTCTCCCCCCTGGCAGCTGCCGAAGCGAGGGTCTTTTTGCCCTATCGTCTAAGGCTTCTGCGGGGAACCAATCTGATCCGTAAATAGATCTCCTGCTAGGTTGGCCTTACCTGCTTTCCAGCTTGCCTTTTCCTCCCCGCAATGAGAACTTCCCTTTCGCCTTTTTCACTTGAAATGAGAACTTCTTTTTCCCCCGTCATCTAAAGGGTTCGCTTCCCTCTCCTCCCCTGTAATGGCAGCAGCCAATCGGTAGTTTAGACCCTATCATTAGGGATTGCTCCACTTCAACCTTACCAACCCCTGTGATCGCTGCTGAAGATATTTCTGAATCTAAGCAAGCACTCCTGCCTTCCACAGCTCTTAACATGGAATGTGCTCGCTGTTGTAAGCGATTTTCCCGGAGTTGTAGCTTTTAGCTGTTAGCTTTTATCTCCTGCCAACCTTTTCTTTGAGAACCACAAGTCCAAAGCGAGTTTCCGTACCCTGCGTTTAGTCGGCTCCTCTTTATCTTTAGTCTTAGACTTTGTCGCTGATTCGTCCGCTATATAAGTTTTCGGTGTCCGGAGACTCTTTGTTTAGGTTCCTTCATATCGCTTCTTTGTTTCTTTTTCTGTTTGTTTCGGGCGAAGTGAGCCGGGGATCGGCGAGTGAGGGCAGCGTCAATCGGTGTAGCTAATGCCGTAGTGAGTGACCAAGGGGAACGCTCGGAGTGAGGTAAGTCTTCCATGATTGGAAGGCTAGGGAATGAGCGTAGTGAGTTAGCAAGTGCAGACAGCCCTAAATGAAATGGTCGATCGAGCGCGGCGTCTCTTCTTTGTTTCCTTTGTTGTTTGTTTGTTTGCGGCTCTCCTAGTATTAGGTTTGTCGGAGTTTCGTCCGCTTGTAGCTGATCCGATGTCGGTACTTCGTCTTGTGAGTTTCTTTTTTTTCTTTGTTTAATGTGAGCCGTGAAGCTCGCCGAGGTGGGTGAGCGAGTGTCGTGTGTAACCTTAGTGTGCCCTAAGGTTGTTTGTAAGGTAGCTCGCTTGTTTACTTCTTTCGTATTCCGTCTTAGTAGGAACTCCCCTAGTAGCTTCTATTCCCCCTACCCAGTAAGTCTTCCTTTACTGTTAGCTCCTTATCTAAGGGGTAAGCCCCTGTAACTACTAACAAGAGAAGGTCGCTGCTGATGTCCCCCACCCACCCATTAATGAAGAAGTGGGCTCCTTCTGACCAACATCCATTCTCAAAGATGGAAGTGTTGAAAGTCCTATTAGGACCTCCAATAGCCGAAGAGTTGAGTTCCTTCTATACAGATGCAGTTTCGTTTCCTGCTGCTTTAGTTAGGTCGTCTGTAACTCCCGACTGAGTTCATTATGTACGCTGTCCCTTATCAGTACCACCCCATCGATGACATGCCTTGATTGTTCCCTTTCGTTCCCAGGCACACGCGCTGGATGCGGACATTGAATGTCCTCACCGATCAACCGCTCATGAATGAACACCAAACAACCACGCTTTTGACTGGTCCCTTATGAAATTACTTTTCTCGATCAAAATGGCAGGAATTGGGTCCTGACATGTGCCTACTGAAATACCTAGAAAGCATTCCTTCACTTTCCTTATAAGGGGCGCTGCCTGATTTGCATGAATGCCGAACCCCAATAAATGAGTATTGGTTCACGTCTTAATCATCCCATTGTTTTCAAATAGACATGCCATATTGGCTTTCTCCGAGGCCATAAGAAGGTAGTTGCTTAGGGACCATACAAGTAGCGAATAAGGGAGTTGCTGTTGCCGCTCATACAGGAGGGCGGATGTAACTAATGAATAGAGAGGGGGGTATCCCTGTGTCCCCCAACTGTTAGCAAAGATGGACCCGTACCAACTTCAATAGTCTCGGATATGCCCCCTAAGCTGTAACCACTGCGTGAAGGCCTTTTTCAAGTAAACAGTCAACAAGTAAGTCGGCTGTTTCCGGCCGAAAGCTACATCGCAGTAATGAATACAACCAATTAAGTCGGTAGCACCTAGAGCGTCGAAGCCTTTAAGGTAAGGAAGGGGGGGCGTTCGTCAGTGCTTTACTACTCCAGAAGTCCTCTCTATCGGGTTCACGCTCGAAGCATACTGAAATGTATTGAAAATTGCCTTTTATGTGGGACTACCAGCCAGGTGAGCCAGACGCACGTGAATCGTCGAGTAAGGTTCCGACCTACATTGACCATTTCGCCTGGACCGGAAGAGGCATCTATGAATTGACTGCCATAACGTAAGAACCTACTAAAAGATTGAAGCATCATGGAGAGGGAGTTAGGCACTACCTAGCCCTACGCCCCTTTTCCTGTAGTCGTCAGCTCGTTCTTGACAGATCCTTTCGGGTGTTCATAATCTGGAGTAAAAGGATTCGAACCTTTGCATGCCGGTACCAAAAACCGATGCCTTACCACTTGGCTATACTCCATACGGCCTGTTTTGGACGATAGAAGGGAGAGAGGGGGAAAGGAGAAGGAGGGCTCGAAGAACGAGCCGTGCAAGAACGCGGGGATATAGCAAGTAAGCAGCGACGGTTCTCCCTTTAGGACCGACTACAACAAGCTCGCGACTCTAATAGAAACAAAGGGTGACGCTCTCTGCTCTATTTGCTTGCAATGCTATACCTATCAAAGTTGGCGAACGCTTCTTGTTCTCGCCCAGCCGTTTCTTTTGATTATTATTTAATAATAACCTAGACTAAAGAAGAAGCTCCTGAATCAGCGCAGGGCCAAATAAGCAGCAGGAGAACTTGACTAACCTGCCGCCGGTGACTTTAAGAAGGAGGGTCCGGGTCCAATTTATAATGAAGCGAAGGTCCCCCGTCACTCCCTATTCTCTCTTAAAGCTAGCTCCGCGAGAGGTTAAGAACTATTGACTGTAAACCATAGCAGTTACACTCACTCAATGGAAATGTTCGCCTTTGGAATGAAGATGGATGAGCAGGCACTCACGCCTGGACCTGATGAAGGGAAAGATGTCACCGGTCACTATACTGGGGGGGCGAGACATGACCGCGACTTAAGATTCAAGTACCGTTGAAAAGACTAAAGGAACGGGGGGAATGACTACCTGTAATAAAGCACAGGCTAATACGAGCCGACCAGAATAAGCGACGGCTTATATTACCAGATCCTGGACACAATCTTCCTAGAGATGGAGAGCCCCTTGCCTCGCCTTTTCTAGGTTGGGTCGATTTTTCATTTACCAATGAATTGGATCCGCCCCGATCAATAACAATAATGGGCTAGAAGAAAGGTTCTGTGACATGGACGCCCAACTCGATCGGTCGGTTGGCCCACCTAACAGATGATGAGATTCTCGTTGATCGAATTTTGAAAACTCTTTCTCACTATTAAGAACAGTAGAGCTTTCGATCAAGATGTTCTCGCCTCCCCCGTTTGGGCTCTCGCTCGAATCGGAACCTTTATGCGTTGGTAGGCTTTCGACGTGATCTAATAGCCTACCTATCAGGCGCCAATAAAAGAGAAAGTTTTCGCATGGGCTTCTCATCTGATGCAGAACTGATTTCATAACCACCATCCATCACCAATCACATTCCACATCCCACTTCAAACTTTTCGATTCCTCGGGCCTCTAGAAAGGCATTCCAGCTTCAGAGGCAGGTGAGCCGGGTCAGGAAGGAGTGTCGACTGCTGGGATGGGATCCTATTCGAAGCACTCCACCACGAATAAGAGTCTTTGGGTTGGATAGGCAGTAGAGATAGGAGTTCCTATCTATAGGGCGGGCTTTCAAGACAGAGATGCACTACTCCATCTGGAAAGGGCTTTTCCAGAAGGGAGTAGAGAAATCAATAGAAAAAATCCCTTCCCGGCCGGCGGGACTCTACGTCTGGGTCTTATTCCATCTCAAACTCGGATTAGGAAGAGTGCCCTTGAACTAAAGATCAATCATAATAAACAATACAAGAAAAGAAATGGATTCTCCTGCCGGCGAGAAGGGGGGAGATAGGGAAGAGGAGATTAAGGATAGATATTCACTCCACTCCATAGATAGTGAACACAGATTTTTTTTTCTCCTTTCGGGTCCGCGCTGGTGGGTTTTCCTTCCATTCTCCCTCTTCTTCCGCTCCGGAATAAGGAACCTTAGAATTCACCCTACCTGTCGATGAAAAAATGGGATTTTATAGGACCACTAGCTAGCGGATTAGTTATGGAATGTCCTACTCCTGCCTGAGCTTTCCGATCAACTAATCCCCTATTTCAGGGGCATCTCTGTGTTAGGTAGGGCCAGGGATCTCTGATTAGTCGAATGAGCATGAGCCCATCCCTCTGGCCTATCATTTATTGGTCGATCCGGCGCTCCTGTATCTCCTGCGTTGCGTCTCCATGGGAGCCCTTCATACAAGTTTGCTGATAGGAGCCCCTCTAGTCGAATCAATAAAAAATAGAAGTTTAGGCTCGTCAATCGACGATCTACTGTTCCCTCTTCTCTTAGTTGCAGATGCCCATGCTTTGATTCGAGAGCCCTAGCCAGTGATGAATCCCCAGTAAGATCGGAGTATTGAATTCCTCCTCCCTTCAGTCCAGTTTGAACCCGTCCCAGCAACCTGCGCGGAGAAGACAAAGAAGTTGGGAGTCTATGCCTTGAATGAATCAGTAACAACGGATTAGTGGAATGAGGGATCAAGAGACGGATAGGGGGGGAAGGGCCTATCAATCATTGGTGGACCCTCCCTTGAACGGTCACGTAGCTCGTGACTGAGTTGTTTAGGTTCTTGAATTCCATCTCTAGTTGGGGTTTCGGTTCGAAGGTTAGAAAATGTGGTGCGGGTTCATCTCTCTCGACCAGTTCAGGTTCAAAGGAAAGGGTGATCAGCGGGACCCAGACTTTAGATCTCTTCTCTATGGTGGGAGGGTTTTTTCGTATCATGTTGGGGAGGCCAGGGGAGACGGATTGGATCGAGAGGCCTATGCCTCTTCTTTATCGATAGAATTCCCATCATTTGCAGTCTCCGGCGAAGAAGACAAGGGCGAGGCCCCGAACAATTTCATTGCCGTGACCTCCATCCGTCATTAGTAATCGTGATCAGCTTTTCCTATTCACTAGTACACTGCGCGCTACAACTAGCAGCCCCTTTACTAGTAAGGGAAAACGCTAGCGCGCAACGGCTGAAAAGCCAGCAACTTGTTAGGAGTAGGTTCCAACCTTTCTTATTATTAGTAAGAAAGGCGCGACGGCCCCCTACCCCTAGGGGCTGCTTGCTGCTCGACTCTATCTCTAAAGGAAAGGGGCTTATGCACTGCTGCCTACTCCACTCGTTATCACTAAACGACGAAGCCAAGAGCGGAAGGAGGGACTTGAACCCTCAACCTCAGCCTTGGCAAGGCTATGCTCTACCATTAAGCTATTTCCGCCAGCTACGGTAGTGGCGAAGCACTACTGAGCAATTCACGTATCACTTGATACAGACGACTTCTGTTTTTCCGCCGGACCACACTCCATACCCCCGATCGAGCTACGAGCACGAGTAGGTAGGCGGCTAGGGCTGGGAAGGTTCCAGCCTTCTTTTTTTTTGCTTCGCGTCAGATGAGATGATGATTAGTGGGTCAGGTCCAGCGTGTGCTCTTGATCACAATCACTAAAGGGGCGGGCTGGCGGGGCTGCCTTTTCAATCAATCTCCGGCCGCCGCTATTGGTGCGAGTTGTAAGGAGTCTTGGTCTCGAGTCGAGCTGGAGCGTCATTTCATTCTCGTAACGGGAGTGAGTGCACCGCAAGACCAGACAAGTTACTCCTTCGCCTCGCAGCGGCGGTATCTGTCGTCCATCCTAAGACGGCTCCTCTTATTCTAAGATAATCCAAGCAGCAGCTCCACAAGTCGGAAACAGTCGATTTCTGAGCCATTCGTTCTCCCCTCTCGGTTGGCCTTTGCCAGCCACTAGAGCAAGTAAGAGAACCTACAGTGAATGAACTTAAAGATAAAGAACCGCAGATTTGGATCGGATTGTACACCTTTGTGTCTGGCTATGTATATGGATGTTCATAAAGATATGACGGGACATCGCTCTCCTTTCTTTTTTTTTTTTGGCTTATAGTTGTCATAGATCTCTCTAAAATCGTCGGGGCAGTCCTTGACTTTCGCAATCCAGTCACGCAGTTCTGCGATCTCTATGTCGGGGGTGCATTTCAAGCTCAAGCCCCATTATATAGAGCGCAGTTTCGCACCTTAGTGCGTCGGGCTGATTTGCCACCGCGGGAGCCCCATATCACAATGGAGTTTCAACTGTCTTGAAATCAGGGAATGAAGTTCCTTGAGCATAGCTCCGCCCCTCTTGTTCGAGTAAGGGTTTCTATGCCTAAACACAGGGCTAGATCCGGGTGAAAAAGAAGAAGCCCAATATCAGTAAGAATAGCGGCTGCCCCCCTTTCCTGTTGGAAAGGAAAAAGGGCGCCAGGGCCCTTTTAAATGACGAACCCCACAGATGATAGGCCAGGGCAAGGGCGGCATATCGACGGAGATTAGGATCAGCTTGGATGAATAAAAGAAGAATTGGTAGAAATTCTCATAGGTGAAGCAAACCCATTTTCAGACAAATAAGATAAAAAAACTAAACTATAGTAGATAGGAAAGCCCCGGAGATTCTATGGAAAATGGAAAACGTCGAAGTAAGCTGGGGTTAATGCAAGAAGACACTTCGAAGGAACGTCTCGACTAGGGGTTCGGTCCCCTATAACTGTATCCCTTCCTTTTTAGACTAGCTCTAAATACAATAAAGAAAAGTCGGTCGGACAGACAATTACATATATATATAAGCAAAATCTCGCTGTGAGCGCTACCTAAGCACTGTTGAAGGCACTCAGAGAAGAGTGGAAATAGTTCTAGATAGGAGAGGGCTTCTCACTAAGACTTTCGACTCACTGCCAAAAGCTCCTTCTTGTGCGCTAACGCTGGAAGGGATGGTTTTGGGTGGGATGGGAGAGAGACCACTGGAAGACTTAGTCGTTTAGATAGAGATAAGAGAGCTATACATAAAGAATATTGAACTCCCCAGGCGTTCACTAAATGCATTTCGCTTACAGTCACTAGGAAGGGGTTCTAGTAACGAAAGATTCCTTCTATAGGTAGGTAGGCCACATTTCTCATATTCATTTCAGTGCTTTAAGCTCTAAATCTATCTGTAGCAACATTGATCGCATCTCTAGGGATTTGACCTCATCTGCTCGTTCATAGGGGAGGTTGATCATATATCACCAGAATTTCCGGATTAAAATCTATTCTCAATAGAGAGAGACCTGTCGTAGCGAATGTATTTTGATGGGGCTGCAAATCTGAAGGGATATGGAATATGGGTCTTGTTGGTTAGCCCCGATGATCTGCACATTCCTATCTCAATTAAGCTGAACTTCGAAACTACCAACAATGTCGCCGAATACGAGGCTTGCATTCTGGGCTTACAGGCAGCTTTGGAGATAGAGATAAGATCATAGTCTATGGTGATTCTTCCCTCATAATCAACCAGGGGAAGGTGAAAAGCGAAAAGTTAGCTCGTTAACAAGCATGCCTGGAAAAGCTAGCTGAGGGATTTGAACAGGTCAGCTTTACCTACCAGAGACGACAATCCGTTTTTAGATGCTCTAGCCAAGATGGCCTTCATGGTTCGAATTAGACTGAAATTGCACATGGGCATCACGCAGCGTGATGAGCCCGCTTATTGCAAAGCCATTGAAATACGGGCCGAAGTATAGATTCCCTGGTTCACAGACATCGAGAACTATATCTTAAAGAACGAGTACCCGCCCGATGCGGATTCAAGGACTTTTGCAGGCCATTTCAGGAGTTCACCTTCCCTTCTCGTTCGATTCCACACCGGATTCACTATCTTCTGAATCATGCCCTTCCTTCTCGTGAGAGTTGATCTTCGAGTTAGAGTGTCTTCTGTCCGATTCAGGCTGATTGGATCACTGAACTTGGTTCACTAAAGAAAGAATCTGCTTTCTCTAGGAAAGGAAGTTTCCATGCCATTCGTCTAGCTCCCCCCGGATTCGGAGCATCAAAGCAAAGAGTCGATTCTCTAAGAAAAATAGCTTATCCCCTTTATCCTTACCTGAATGGAAAACCAAGGCTGAATTTCATGCTTTCAAGCACAGTTTAATAATAATGGGGATGAGTGCTATCTTAATAGTTTATTTTATAAAGGTTGCTTCTAAGAGAAAGAGATAAAGCTAGTCTTTTTATATAGTGTGTGAAATTGAAAGCAAAGCGCCTATTTTCTAGTTCCAATCAATATCAATCGGCCGTTCACGTCAGGGTCCGAAGGAGGCTTGTACTTTTCTTTTTTTATTCCCTTCCGTCATTCCTTAAGTCCCATAGGTTTGATCCTGTAGAATCTGACCCACTTTCTCATTGAGCGAAGGGTACGAAATAAATCAGATTGATTTTTCGATCAAAAGTACTATGTGAAATCTTCGGTTTTTTCCTCTTTCGCTACCCCTTACAGCGTTTGAATCAATAGAGAACCTTTTCTTCTCTATCTGTATGAATCGATATTCTTACATTCCAATTCCTTCCCGACACCTCCCAAGGAAAATCCTGAATTGGATCCCAAATTGACGGGTTAGTGTGAGCTTATCCATGCGGTTATGCACTCTTCGAATAGGAATCCATTTTCTGAAAGATCCTGGCTGTCTTCAACAAACACGAAAGTCAGTGTCAAGTTGAGGTCTACCCGGATCTAATGGAGTAGCGGGATGACCGAAACACAGTTGAGGTAAGGGGCCCCCTGTGATTATGGCTCGCCCGCCTGATCAAAGTCGAAGTACGTGGGGTCCATTTGTAAAGAACATCTCTTTTTGGGTCGTCAAATCGCCGAGTCGACTTCTCACCGATTCGCATTAACGCGATCCAAAGAGTCGATCACAAAGCGGATTCGCTCGCCCATTTTCGTTTAGGTGTGATTCAAAGAGGCCGCGGTAACGCGAAGAAAAGTGTTGATTCGCGTGGCCTTTGACAGAACTTTTTTAAAACTTGATAACTTGCTCGTTCTTACTTCCTGGGGATACTAGTTTCTTTGCAAAGCTTATAGTTTTTTTAGCACCTATAAGGTGAGATACGGGACATTCCATGTACCATACTGCTTTGTCATAGGAAATGACAACATTGGCGACTAAGGGGTGGCGAGAGCAAGACAAGAACTCATAAATAGGCCTTGTCCATGGGGCTACTCAAAGTGTTAGAAAAGTGTAGCATGAACAACCAGAAGCCGCAACAATAGAATAGTTTAAAAGAAAAGCGATTCCACTCTTTTCCTAAAATCCTAACCTACAGGATCAGAAGTACCTGAATATGATAAGCAACCGTCAGAAATCAGTGAGTGAAATAAGACGGATGGAGAGAAAGAATAATAATAACTAGATGAAGCCTTAGTCCATTTTAACATCCAATCTTACCAAAGGTCAGAAAGGCAGATGGGCATGTCCCTTGAAACTGCTTCCATTGGCATGAGTTAGAGTCCTCTCCTGCAGGAACCTGGCACCTTCCTCGCTCTCTCTTCTGCTTACTTATAATTCCTTGCTTCTGGGGACTGACTAAAAGCCTTTCTCTCCCTAACCGGATTCTGCTTGAACTGAGAAATATCCCATGGGGCAAGGGTAACTCATACAACGAGGGAATCTGGGGTTGGCAAAAGGGTAACTATAGCGCTATCACCAGCTCCAAGGCTTACTACTACAAGAGTGGACTGAGCGCGCTTACTATCACTATTCTATCCCCACCTTATTCTCTAATTCCTAGAGTGGAAGGTATGAGTTCGACACCCGCTTAGCCCATAGCTTTATGGCTTAGAAGAGTAGCTGGCATTGGCTCTTTGCCTTTGCTTTAGGTTTGCTTTAGGGCAGACATTGATTGATACAAGGGAAAAAAGAGAGAAAGCACAGCTACGTAGCTAACCCAAGGTTCTGTCTTTCCTTAAGGAAGTGTTAGCTTGCTAAATGTATCCCCTCCTCCTTCCCTTACAGCTCTTGGAGAGGAGACAGTCGACAGATTGATCGCCAAGATCGGAGGCAGGATATCAGTGTATTTGTATATCTGTTTTATTTATACACCTAACCTTTTTTCAGATATTTTATTTATTGTTTTCTTTTCGAGGAATAAGAAGAATGTATGATTACTGTAGAAACGTATAACCCTAACCTTTATCCTATAGTCGATCCTGTCGTAAAGCTCTCGTAAAGGACTGGGGGTTAAGGCACGACTTATTCAAGGAGTGGGATAAGACAAAGACAATCTTCGACACTGATAAACAATACAGAAAGATCATATTCGACAATAAAATAGAAAAACTGGATCTACAACTATTGTGGTTCTACCATGATTTTTTTTTTTTAAAGGAAATCACTCACATCTGAAATTCGGATAGAGCACACCACCCTAATCACTAAACCAAGGAAAGGACCGCGGTCATACTTTTAAACGATATAAGCCTTACACCTGGTATTTCCTTGAGTGCCTCTTCCCGAATTACTGGTACCAAACATGCATTGCCTTTATCCATGATGCACATGGTGTTGGCAAAGGAAAAGGAATTGGAATAGGAAAAAGAAAAAGCTTGAACTCAGCCCACAAGCTAAGCAAAGCAAGGAGAGAGAGAGTGATAGACTAGAAGAGCATTTGGCTTCAGAATACTTTTTTTTTATTTTTAAAGAAAAAAAAAAGAAAGCCAATTACCGACAAAGAAAACAACTGGATTGATCCTGTAAAGGTAGCATAACTGAAAGGGTTGTTGGATAGTAATGGTGCATTACAACATAAAGGCCCAAGTTGTTTGGTGAATTTTGAATAAAATGTTTTTAGGATGGGATGCAAAAAATGATAGTTTTGTTAATTTGTAGTGTAAAATTTTGTGGCTGTGGGTATTGAAGCGACAAGGGAAAGCCATTGTTCTGGGTGATGAGGAGGAACCCGAACAACCAAAGAAGAAAGATAGATCCCCTTTTTTAGTAGGCAACTTCTATTCCTAGGAAGTACTTCAGAGTTCCCAGATCCTTGATCTCAAGCGCCTTACTGATCTACGACCACCCTTGCTTGTTTCCTATCAATCCAATTCGAAAGGGCCTTTCGAGCCGGTTGGTTGCCCTTGTAACCTTAACTATAGCTAGCCCGCGCGCGGGAGCCTTCTTTTGAAGCTGGTGTCTGAGCCGGGTGAAGAAGTCAATATAGATGAAACAGTCGTTTATGCAGTTGTTGCTCCTGCTTATTTGCCACTTTGTTAACTACCACCCCCTCAAGATCCACCAACGACTGGCACCAGTAGAGCGAGCCACCTCGCCCGCAAAGAGCCCAAATGTGCTATAGAAATAGCGCGCCTGGCACAAATTTAGTTAGCCATAGCGAGACCAAACGAGACTAAGAAGCCACAGGTTCACTCACCTCCTGAGTATTGATCTTCGACTCCGTCCCTAGAAACGGAGTGTTCTTTTTTCACCGGGCCAGCCCGACCCACATTACTCGCTTCTCCAGATTATTAGTACTCTCATGGCTAGGCAACCCTTCGCCCCGTACCGATGCGATTGGACACCGCGCATCTCGACCAGCTCGTTCCAGCGAACACTGACTTTGAGGATAAATCCTTTCCTGAATGAAGGTGATGCTATTTTGATCGGTGATCATAGGAAGATAACATAAGCAGCCTACTGCGAATGCTTTCTATGGCTCAAACCAAAGAACAACCCATTGCTCCTTACTTGTTGAAAAGACGTATAAGAAGGTAGGACCTTGCCTAACAATTTGAAGATTACAGGAACCCCTGTTTACGACCGTTAGCAAGGCTTTTTTACTCTATAGTCGTACTAAAACATCATTGGTTGAATTCATTCTCATAGTTGTCTTTATTTATTCAGATGCTTTCTTTCTTAAGCCTCCTTTTCTGCCGCCGCCTATCATAACGTGGACGAGGCCTGCTCCGAGGTGGGTTGGGTGCCTCTCGTTGAAACGAAATTAAGGTCTATGAATGACTTTTCCATCAATGAAAAGATCACCTGGTCAAATTCACCAAAAGACAATCACAGATTCAGACAATGAGTAAATACTCTTTTCAAGAAACCCGCAAAAGGAAGCCTGCCCTATGATTACCAACCTCCGTAGTCTTTGTTGGGAACGTCAAGATAGGAATAAGGAAGCACCAAAAAGACCCCAGGTTGCTCTGTTCACCCAAGCAATACGTCATCAAGGTGTAAATATAGTCAGCTCACTTTCAAGCAAATCAACAAAATAACTTATAGTACAAGGAAACCAGATAAACATGACAATAGTCTTTCGACGCAAAATTCACATAGATAAGAGCAAGAGAACAAGATTCACAATATTTCAAGAGAACCCACACAAAAAAGGGAACGGGATACCGTTATATTGGGTCAAGGTTTGCACACTCCAACTCCCACTCTCAATGCCTTTATTTAGGTCAAGCTCCAACAGGTAGATTACACTAAAAGAAATCCACTCAGACTAACAACCTTTTTCACTTATTTCTTTTGAGAAAGACATTTTCATATACTGGTTCAATCAGACAATAATAATAATAAAAATAATATTCATGAGGATGTTGAAGATTTATTCACATCTTTATTAGAGCAAGGGTTGATCGAGCTTCCCGAACCTAAGAGACCGGATGAGGTGGGACGAGTAGGAGATCCCAAATACTGTAATTCCATCGGGTTATTTGTCATCCGATAGATTATTGTTGAGTTCTTAAAGTTTAAAAAGTTTGAAAATGATGGTGTCATTGAAATAGACCCTCCTAAGCAACCTGTGGTCACTTCAAATGCTTGTAATAGTTGGAGATATTCTTTGCCCGATAGCTGAGATCTCGCCAAGCATAGCCTATATCTAGTTCTAGCACCGGAAGAGCAATTTCAGAGGATCTCAAAATATGATGAAAGATATATTCAAGGAGAATGGAGCACTCGTGTTAGCCGAAGGAGTAGGGAAGTCTGGTTTGGGCAACTCCTTATACTGAGACTTGCAAGAGCCGGTGGAAAAAAATCCTTATGATCCGGTAGAAGCTGGAGCTGTGGAAAATCAATCCTCCATTTTCCATTCCTGTAAAGATGTTAGGTTGCGCAGCCAAGCCATGGGCAAAGACGCGCTATTCTCAGAAAGAGACGGGAGTTCACCTGATTGTAGTTGAGGAGAGTAGTCAATATTTAGACGCAGCAGAGAAGTTGAGTGGCACAGCCCATGAGGAATGGACTTGAGCTCGGGGCAGCCCCTTATTGTGAGAGATTAAAGGGTGGCGGGCACTCCATCCACAAAAAGAGACTGACGTTTTTTACAATTGATAATGGAGAGGACTCTAAGGGTGGGAGGCGATGGCCCATCAACTGCCAATGACCTGAGTCGGTCACACTTCTCAATCCGCATTAAGCGGTTGTTTATCAAATTTCATACCAGAAAAAAAAGTACTCGCATTCTTAACTGCCTTTCTTGGTGCTTCATTCACTAGAAGTACTCCCTCGAATGAATGAGCTATAAGTGATAGCGTGCTTTCTTGTTAATTAACTATAAGGCCGTGGTTAGGTCTTTTTTTCTATACTGGATGACTATTTAAAAAAGCTCTTTCCACTATCAGGTACTAAAGGCTTTCTTCTTCCAGTGGTAGTAGCCCTCCGCCGTGATTCTCATCCTCTTCTTTCTTTTAGAAGCTTGCTTACAGTCATCCAGTGGTATCGCTTGCTTACAGAATCACTCACTCCCTGTCTTTCAGTGCTTGAATCCCGGATCAGAGGAACTGCGTGCTGGTTTGTACACGAATGCGTGCATGAAAGAGCATACTAGTCTCCGAGCTCCCTTTCTTATGCTGCTAGGCTAGATCTGGTCTCCCTGGTTGCTTTGGTAAAGAGTTCGCTTGGGTTGGGTGGTGGCTGTGAAGTTATAGCTGGGTGCTTTCTTTATTCAAGAGCCAGAGCCCAACATTTGTCACACTCACGCTGGAGCAATTGAAATATTACGACTGGTCCTTGATTCACCGATTCCGCTAACGGGTACAGGCAGGCCCCATGGGGGAGATATGAGTGGGAGGGACAGGAGAGAACAACCAACAACGCCATCCAGTGCAGACATAGAAAGCCAAGCCGGGAAGAAGCTATCTGTGGTAGTATCGCAAGGCCGGTTCCTCCAAAGCCTGAAGAGTATCTCCATCCTCGTTCGGATTGGACTTACCGGGTGATTGTCAAGGGGAAGGACCTAATCGTCACTTTCTTGGCTATGGGCAAGATCGGCTTGGGGTGAAGACTGAGTCATCAAATCATATAAGACTCAAAGGAGTGCCCAAGAAAGATGAATGGGTAGAGGTCGGAAGGAAATGCGGAGGTCCATCAACCGAAATAAAATCCCCCAATAAGGCGGCTAGAATGAGCAGAAAAAGGAACTGAGGGAAAAGAGTAGCCACCGAAGAAAGGCGGCAAAAAGACCCTCTCCGATGAAAGTTATCTCCTTGATAGGGGTATGAATATCCCTACAACCAGAAGATATCTGAAAGAGCTAATGTCTTTGCAGAAGCCTAACATAGTGATTTTACAGGAACCAGAATGGAAGAGGACTCAGTTTGTCGGCTTGGAATCAAGGACAACTTTGATTACGTAGCTTCTTTCTAGAGGGCTCTAAGGAGGCATTTGGATGTACTGGAACCCCGTGAAAAAAGTCAAATTTAAAAGGACAAGCAATTCATGACTGCTATAGTTACTGAAATAGAAAGGGGGAAACTTGGAAAATAAATCCTGTCCCTTGGTGGCCGAAAGCACGGTTTCAGAATTTAGTTAATACCGCTCCGTGGGGTCGATCAACAGGGATTTCAACAGATACAGAAGATTTCTTCTACACTGTGACTGCCTGGGCTTACCCAGATATCGATGAATAACCTGACAAATCCAGAGGAGTAGATAGAACACATGTCCAGCCTTTGCCCTCCTCGGATTGAGAGATGAAGGATGAGCGACCCGCCTCGCCTGGAAGAGCAGAATAGACTTGTCTTCCACTCTTACTGCAATTGATGGGATGGATAGAAGGCGAAAGCCGCTTTTGCCAATCAAAGCCCCGGTTTGAAACCGATGGAACCCAAAGGAGGGCATACCATATCTTGCTGCTTGGATCCCGCCGCTTTGTTTTGCCTTCCGCCATTCGTTAAGAAAGCCAGACCACTTTCCAAGAACAATCAAACTACACCTAACTAGGGGACACTGACTCGGAGGACTTGCTCATACAACTGAACTGCCCTTCCATAAACTAAAGTAGCAAAAAGAATAATAAAGAGAAGACATGTGAAGGAGTACGCCCGGTTCACCTGGATTCCCTACCAGGGAATCCAGGATATACCAGGTTCTACCACTGCACTGACTGACGGATCGACCAATACCTATCGAGGTTAGCTTTAGATAACTCTATGAGAATCTTGAACTCGAAGGAAGAGCTAGGCTTTGAGCCCTACCTTGATATTCCTCGCCCACCCGCTTGCTTACGGTGGTTGACTTTCACCGGGAGAATACCAATTTCATTTCTAGGAGAAGGCCACTCCTGGATTTCATTCTTAGTGATCCAGTTTTCGCTGATCCGAGACTGATGGGCATCATCCGCTACTTCTCATGATGGTGGGGAAAAATTCCACATGAACGAAAAAACCACCTATGAAACCGGCATGGCAGCACCCAATTCTCGATCATCTACTTTTATCCTTTAGTTTAGAAGCAAGTATCCATTTTCCAAGCTACAGGGGCAAGGCAATCCATCCAGCGAGAAAAGAAAGTCGTAGGTTTTCCAGAGGAGTGACGTAGACAATCTGCCGTAGTCATCGATGATAGGTTTGCCTATTAGAGGAAGACAAAGCTAGCCCTTTCTTAGGCGCATACGGTCTATTCCCGAGGGTTTTTCATCAATCGAATTGCCGGGACAAGCGCTTCTACTTATGTTATGACCTTGGCCCTATGCTTTCTAAAGGAAGTCTACCGAAAGCCTTTGGTACTTGTCTTACCTGATCAATCACTAGGCAGGGGGAAGCTTCTTTAGCTTACCTTTTCTTTTTATGCTGTTCTTGAAAGAGCTACTCTTACCTTGCAAACTGGCAAACCAGATCTCGTCCTGATCGAGGAAAAGGTATAGTGAGCCCTTTTTCGAAGCATTGGAGTATATAAGGCCAACCAACCTATTTCCGTTGGTCGATCAATCAAAGAAAGGGATCGATTCACTTAGGAAAATCATCAATAATCTCAGTAACCAGAGCCACAGAGAGGGAGTCACAGACTTCACTTCCTCAATAAGATATAGATTGACTTATCTCTACGACAAGCCTCCTAAAGAGTGGCAACTCTAACTGGTGGATTTCCACTACTACTATCAACAAATCTCAACAACCATAGCCTGCCCAGAATCTCAGCTAGATTCCACTACCAACTCCAACTAGCATTCAGGGATCCCCGCCACCAACAACCCTCAATGAGCAGCCTTCTTTTGGTTTGATTGACAGCTCGTTTGTTAGTCAATCCCAAGAGCGAGAGTAGGCAAGTAATAGCAAGGTCACTCTAAAGAGGTATTTGTTACCTTCGGGAATCTGCTCCGCCTCTCAGCTGCACCGCAAAGCACAGCTTTCTGGTCGGTCTGGAGATAGCACGCACCGCAGAGCTGTTTACCGCTCTGTGAAAGAAGATTCCTCTGTCGACTACAGAGATTTACGAAGTTACTCATTCCATGACCTGAGGCCAGGGATAGGCTCCTGGGCATTGCTCGACGCCTTTGCAATGGCGGACAGACATGGCAGGCTTCGGGAGCCCGGTCGACTTCATTCTATGTAACCGCGCTGTTAATTCGAGAGCCGTCAGGGCTCATAACTCGGCTCCAGCGGTGAGCTCGGGTCGCGATCTATCGATCCGCCAGGATCCAACCGCTATCCCAAAAAACTCCTTGGTGAGCCGGGTCTCGGGATCATAGGGGGTAAACCGGACATCTTACTCTACGAGATTATGGAGTGAAGATATGAAAGCTGCATGCGCCTCGGAGAAACCGATGTGTAGGCTTATTCCGTGTCCCGGCTCTGGACTGACGGGGCGAAGCGAAAGCTTTACAATAGACCTAGATCCGCCTCACTCGATTGAAAGTCTATGATTGTCTGCTATGAGTAGAGAGGAGAGGTGAGAGGTAAGGATTCACATAGGATTTTTCTTTCTCGATGGGGGAAAGCTTAAGAGAGTGGTCAAGCCAAGAAGAATCGAATCGGGTGGGAGCATTCGACTTCATCAGTCGGGTTCGCTTTCCCTTCTGTCTGTGCTAGCTAGGCTAAGCTAAGTCTGACGTCTTGCTGCTTTAGTGGAGCCGGTGGCTTGACAAAGAGAGTACGGGAAGAATTCATTCCTATGCTAATGAATCTGATGCCATTGATTCTGTTGTAATGCTAGCGAAAGGCTTTAAACGAATACCTGGCTCAAGGGAATAAACTGGCTTTCTTCTCGGCTATGGGTCATGGGAGAGAGAGTGATTTTAGAATGTCTTTCAGCTAGTGTTTAAATAAGCGCTGCACGAATGGCAAGCTCCGGTCTTCTCTTATCCACTGCAACTTTCATTATTGCAGTTAGCTTGACTCCTGGTATAGCTCGTAGTAAGCATAGAGGAGTAGCTGTCCTTCATTCCAGTGAATCTTTTTACTTTAGAAAGAGTTCCCCCCGAATCCATACATTTTGAGGTCCCAGTCAGCTAATGGGACTAGAGTTCCAGTTTAGGAATAAAACGGGTTGAGGAATTCTTTCTGGATCTAATTCCTATTATGTGGGATGAAATTACTCTACTAGGGGCTTTAGCTAATAGATATATATCTATTATGCCAGCGAGGAAGAGATCTAGTTTGAGTGGGAGTTTTATTGGGACTTCTATTACATCTCGCCCAGTGGCAGTTTTAACGGTAGAGGGCTTATATATAATTATAATTTATATTTTCTGGCTGGGGTATAGCTATAGATAAGATATCCTGGGGTGTCACCGAAAAAACCGGGTGAATTTCTTGTTGTCTCTGCCGGGTCCAGGAATTTATCTCTCTATAGGACCAGTGCCAGTTGGCGTGATAAGATAAGCGCTTTATAAGACCTCTAAGCCTGAGAGTTCTGTTCCATTTCGTAAATAATGTTCAGTGTGAAGTACTTCCATTCGCCCCTCCTCCAATTGCGGACTCCTTGTCAGAAGAGTTATCAAGCGCAAGGGAAAAGACTAGCAAGCCAATTACAGTCTTAAGGGTTGGTGTTCGAATTCTCTTCTCATTGGATCCAGTTGGAATTGTAGTTCTCTTTGCTGTTGTGCCAAGCGAGGGAGTTCTTTGATAACTCTACCGGTGCAGGCAAGTTTACTCGCTTCTCCTCGAATTGCATAAGAAAGATGGTTCTGGAGATAAATCCTACCCGCAAGCATTTGCTTATAGAATGGTGGAGGGAGGAAGAGGTAGCAATACATTCCGCCTGATGCTTGATCACTGCATTCGTGATATATCAAATGAGCTCTCCGATCTATGATGAATAGTTCCTTTTATAGGATCATATTTCTTTCTAGTCCTAAGCATTTTAATTGGACCTTTCTCCTTGACTTCAGTTTTGGAATATTTTCATACGGGATTGGAACGACCTATGTTGTAACGGAGGAGAGAAGGTGAACCAGCTTCCTTTGGTCGCCTCTCCCGTCTGGTCGAGTAGCTTTCGCTCCTTCCTACTTACTTAATTATAAGCGGCTACGTGGCCTATTGGGAGCTTTTTAGTCATAGTGGGAGCTTTCGGAAATCACTTTGCAGGTCAAGATCATAGGAAGAGGGAAGAACAAGGGAGAAGATCTTTTTTAAAAGAAGACGATTCCAAAACAAAAGAAACTCAAAACGGAGAATAGGATGCCTTAAAGGTAAGGTAAATAAGAATAATCATAAATTAAAAATAAAATAGCTGCCTAGCCCGCGGGAAACAGAAGGTTAGGAAGGGAGAAAGGAGATTTTCCAAGACTACTGAAAGAGCACAGATTCGGCTTGGGAGTTCTCACTCGGGCTACTAATCTCCTACTCATAAGAACCAGAACAGGCACTCGTAATCGTCCCTAACCTCTGTCTCTAACCTATTCCCTTTCCTCTGTCCTTTTACCCTTTGAACAGCAAGCCGGAACTGGATTACATTTCAATAGAGAAAGCTATCAATGGTCACATTGAGACGGGAACAGATGGGAAGTTCGCCCTCCAGTTCTATTCCTTTGGATGAGACGGCGGTGAGCAATCGATAGAGAGCAAGGGATGCTAGCGCTCTTCTACTCATATTCCTTGCTTCAGTTGGTTCAGGAAGCTTTGGCATCGAGACGCATTACGATAGCTATAGCTAGGCCGGGTGGGATTCTCTATCGGATGGTTATTCATCAAGTGGATCCTTTGCCCCTTACCTCAGTAGCTGGGAAGGCAGGCCCTTAGCTTCAACTAGTTCAGTTTGAGTTCAGGAGTAGTTGCATTGCTAGTAGGCAGAAAATCAGTAGTGCGTTAGCTTATCTGTTCATTTTCAAACAACCCTTGTTTGTGCTCCTTTATCTTTCTAAGCCGCTCTCGCTAGCAGGGAATCTAGTTCAGCAAGGTCCATACCTCCATACCATAGGGTAGGGTGAGCTCGCTTGAAGCTGGGGCGCGTCTGGTGGTATCGTATATAAGATCACACGGCTGCTTTTAGGAGCGATCTGTTCATCCAACTCGAAATCTCGTAAGAGAAGAATCTGACGCCCAAAATTCTAATTCTTATGTCTTTCTTGGCCGGCAATTTACGACAAGTCTTTCTGAATTTTCGCGAGCAAATTACAATAAAAAAAAGTTTAATTAAACATGGATATATTTCTTTCTGATCACATCACTACACTTGCAGTCGGACTCATTCTTTCGATAGCTATTTTTGGTGCTTTTAAAGCTGGCCAAGTTTTTGAACGAGCTACTATTTCGGAACGTATACATGAGGTGGATCTAGAAAAACTAAAACAAAAGACCGCTAGAGATGCTTTGGAAACATTATAATGATACGAATGTCAATTTACCAGAAGAACTCAGTTTCAAAGACATAGTGGAACATTCCTTTATTATAGACGAGAATATAAAAGAACAAATTCTCGGGCTAAACAAAATCTATTTGGATCTCATTAGTAATGGCACGGGCAGTAGCTACTTTGTTGACATTCTGGATACGTATGGCCATATTGTGGGTATGTAGTTAGGACTTGGTTTTTCTATTAACTTTTTTCTCGTACCTTAAACCACCTTCTAGACTTTCGGCGGAAAAAGAAGAAGAGTATGAAAGCAGGAGTTCGGGACTTTCCTTTCGCCTGCAACAAATCGTAAAGTCGTCGCGCCGGGCCCCGGTGTCGAGCAGAGCATTCAAAGAATGAAGTTTTTAAAATAACTGAATACTTATTCCTCACAATTACTCCTTGTGATGCAGCGGAACCATGGCAATTAGGATTTCAAGACGCAGCAAGCCCTATGATGCAAGGAATAATGGACTTACATCACGATATCTTTTTCTTCCTCATTCTTATTTTGGTTTTCGTATTATGGATCTTGGTTGGCGCTTTATGGCATTTCCACTATAAAAAGAATCCAATCCCGCAACGGATTGTTCATGGAACTACTATTGAGATTCTTTGGACCATTTTTCCTAGTCTCATCCTTATGTTCATTGCTATACCATCATTTGCTCTCTTATACGCAATGGACGAGGTAGTAGTAGATCCAGCCATTACTATGAAAGCTATTGGACATCAATGGTATTGGACTTATGAGTATTCAGACTATAATAGTTCCGATGAGGAGTCACTCACTTTTGACAGTTATATGATTCCAGAAGATGATTTAGAATTGGGTCAATTACGTTTATTAGAAGTTGACAATAGATTGGTTGTGCCAGCCAATAGTCATCTACGTCTTCTTGTAACATCTGCTGATGTACTTCATAGTTGGGCTGTCCCTTCCTTAGGTGTCAAATGCGATGCTGTACCTGGTCGTTTAAATCAGATCTCTATTTTGGTACAACGAGAAGGAGTTTACTATGGTCAGTGCAGTGAGATTTGTGGAACGAATCATGCTTTTATGCCGATCGTCGTAGAAGCTCTTTCTTTGAAAGATTATTGTGATTGGGTAGACATTCATCAATTTTAAGAGGGGATGGGACTATCCGCGGATTCAGTCGCATCAAGCTCATCAACCGACTCTACCGCGGATTCCGTAGCATCAAGCTCAGAAATCGACCATGTTGTCAGGGAGCTTGTAGCGTATTGTGCCACCTAAGGACCCGGCCCCGGATTCGTTACGCTCTGAAAAGAAGAAGTAAAAAACCTTTTTAATATGGGAAGGGAGGAAGCCCGGCCCCAAAAGCAGGTGAACGACTACATAGAATCCTTAGCCATAGAGAAATCCTCAGTAGGATTTTGTAACGCTCTCTTAGAGAGAGTACGGTCTTTTCAAAGTGAGCACTAACGGAAATCCTACACCGTTTCCCTTCGATTCGGAAGAGGATCAAGCTAAGCTGTTCTCCATTATGTGGGACGGCGACCAAGATAAAGAATCTTTCTTTTTTACTACATGTCGTACGGAACGAGCCTTGTCTACGAAGGAGAGCGACCTCATCTTGCTTGCTTCTGGCGAAGCTTCTAGAAGGCCTACTACTACAATAAATAGGAGCGATAGGAAAGCCAAGCAAGCCGTATAAAGGCGAAGAGCTCGTATAGCAAGCAAGCCTACTTATAGCCCTCTTTTCTTTTTCCGCGGGATTCAACAACTCTATATACAGCACCCCGCTCTTCTTTTCTTTTTTTTTCAAGTTCTGTTTCAAAAGTCCACAAGGAGCGCAGACTAGCTGGAAACGGGTTCCCGATCGGAGTGAACGAGTGTAAAGGTGAGTTGTTCTCACCACGCTACTCTATCTACGCTATTATACCTGGTACGTTACTTCGAATGGCCCACCTCAAAAGCTTTCTTTACTGCAAAAGGGTATAAGCATAAGACCCTTCTTAGAAAGCACTCACTGAGTTAATTACGGAATAAAAAATCCACTTTATTCGACTTGCATGTGTTACGCAAATGACATTTCCGGGATAGATTGGCTATCCTGAGTGATAAAGAGGGATCTTAGGCTCTGGTGACCGGCTTGTCTACTTAGTAGAGTCGCACTTTGGCCTTTATTAATAACATATAAATAAAGGGGTTTTCTCGATCACAACTTCTATAATTATAATGTCTAAACCAGAGCCAGAGAGAGAATCAACTTCCTTATCTAAATCTAAGATGCCGATGTTGCAGTTAAGAGAGCAGTTTCTCTTTTCTGTATCAATCGAGGCAATAGCAAGCAGAGATAGAGCCGAGCATACCAGGTATCCAATCCAGAGAAAGCAGCCTAGCTAGCCCGGCCAGTCTAACACCAGTATAAGCACTATTGGTAGAGCTTTCAATCCACAGCTTCGACTTGTCTAACTGGAAGATAGAACAACATTAGATAGGGATAGAGAAGAGATTGGTTACAGATAAGAAATAGCATAGCAATTGCCTTATCTTATTAAAGCAGACAGTTGCTAGTCTCTCTCTTACTTGTCTAGTCGGAGATAGCACTCTCTTCTAGGATGCCAATTGGATAGGTAGATTGCTAACTCTCAATCCTAGCAAGCAAGTGAACGGAGCCTATAAGCAAGCGAGGCATATTAGCAAGTTTATGTGCAGTGAGTCTTGGCAGATAGAAGCTTCTTGGTGCCAGGATTCCGGCATCCAGGACATACCAGGCCATAGAGGTTCTTGTCTAGCTTGTTTCCCAGACAGACCAAGCTCCCATAAAAGAAAGGAGTACAGGCTTGTCATCCCCCTTATGCTTTCTCTATTTTTTCTATTAAAGGAGGATAGCAAGCAGGATGGCTCCATGTCCAGTCTACTGATTGGGAGTGAGAGCTGTCTACCTATTCTATTGGATCAGCTAGCTTGTCCCATCTCTCTTACTGGATTGGTATGAGATCCCAGCTCTAACTCTCTTTCCTGGCATGCACTAAGCCTAGCTAGTGGCATGCTGACCTTGCCTGGCATCCACTCCCGGATCACTGTCAGAACACACAATTCAATTAGATTTCCGACTTGTTACCTGCTGCCTGTGGTTCATAAAAAGTAGCTAATGGAATGGGAACCGCTCCTTACGCGCATTCGGGCTTAAGTTCCGAAGGTATTTTTCACTAAGTTAAGTAAGGAAAGAATAAGGCCCGGAATGAATGAAGAAGGAAGTTGGTTACATCATTCTTTGTCAATGCTACCCCTTTGTTTTGTGCGGGGTAGAAGGACTCATTTCATTCTATTAAGGAGATTGCTTTCGAAGCCTATACCTATAAGGAGGATGATAGAAGGCAGAATTCCGAAGATTACTGGGTTTCTAAGAAGGCAGTGGTGCATCATCCAAAAGAAAATGGTTCACTACGACAGCATGAAGTTCCAATGTTTTTATTCCGGGAAGGATGATTCGATCAATAGCATGGAGGAGGGAATTAATTATTCAGTTAAAGAGATGAGCGTTGATCTCTCTTATGATTTTTAGAGTTACCTTGCAAAGAAGCCCTTCTCCGACAACAACTTAAGACGGGGCATCAAGAACTCTCAAGGCGATAACAAGCCCAAAGGCGACATCTGAGAGGAGAAGTCGAAAGCGCTAACAAAGGACTTGCACAAACCTCCATCACATTAGGTGCCTAGCCTCTTTCTCGATGCAGCAAGCTGAGATAGTTGAATTAGATGTCAGTTCCTCTAGCAGACGCCTTCTTCCCAAACCCCTTCTCTTCCTCAACAGGGCATTCGCGCAAAACCCCTTCTTTCAATGTCTTGCCATTCTTCATGTGCAGCTCCTTCTCTGTGCCTAGTGTTTAAGCCGGATAAGCATTCAGTTACCTTTCCTTCTCTTCCTCTTATTCTATTTCTATGTCATTTTATTGCCTTAGATCAATCCCTTCCTCACTTTGTCATCCAATGCATATTCTCAAGCAGGAGATTCGTGAACAGTAAGAACGCATTCCTTGTCCCATTCGATGCTTTACTATACTCTTTTCTTCAAGGTTTCGCTTGTATTTTCATAGAGTAAGTGTAGTAATCACTCTCTAGTAAAGGAACTCGATTAGCCGAGCGCTCCTCTTTCCATTTTCTGTGATTTGAAGCTAGATATAGATAGAACTCGATCGAACTAAATGCTATTCTTTTGTGGCAAACTCGTGGTATCGTATATAAGAGAAAGCTTGCTTTTAGGAGTGCTCTTTCCCTATAACTATTAATTGAATAATCGAAGACAGATGGTAGCCTAGTTCAGAAGAAAGATCGTAGCGAATGAAAGGTAGGGCACAAGGCTATCCGAGTTCACAGGTGTCGTTGCTTATCCCTTTCTTAAGATTGGCTTGGTGTTCAGTGTACCGGGTACAAGATCGAAAAGAATGCTTTGCATTCCAAGCCGAAGTGAGAAGACGTCTGTTCTTCAACCTCTATCCCTTGTTCTGCTCTGCTAACTGTAATTTAACCACCAACCCACTCGAAGTTCAAATCCCCTTTCGCCGAGGAGTGAACGAGTGACAACAGGAGAGGGACGGGAGATAGACTAAGAATCCAAGGGGTGACAGTAAGTCAATTGACAAGTGGAGATAGTGAATCACGAATAGACTCTCAACCTCTCCTTCCAAGTTCCGTGGGGAAGTGCCCAACTCCAGCTCGACTCTTAATCTTTGGGTGAGAAGGTAGCTCTATTGACTTACGGTAGGAAAGAACGACTGATAAGTTAAGGAGCTGAAGATAGTCAATCGACAGTTCTCCCCCACCAACGGAGTACAGGAATCTTCTTATCCTGGTTTCACTCCCCCAGGACGATGGCAAGAACTCTTAGCAACGAACCATCACAAATATGCCATCATCACATTACACCTGCCTGTTGATTTCCTCACTCCAGAGAACGTCGCGCCACCTCTGTCTCCATATGACACTGGAACGTACTTGGTCGTTGGGAATGGGCTTCCACCAAACAGTTTGAGATGAGACGGGCAGGCACAGGAGTTTCGAGAGATGAGCTGTCATTATTGGGAAGTTTTGAGGGATATGCCCGTTAGTTCCAGGTAGTAAGTGGGTCGCACTGCTGGGATAAAAGAAACTTGTAGGTACACTATACGTAAAGGTGAGGACATATGCTACGGGTGCTACATTAAAAAAAAAGTCTTTTGATTTGGGCCCAGCAGTTTAACAGATGGAACTCGTTATGGATGCTTAGTTTGGAGTTGGCTTAGAAAAGGTACGGACTATACATGCCGGAACGGCCTTCTGGTATGGGTTATCCAAGCTGGTAAGCGAGTTCTGGAGTTCATGCATCAGCGACAGCTTAAGTTGGAAAGCATTGGTGCATCTGAGACGCGGAGCAGATTGCCACTTAGGACTGTGTGCTGTGGTCCCATTACAAAGGGAACCTCTTGAAACAAGGGTTTCGATTACTCTCCCTCTTCGTTGCCCTGTGGTTGATCCCAGCGGGGTCGTAAAATGGCGGTTAGCGGAGCGGGTACAGGTCAAGCGAGGAAAACAAGAGTTCCGGTACAACCAGACGAAGTAATCACTGAGCCGGATCAGCCAGACGAAGCAAGAAGAGTGCCGGATCATCCGGGCACAGAAAGTCAACCAACTGTAGATGAAATCTTATATCCAGTCTGGTTTGATTCGGAAAAAACAAAGAAAGACTCTATAGCTAAATTAGAGTGGGGAGGCTGACCCAAAGCCCAGTTTCAGTATGGACGTCCCGTTGGAGAATGCGAGACCTCATCTTCATAGGTTTATCTGCGTGCCTGTTGATTTGACTTGGTATGGGACTGGATAACCCATGATCTCAGGTTATGCCTCATCATCATAGTATGGGCCTGCTCCCCTATGAGTCACTCTGATCGCTACTTGTTTGAAGAATCTCTTTCTTCAGACCGTGACTGATTGTTTGTCTGCTAAGCTCGGGAGCTAGGACCCTTCCTTCCCCCGCCAAGGTTAACAACGAGCCGCGTTGAATGAGTTAGGTGTACTCCTCGGCTGTGAAAGAGAGGGCGCTTCTGAGCTAAATCAATCCCGCACAGGCCCGGAACTTTACACTCAATGAAAAGGAAGAGAAATTCCGCTTTGAAAGCGATTCCAGAGATCATAAGAACAACCGGGTGGCGGGCGGGAGCAGCAGAAGCATTGAGATGTTCAGAGATGCGTCAAAGTATACCTATGAAAGTGGATTGCAAGGGTCAGGCGCCTTATTCCCTCAACCCTGAACTCTACACCGGCGCAAGAGGAACCGGAATAGGAGCTTTTCTATCTATAATAGGAATAGCAACGGACCAAGGAACACAAGCCAGAATAAGAAGCACTTTTTTCTCCGTATTAGGAGCTAAAACGGGTTAGGGATTCTTGTAGGGACGGTACGAGTAGAAGCCTATTCGAATTCGAGAGCAACTCCTTCTTTGGCCTGCAGCCTCTTGGTAGTTGGTAGATAGGCCCAAGCCAAAAGGTGGCTCAATTGCCTGGTTTTGAGGGTAGTAAGGAAGCGAGAAAAATCAGTGTCGAGCCTTAAAGATAAAGAGCCTGAAGGAAGTTTTGATGGTCTAAGTCCTTCTCTTACTGAAAAAGATTGGCAGAAGTCTAAAGTCATAGCTATAACTTTTTCCTCTAAGTAAATTTCTTTATTTTAGAGTAAGGGGAGAGATTGTCTGTCTGATATTATATCTTTGAAGCTTGATCATCCGACTCCTTTACTTTTTTAATGAGGCCAAACAAAGTATGAAATAAAATTACCGCTTTCTGCTTCTCGAAAAGCCGCCCTACCCGGATTATCGCCTTCCTATGTGGGAGGAGATGAGCAGTACTACTGCTGATGCTGAGACCCATGAGGAGACAGAAACAACCGATAGCGACCCGATAAAAGGCCTATGAGCCAGGAGTCGATTCGAGTCGTTAAGCTGTAAGTACCAAACCGTAGTCCCCCCTGTTGCGACTTCTTCCTGTTATTATTGGACTTGCGGCAGTCCTACTAAGAAGAAGGAGAAGTTCCAACACATTCTCTAAAGGCTGGAGTCTTAGAGCTGTGATACTATAGAATATCTATTTAGTCCGCCCCCCGGGTCAAAGTTTTACAGTTCAAGTAAGTAAGCAAGCCCCAACAATTCCAAGGGTAAGCGCATTTAGTTCGCTTTCGAGTGTAAGAGAGTAAGTTTTTACAGCCAGAAACTGGGGCAGGCAATTAATATAGATCTAGCTCGGGATATGCCTTTAATAGTAATAGTTAAGGCTGGTAATATGGTACCAGGAAAGATTCAATATTTTTATCACTAGGCGGGGCAGGTTTCAAGTTTTCCCCAAGCTTTCACCAGGTACAGTAATCGGTATTAGCCGCCCTCTTTACGCTAGAGTCGGTCGCTTTCATTTAAATTGCTCATTCATCTTGAATTGAATCCGAGTTGTGACCAAGTTGACTGCTCCTAGAAAGGGACTATCGGGGTGTGAAAGGAAGCCGATTAAGAAAATGCTTTTCTTTTTGAATGCGGCGAAAAGGCTCTTAACAGGCCCTAAGTCATTTCTCTTTTATAAGTGACTGCACTGCTAAGTGCTTCGATTTCGGTACATAGAAGGTGTTGGATATTCTGGAATACGTTGTCATTTCGAGTGCTTTTCGCTCTCATTTATTCTCCAAGCCCCAGCGAGCGAGCCAGTGTCCGTGAACTTTTAGATATATTTTAACTTTTAATACTTGACTTAAACGATACAAGTATATTAGTATATTAAGATCCTATTAATAACTTATGATACTACCTCGTTTAATTAAAAAAAACTTTCCAAGAGTAAGTTTGTTTGAAAGTAATACATCTAGGTTCGCGAGCTAGCCATCGAGTAAGACAGTGACAGCAAGCTCTGGTTCAGCGCCATATATATAAAGGTGGTACCTTTTTTTTTATTCTCTGGGTTTATTTTTAAGTTGGAGCACCGTATAATGAAGAACCCCAAAGATATTTAAAGCCTATTTCAAAAATCCTATTGTAAGTGTGGAAGGAATTCCTAGTTGCTTTCTTGGCTTCAAAAGTGCAAAAGTATAAATAAGTAAAGCCAGTATAAAAAAGGAGAAGTCTTTAAAGCAGTAGTTTTTGTTTTTATACCTCCAGTTGCAGTGCTCTTTTCAAGAAGGTAATCAAATGCTTAGGCAATTAGGGAGATTTTAGGTAAAAAAAGAGCTTTCAATCAAACTGCCCTTATTCTTCTCAACATCTGCGGACCCCTGAAGTGACAGCATCCCTAGTACCCTTACTCCAACTGAGCTTAGTTCTTCAAACATCTGCGCATCAGATTGGTTCACTTCCTGCCCTACGGTCTAAACCTGGAATGAATAGTTTCTGGAGAAGTGTAAAGATCACTAGAAAGAGTTCACTATACTATATAGGCTTCTGCCGGGCTCTTATAGCTGTAATAAGGAAAGACTTATTTTTTCAGATCAATTCTATGGAACCAGATAAATGAGAGGATAGTTTCTGCCCCGTGACCGGTTCTTAAGTCGCGATTTTGCACTTAAATGATAGCTTTCTCGAGGAAAGATTGAAGGCTGACCTGGCCCTCACTCTCAAGGCTTTCGCTCCGGATGTCCCGAGATAAGCATTCATTCATACAAGCACAAAGACTTTTCCGTGCCTAAGAAAAAGGACGAATCTCCTCTTTCTTTTCTTTCTAGGCTGATAGTAGCCCTTCCTCCCCGAAGAGAAAGTAGGGCATTCACCTCTATCAATGACTTAAGAAAAGCAGCCTTTCTTAATAAAGAACCCGAAGGCGAGCTACCCTGCTCGTGACACATAGATAGGGCTTGCTGCTCCTTCCCGTCCCTCCCTTTCTTGATAGCACAGGAAAGAGGCTAGCACTAGCAGTGCGTATTCCATCAAGAGCTGCTCAATCTATGCAACTTGGGATCTTATGGCTTCTTACTCTAGAAATTCCTTCATTTAATAAATAGAAATAGAATCTTATACTACTAGGACCAAAGTAAAGTGATTCAACTCCAGCACGAACGGCTACATCCTCTTCCACTGCTCCCACTTCTGCTACCGGGCATGAACTTCCCTGGACTTGCTATCGAGAAGGAAATCCGCCTTAAGCCTTCACTCGGAGTTCTTTCTTTTCTTGCTTGCTGGCTATCCCGTACTTTGACTATACTAGTGAAACTATCTGAAGCTTAAGCCTAAGCCCCCTTATGAAACCAACCGAAAAAAGCTTTTATTTTCGTGCTGGTACCCTTCCTTACTCTATCAAGTAAGTACTTTCATTCCTTATGGGAGGTTTTATTGGAGTGATAGTGCTTGGAGTGGTCCCTTATCCTTTCTTGCTGGCTTGCTTAATCTTATCTAACTTTCCGCGCTGCCTAAGGAGATAGATTCGACTGACTCTTCTCAATAGTAGGGGGAGATCTAGGAAGAAGTAGACGAATCCCCTTACTTATGCTTTGATTGGACTTTGGTGCTTGAGAGAGGAAAACAGAAAAAAAAGCAGTATCCCTCACTTGAACAGCGGGGAAAAAGTGCTTTTAGTAGGGAAGACAACTCCCTAACTCGTTCGAGCTAGGCCGAAGCCCCGAATGGATTGGATCGTTGCAACCCTGTTTCCATATCTTTCGGCGTATCACCATTCTTCTGGTGCATTCTACGCGGTTAGTCTATCGGCCTATCGCCAGTTTCTCTTTTCTAATCAAGGTGATTCTCTGGACTATCTTACTCTATTGAGTTCGTAGTTCTTCCCGGACCCCAATCCCTCACTCATGGGAGCGAACCCCGAAGCCAAGGTTGCTAAGGATCTCTACCTCTCCTAAGCCCATGCAGCGAGTTCGCTGTCGCTGTTGCAGGCACCTACTTCTAGGTTTTAGTATGCAGAATTCCTAGTAACCTCCGCCCTAAGGGTTCCGGATCCCTAATAGTGGTTAGTCTTCCTAAGCCTGTTTGCATCTTTCTCGTGAATCGCCAGTTTAGCATGTATTTCCTTTTGTAAAGCTGCCCAAAGAGCAGGCTATTCGCTCCCTTTTCTTTGGTTTGAGAACTTACATCGACTAGGCCGTAAAGGAGTAAGTATTGACTTTCACGACTATCAAGCAAAGGAGCCATCTTTCATGGATGCATGGCTTCGAACTATAATAGCTCAAGGAATCAACCATTCGATTTTCAAATAGAGAACGTAAGCACTAATTCATCTCGTCTTGACTCTTTCCTTACTATACTTTAGAATTCCGGGTGAAGGAAGTATGCGTTATTGGTCGAAGGTAGGTAAAAAAAGGATACCTTCTTGCTTCCCGAAATAACAGGTGAAGAGCGAGGATGGTATTCCAGTTCAGTACTGATCTGTGTAAGCCAAATAGATACCTACTTCCCTTGCCAGGTGCAGCTGTTAAGTCCCGTCCCCTATGTATAGGCAACCCAAGCCAACTACCACACTCCTTCCGAGTGAATGGATTCCTTTCTATAAGGTTCCCAAGTATACATGTGATTCTGCAATGTAAAACTGGTTGTTCCCCGAGCTCCAACTGCTTTAAGAGTTCCGAGCTTCCTGACCGCTCCTACTCCTGGGTTTTGGTATCGAGACATAATCCATTTAGCCAAATCAGCTGATTTGCTTAATGCCTCCCGTCCTCATTGGAGGCCCAGGTTCCGGATTATAGGAGGAGAACCGAGACACCTCACTCATGGCACCTAGGCGAACTTCCCCGTTGGAGAGGCAATGGAGACTAAACCCCCAATTTCCTCACTCTTTCCGAACCTAAGCCAACTATCCCGTCCTTCCTAGCTCTAGCTTGTGTCTTCTCGGCGAATGCCCAGTCTCTCGATGAATAGTCAGCTCTCCCTTCTATTTAGGTTATTCTAGAAACCCGGTAACAAAAGAAGCAGTTTTCCTTTGATTTGCTCTTAAGCGGTGTTAGTAGTGGTAGCTACTGAAGACCAAGGAATAGACCCCAAACTATCCCCTCTTAGGTCGGTTCTATGCTTCCCGAGTCCACATTCCCTTCTTTAGGATTGAATAGAGTAAGGGCTGGGCTGCCCTTTACTTGTTCTATTAGTTAGAGTAGTCTCCGTGGAGAGGTAAATCAAACTAATTTAGTTGCCGAAGCGCAGAGCTAAAGAGTCTCTCTGCTTGCTTGTTCTTTCTTAAGCTATTCCCGCTTGTAATTCCTTCTCTTAATGTGGTTGTATCATCGTCGAATCGTTTGCTCGCAGTTCTTGCAGTTGCAGACTGAGCTGGGTAATCTGTAGCGAACCCCTAAGCCAATCAATCTATCTTTTTTGGTCATTCTCCAAGGTTTTTGGGGTGATTCTTCGAGGTTCATGTTCGAAGGTAGGCAAACGAAGCCAACCCAAACACATCTTCCACCCAGACTTCTTCCACTACCTGTAAGAGAGTGGGGTGATCCGCCCATTTGTTCAATTGAAATCTTTCTCTACAAGTGTACGGCTTCCATAGTATAACTCATTCGAGAGAGCCTAAGAGAGAGCTTCGAACCAGGCTACCCAACCATCGCTGGCGCAGTTGCAGTGTTGTTGCTCTCTTCTTCTGAAGCTAGGATTCCCTTATTTGCTGTTAGTTGGTAAAGGAGCCATGCTTCTTGAGCCCGCATTCCGCTCAATCCTAAAGAAGGGAATGGTTTAAGGGATGCCACTAGCTTTCTGATTGATAAGACCGATCCTTCTTCTATTAGTCTAGTCCTTTTTGGTGAAAGGACGAATCGGTAGAAAAAGGCTTAGAATCGGTAGTTTCGATCGACGAATCACGTGTCTCTCTTTTCTAATTGGATTTGTTCTCTGCAGTTGATGATCAGCGAATCATCAATCAGTCTTTCAGTGTTTCCGCTCGATAAGGAAATCTTCATGTGATTCTGCGGTCCTTGTTGCCGATGCTTTGATTAAGGGAAGGGGATTCCCAGGGCAAGGGGAAGAGCTAGGCTAAGAAGGAAGCTCTGAAAAGAGTTGATCACGTAGGTTGCTTAAGGAGCTCTGCTTTCTTTTCGTGGGTGAGTTGTAGTTCCTTCTCTTGATGCACTTGTTGGCTATGCCATTGAGTCCGACCATTTCCTTGCTTTAGGCAGGAATGTAGTAAGGTATGCCCTCTCCTGTAGCTATAAGCTCGAGGGCGTGTCTCTTGAATTCCACTCAATAGGTTGCCAGAATCCCCATGTGATTCTCGGTTGTTTGCATCTCATTCTTCGCTCTCTTTTGTTAGCAATGAGAGCAAGTTCCCACTTCTCTGAGCTATGAGCTAGCACTTGCTTCTGATCGAGGATGATAACGAGACTTGATCTGAGCGTAACCAACCAATGTTGGATCATAAGGATCTATGCTTTCCTCCTTGTTTGCAGTTGGTATCGTAGAATCGGTAATCTTCCTCATCGAATGCCCATCTTTCCCTTCTAATTGGTGTATTCTCTGATTCAAGATCCTCGTCGAATGTACTCATCAAACCCCGATTTTAACTGCAATAAAGCCTGAATTACTGAATAAAAAAGATGGAATTAAATACGATACTAATGTCAAAAATATAGTGAGTTGTTACTCTCAATATGTGAATACTGTGTGCGGTAAACATATTTTTTCCAATCCACAGGATGGGCGGAAACGTCATATTGAGAAGTGGAATTCATTTTCAGCACAGCTCCAGAGCTGGCTGGGAGAATAAGAAGTTTCAGTACTGTGTCCACTTATAAAGGAGATAGTATGTTACCGGGCAAGAATGCTGAAATGCAAGTTTCTTATTCCAAAGATACCTTTGATGGTTATTGGTCCCGTTTAAAGCGGTTGATCGCTCATGAATCATGCAAGGATCCATATTCAGGATTAAGAATAGCTGCTGTTTTCTTCATTATTTGAAATGTGCAGAATATAAGCTTCTAGCATTGGTTGTAATGAAACTGTTATTGAAGTACGCTTACTATATTAAAATTTATTATGGTAAATTGACTATAGGGTATGTGATGAAACAGTCAACTGGAGATATTTCCTTTACAATAGGTAAAGCTATTTCTTTAATGGATGCTATGGGGAATGCTGTGCCAAACATAGATTTATACAATACTATATTAAAATTAAAATTGGTTAAGGCTAAAGCCGAGGATTACCTGGGTGAATTGGTATCAAGTGTATTCATTCGAATCTATCTATTGGGTAGGTATGAATCCTCCGATTGCTCTCTTAGCGAAGATGAAATCTATAACCGGATTTGGGAATTCATTTCAGCCGGTATAAGTGCTGGTGAACCAGTAGAAGTTAAATCTATGGTTAGGAAGCGTCCTTATCCCAATTATATAACTGCACTCAAACCGACGAGTAAGGAAAGGTCATTGTAGCCGATACGGAGACAGTTATAATAAATGATGTTCATGTGCCTTACGCTGCGGGTTTCTTGGTGGTTAAGCCGGGTGAAGATGTGGGTTCCAAGCCTGATAATTTAATTGAAACATATTTTAGTGAAGAGTATATAGTTAAGTCCGAATTCACAGATAGGAGCTATTCAATGCTGTTTTTTTCCATATGAGGAAAATTTGGGTGACTAAAAGAATGAGGGACTGATCCAGGTCCATAAGTATTAGGTCCACCAGCGCACACAATTATTCTGCCCGTTTAACTACCCCTAGAGAAATTTCTGCTGATGGCCCTTGAATTATAGCAACCTCAACTGCCGTACCCAGGCACCGGTCTCTAGAAGCTTCTGGAATCTTCAATTTATTTGTATGGCCTCAGTGATGAGAATATTTTGTGTGCCACTTCTGATGATGCATTGGGGACAAGTATATGTCAGTTCAGTAGATCAACGCTTTCAAGGACTCCTAAGTGATTTGTCACCAGGCAGCACATCCGCAGATGCCATAAATTCCTCCGAAAAATCAGAAACTGATACTGTGCGGCCATACAATAGAATTCCAATTCTCGTTGTCGGGGGAAGTGAATCAACTGTTTTCAGTTTGAACGTAATCAACCACAGGTGATGACAGTTCTGGCAAATTTCGAAGATCTTCCTTGCTTGGAGCTATGTATTCACCTCCGCTTCCATTCAGTTTCCGGCAAATTACACACTGCCATTGGCCTGAGCCAAGTAATATCTTGCAATAGAGATTTGCATAAGCCCCACAATTTTGAAAACGATGAGGATCACGCTATTTTAGGACCTGGTGAAATCTCCCTCCCAGGATAAAGCAATGCCCAAAAACCCAAACTGGGTACATTTTCTAGTTTCTTCTCTTTCAACATCTTATGAGCTGAGAATAAAACACATGGCCCCAGCAGGAGTCCTTTACAGCATCGTGAACCTGGTGCTCAACTGCCCCATTTCATAAATGGGGAGGAGGCGGGCAAGCATGAACCCGACGAGAAAGCAACTGTCTGAGGTGTTGCCGGAGAAGTCCGAAAAGGCACAGCAGCAGGCCGGGACATATTTTTTTTTTTTTTATTGCCATCTATTTTGAGTACTTTACTTAAATAATGCATTATGAGTGTTTTTTGTGTGCTCGGCTCTCCATATAGAAAGAGCTGGGCGCTCTTAATAGGTCTGTGATAACAGAGCTGGCATGCTACCCTCAAAAGGTACTTCTCGCATAGTTCTTCAGGCTCCTCGGGGTCACCATGTTGAGTGAGCCACCACCCTTTGTCCGAATGAGGATCTTTTTTCCTTGACTATTTAAATATCGTCATATAGATTTCGTAGTTGATTATAGTTATACGCTTTGATCAAGGCATGCTTCCATTTTGGGTCCTCGTAGACTGAATACCAATCCTGAGCTTGTTCTAAGACGGCCCACATCTCTTGTGATGTTGCGCTTTCAGGAACTTTTCGCTTTTTTTTTTATGGCGCGGCCCTAGCTATATGGAGAATGTCTTCCCTTTGATATGTCCCCCAAACAACAGGGTTCTTATCCTCTTTTGAGATATACTGGCATATTGTTCCAAACCCATGGTGAAAACGGCAATGGAGCTGACTTTCCTCAAACTCGGGAAAGGTTCGCCGAAGCTGCTTTGTAGCTTTGTAGCGAGATGCGTTGTTGGTATATATTCCTACGTGTAAATGGATTCCTTTGCCGTCCGCATGGCTTTCCGTTGAAATAACTATTGCATTGAAAAAGACTTTGTATTCGACCATGGGGGTTGATTTCAGTGCGTCTTTCGGCATGTGACAATGTGAGAAGAATGTACTTTCGTATGGAGCGGGAGCACGGGGTGGTTTTCTTGTTGTAACTTGAGGTGAGACTTTTCACCTCGTTAGTGGTATTGGGAGAAGAGATACTAGAAGTAGATTTGTTCTGGGTCATGAGAAAAGTCGAATTGTTTTGCCCCAGGGGCAGCGCTCCGACGTAAGAGGAGCGATATACCGGAAAAGGGTTCTCGATACGATATTCTGAAACACTCAAATCTATGACTCTCGTTGGCCAGCCGAAAACATGTGTTTTGTTTAGTCATATGAATTGGGAAGGAGATTTTCTGGTCTGTGGTTGAAGCTCCCCATCTTTTGACATCGTCATTTCACGTGAGAAGTGGGCTCTCCTTCGGTATCTCGACAACGCTGCGATTTAGATTGGAGAACCGGATCCCAAATAGCAGCTGTGCAGCGCTTTCTTCTTTACTGGCTGTAACGTAACAAGCGAAGCACTTACATTCGCTCGATTCCTTCCTTTAGAACGCTCTAGAGGAGTAGGACTTGAACCTTCAATGGCTGGACCGACAGCAAAGGAACCTGGTCACTCGCTCTAACCCATATTCCATAGAGTACTTCACTTCCTCTCTCCCCCCGGGCTGTAACGTACTCATACCGGCGGAAAAGAAAGCATAAGGAATGGATAGGTATGTAAAAAACCTCCTATATCCATAGAACCTTTTACTCCCTAGGGATCACTCCATTCCCAACTCTGGAAAAGAAAGTCTTACCGACTAGGGCGTATAGACATTGTGTCTCGCAAGGAAATTGGCAGCTGGCCTAAAATAACTTGATTGAACTAGCTTGATCACATGAAAAGAAAAAAGCTTTCTCCCTGGCAGGGAAACAGGCACAGCAACATGAGGGGCTTTGACTCCCGTTAGCGGGACTGCTACGGACAAGGAAGGACTAGTCGAGATGAAGGGACACTTTCATTGTCTATAAAGGGAAAGGGCAAAGAAACTCCAACGACTGACTCTGGCTATAGGGATGTGACAGAATTCCCTGCGAGAAATCCTCCCACTGCTATTGTAGTGGCTTAACCTTTTTCGATGGCAGAAGCATTGGATGCCTTTTTTTTTTTCTCCAACACGCTTGATCTAGCCCTCTCTTGGAACTAGATCCCTAGGTTGGAAATAAAATCTTGTATAAGTGCTCCTTGGCTTACTTCAAGCCGGGGATTGCATACCTCTCACTCGCTTTCGAGAGTCTTTAAAAAAGCAGTACTGATCCCAGAAAGACAGAAAGCTCCTTCACCATTGGCATTCTGGGCATCTGAGATGAGAAGAGGATTCGCGGCATGTCAAGCCCTGGTTCTTCGCTTTGCATCGAATTAAACCACATGCTCCACCGCTTGTGCGACCCGAGGGGACAAGAGAAGAGCAATAAAAGGCCCAGCCTTGATTGTTGTAGCTTCAAGCCACTCAAGCAGAGAGAAAGCCCTTGTTCAAGCTTAGAGCAAAGACCAATGGAAAAGGTGACGGATCTCCGCAGCTAAACCATCGTCAGGTTCTCATAGAATGGGCTAGCGTCCGGTTTAATGAAAAAGGGGAAGAAGCGGATCGGGATTTGGAAGATCAACCACGAGCTCTATTGATTCTCCAATCCACTGGGCTTGGCACATACCCGGCATACTCAGACTAAGATGTTCAGCATATCCGAATTCTTATCTTAAGTGAATAATTTATCGATTCCTGAATCTGAAACTCTCGTCATCGAATCTGTCAGTTAAGGATCGAGTCATTCTTGATCACTAGTTCTCTCTGGATCTCTGATTCTGAGGTCATGTCAAGGTTGTTTTTTCTGAGAGTCTTCGGTTGGCTGTCCGGGCCCATAGAGCCTAGCCATGAGTAGACCGAAAGGGTCTCGCGAAGCCGGTAACCGCAGGGCATAAGTCCTCACCGATCTAAACGAGAAGACAACGGTTGACAGTGTACAGCCAGGTAAGAGAGAAAGAGAGAAACTTTAGTCAGGCAGGATTTCTAAGGAAACATTTCAAGTATGGGCCCTTATCATATGAATTTAAAACCACATCTCCTGCCGTGATGTGAAAACTCCATATCTTCCAATAGCCAATAGATAGAAGGAATCCATCTGACACTTCTCTCAACTGTTTGGGGTGTGAAGGCTTCTCCTCTCCTCTAGCTGCCCCCTTTCTTTTTCTTCGGCATTTACACCCCCTATTTGAGTAAGGCTGGAAAGTCTCCTCCAACATAAAAAAGATCTTTCGCCCTTTCTTTCTCTATCTCTCTGTCATGCTCTTCTTCTTCGCTTGAGGACTAGCAAGCTACGGCAGTAGTGGTTTTCCTTTTTTCTTTATCCACACTCTGTCCATTTGGTCTGAGTCCTGATCTTATTCCAGATTACCCTCTTATGGATTTTATCCAGGTTCAGGCAATCTTTCTGGTGCCGAAACTGCCTGACCACTTCTAGAAAAAGATGCACCAATACCTTTGGCCTTACCTTATGACCTTGGCCAACTTTCTTCATACCTCTTTTATCCCCTCACAAAAGCAACTCACACATCGTCATTCTGAGGAAGAGCCCCTCCGCTTTGAGTTCTATGGGGGTCTTCTTCCTTTTCTTATTGGAAATCCTCTGTAAGCCTTTTTTTTTCCTTCATTTTTTTTGTTCTCAGGCGCGAAGCCCTATCGCTGACGAATACTTCGTCATCTGAAAACAACCCCTCGTCTATCACTCAACCTTCTTTCTGTTGATTTTCTTCCAAGATCTGTTGCAAACGAACTGATCTGTCTTTCTGGCCCACTCAAAGCAGGAAGTATAAAAGTCCTTCCAGGTCGGGATGGCCACGTTCTCTCTCGAAAGGATATCCGTTTCTTCCAAGCGTCAACTAGATCTCTAGACCGCATGGCCTGATCATAGCCCTACAGACGAGCTAGTCTATGGTGGCTATATCTCTCTAATAAGGCAAGCTAATAAGGCAAGGCCTTCCTTAAAACCGAAAAAATCAAGAGCTTTTTCAATAGTTAAGAAAAAATGCTCTGCCGTATTGGTATGAGCGTTAAACCAGTCAATACTTCCATGAGCATGACTATAAATCCTTTGATTTCTTCGTCCTGGCATGGGATCACAATACAGACGAAAGACGAATTTACTTCCGTATTTAGCCTAGCTCCTAGCCTTTCTCTTTCCTTCCAGCCTACCTCTAAAGTTCTCCGCTGTCACCTAGGCCTGAGACATGCCTCCTATCGTGCTTTCCTACCTACTTAATAATCCATAGGTGAATTCTCTCCTAACTAGCTTGCTACCCGGGAAGCTCCTCTGCTCTGACCTCCTTGCACTCAACTGCTTTGGCATAGGGGCCGTGGGGTGGGGGTCCTGGGGCCTTCCGGCCTTTTTTTTAGAGCGCTGAATTTTTGCGATATTTTGAAACAAGAAGCGGAGAAACCTCGAGATACTTTTCACTTGTCTTCTGCGAGTCTGAGACCGTCACTTCTGCGGCTACTCGACTTTTGCAAGTCCTGATCTCGAAAAAATCCCCTTTAAGTCTCCTCTATCTCAGAGTCTATTCTAAAAAAAGAATCCACCAATAGCCCTAAAATAGATTGAGTTACATAGTGCCGCCCGGGTTTGGAACCCACTTTTTATAAGTTCATATGCACGCATGCATGTGTCATCACCTCATTGGTCTGAGGTCTGACGGGAAAAGAAAAATCTTTTTCTTTTATTATTTAGATTCTTAGTTTTTCTTAGAAGAGAGAAAGAGTAGAAACAAAGGGTACGCTCTCTAGAAGATCGGGGCTGTTCACTTTCTTTCACTTGGTCGCCTGGTATCTCACAACCTCTTTGCTTGCGGGGGCAGGAGTGGTGAAGTCTGAGAGAGCGCTTCGCGAAAGAATCGTGTGGCGCGTAGGGTTCCAGTTGGGGTTTCCGGCCCCCTTGGTCTTCACCTAATTGTGGAAGAGGGGAGGTGAGTATCAACTCTCTCTCTCTCTCGCGCCTTTCTTCAGCTTGTTCCTGTTCGTCTATTCGGGACGGGGCAGGCAGCCCACATACATGAAGAGAGGGGGGGGTTCTTTGATATTAAGGTCGTGAGGCGGTCGAAGAAGGCCACAAATGGAAGCAACCGATGCTTTGGTCATTCAGTCACCTCCGTCGCTGCCAGTCCGTGCTTGCTGTCATGCTGGCAAAAGCAGGGGTTTCGGCCGGTTTTACCTACTATTGGATTTGAACCAATGACTCTCGCCGTATGAAAGCGATACTCTAACCGCTGAGTCAAGTAGGTCAAGCTGAGTCAAGTCAGAAAAAATAAAATAGACCCCTATAAGAGAAAGCCGCGCAACCCGAGTTCCCCAACCTATACGAGGGGGGGGCGGAGCGCTAAGAAAGAGAAAGCGTTATCACTATACGAAATGAAGCAGCGGCTAGTACGCTAAGATCAACCAATGTTCGAACGTGGAGCCTTTCTTTCTCGGTCGTCTAGCTTAATCTTAATCTAAGTGGATTCCGATTCACGCGGTCGTTCTCTACTCTACTGCATTGGTGTTTTCACTCCCCACTCTCCACCATAAAAAAATGTTTCCAGTCAAAGGTATGAAGTCACTCGACTGATAAGGAGAGGAAGGGAGGCGGGTCCGAGTAAGAAAAAATGAACTAAGAACTAGGGCATACAACAATGGATCAATTCATTCAACAAGATCCGTTCGGATCGGACCAGGATGAATGGGATGGGTCTGACCTCTCGCTCGGATGTGACGACTCCCGCCGTCGACAGATGTCCCATGCCACGTTTCGTGAACAGCTATGCCCGAGAATAAATTGTGATATAGCGCCGAATAAGCCACTGCTCTATTCCCGACTCGAAATCTATAAAGGACTTTAAGGGAGAGAAAATAGGGGGCCCTACACCATACATCCTGCTGCCTCGGGACGACTGCACGTTACATCATAGCAGAACGACCAAATGAAGGCGGAAACCCCAGGTTGGACGTTCCTGCGCACCCGGCATCCTGCAATAAAAAAAAAGGCCCCGTCACTATAAGATAAGGGCGTTAGTGCTTTAGTTTCGTTTTCAATAAGGACGTTTAGGCTTTTAACATAGAAAGGGCTTTTTCAGCTTACTCTGCTACAGCGGACCGTTAACAGGGTGGGTGCCGCGGTTTGTGGGCTTGAAGGACGTCAGCGCCGTGACAAGTGGTATCAGAGCCAAGGGTTAGGCCAAACCATGGCTAGTGGGAAGAACCCGTAGGCTAGTGCCGTCGAAGAGGCTCGACGGAGATGGTTCGAATCAAGCGAAAGCAAAGGCATTCGTTGGCACCCGAGATGCTAAGGATCGAAGACTTTTTGGATATGGAGCGGCTTGTCGGACTACGTCCGAGGAGGCGTCGGTGAATACGGTTGCCATTGACAGAATCTCGGTGAAAAATAGAATATAACGACTAAGTAAAGAGTTTCGTCCTGGTTCGGAATCACAAGGCTGGGGCGGTTGCTGGGAAATAGCATCAGTAGTTCCACCCGGTTCTGATCGAGTAGGAAGCTAACATACGGTAATGGAAGAGGGCGGGTTTGTAGCGGAGGTGGACTCTGGTAGTGGAGGAGATATAGTAGATGGGATGGGCGGTCCTCCCTCTGTCTTCTGTGTTTGCAAGGGTGAGTTGATTGATTTGCGATCGGGTCGGTCTTCCAATCGGGGGGAGGTGGGCGAAGAGGGATCTTTCTGAGTAGAAGGAGATTTTGAGGAAATGGGAGCTTGATTACACAATCCACCAACGTCTGATCAGGGGTTTTCTTAACCTATTTAGGGAAAACTTGCTTAGAAGAAGGGGGCTTGGATTTCATTTTTGCCGTGCAGATGTGAGAAATTGCTATCAGCCATGTTCAATTGTTTGTACTCCCGCTTCTTTCTCCTTTTTCAAACTGAGAGCCTTTTCATATAAACCCATCATTTGGACTGGCTAGGTATACTAATTCGATCACGGCGGTTTTGACGCCTATAAAAAAAAAAAGTAGGAATTTTCATTTTGGTATCTAAGACGGTTTAGAAAGTCTTATATGCTTTCTACTAAAAATAGGCGTCCTATGGAAGAGTTCTTCGGCCGGTGGTACCTATTGTTAGGCTATGCCCATGAGTAGAGAGTGCTTTAGAGTTTAGTCTTGTATTGAGAGAGGGTTGCTGGAGAGAGTTTTCTTACTTTTGGAAGGTTTGTTGTCTAATCCTTGTGATCTCCATAGTGGAGCTTTGCCGGCCTTCACCGGTGGACATAGGTCTACTGACTGAATCAGGCCAGTATGGTTGGTCTTCTTGTGTTTTCTTTGCCTCACTAAACTAGGAAATAAGCGCTCTAACAAAGCAAAAGAAGGATGCCCTAAGCGTCGAGGAACATGTACCTTGGTCTATGTAAAGGATGCACTCTTTCTCAGGGCATGTTTCCTGAAAAAGTAGCTGGACTTCGACGATTCTTTCTTTTTGGCTATGAAGGAAACCGTCACGACTTCGTTCCAAACTATAGGAAGTTCTACGGAGTTACATTCAGTTGCTAAAAAGCTAGTCGCCGTTTCCGAAGTAACGGGAGATGGAACAAACAAGGGCGCCAAGGATCGTTGAATTGGATTCCCAATCTGATCCGTCTGAGTCAGGTCAGAAGAGGTGTAGAGGGATAGGAAATATTAGCAAACGGTCTTATGCCTGCTCTTTGCTCCTAATTGGAGGGATCCCTTTCTCTATGCCTTTGTTCTATTCTATGATTGACTTCGGCTATGCAACCCTCATCCAAAAAAGGATGTGTGCAATCACTAATGATGAGTCCCTCCTATCGATTTGTAAAAGGTTTTGAGATTGTTTACCTTGACGCTCAACAACTTCTAAGATAGGGTGCCTTGGATCAAGATGTATGAATGAGTGGCTTTCTATATGCGGATGTGGTATTCCATGTCACCAAAGTAGGCAACTAAGCTTAAGCTTACTTCCATCTCCTATCAATGGCTTCTAGGATACCAATTAGCATCTTTATTAGCAAGCAGTTTCTTTAAGTAATTTCGATCGCCCATTGCATTTGAAAACATCCTCATGTGGGATTCCTTATCTGGTCTCCTTTTCGTTTGATCTAGAGCATTTCTCGGGGTAGTTTTGGATCTCAACAGAGAGAAATGGTCTCTGGAGACAGCCTTTGGGGTATCCCCTGATTGACCGACCATGCTAAATAAGCAGGCTCGTTAGGAAGAGTAGGCACCTTGGTTACCGTCAATTCTTGGAATCACATTATTTAAAGAGTCAGAAAATGCCCGTGGAAAGAGAGTCACATTCCCTTATGCTTTTGGTGAAAGGCAATCTTACCTATTAATATAGTCCTTGCGAAGCTCGATAGCCTAAGGATGCGAGGTTGAGCGTTAGCGAAGAAGCGAAGCTTAAGGAGGACGAAGCTAGACTATGGGTGACGCGTCAGCGAAGAAGGCGACCGGATCAGGATCTTGAGAATGTGGGAAATAGATTAGATAAATCTTGCAAACCAGGATCAGAAAAAGCTTGTTCAACAGATCCTTCCAATTCTGGTTTTCATGGATCCAAGTGTGCCTCTTGGGAAGAAATTGCTGCATTGATATGAAATGATCTTCTGCGCCTAAGCCAACGATTCAGATAAGGCTCGAGAGTGAAATAGAACCTTGACTTTCATTTGAAACCCATAATCATAATACTAACTCTGCGATCGCCTATGTCTTTCTATAGAACACGATCCCCTAGCCTAAATAGAAAGAGGTCTGGCTATGGTCGAGAATGAGGTCACACTAAGCAGGAATCTTGCCCTTACCCTTCGTTCTCCCCTTCCCGTTCATCTGGAAGGAAGAGGAAATCGAACCGATGATTATACATAATTGGAGAGAAAGCGCAAGGCAGGCTCAAGTAGGCAGATACGGGAGCAGGGTAAATCCACCTATGGGAAGGACCCAAAGCTTTCTTTTCTTTTTCTAGTTAGCGTCTCAAACTCCTTTTTTTTTCACTTACTTTGATGTGACTGAATGATCTTCGTAATTGGTCGAATTGGGTAAACCAAGTTGTTAAGGTAAGGGCGCGTAGACGGACAAGGCTACTGGGGTTAACATTTGAAAAGCCATCCTATTTGCTACGAGGCTCAAAGTGCCTCTTTGATCTGATCAGGGAGACGACTTTGACTCGGTGCTTGGTGCCGATGAAAGCTTTCGGATGAAAGAGTACCACTTTACTACACGATTCCACGTAGACGCCTGCTCGACTGGAGGCTAAGGCAGCAGGCTAACCCCTATCCAGGAGCTTTAGCAGGCGCGAAAAAGGAAGGAGACCCTTAGGTTATTAGTTCAGGATCGCCACCTTCCGATCTTTTGTCGAAAGAGGTTTCGTCGACCCCTGACCCTGTCTTAGGTTTCTTTCCACGAATGGAGCAAAGGTTGCTTGAGAATGAAAGCCGGATTGACATCGACCAGTCTCAACTTTCTTTCTAGGAACTTTTAGCTTCACTTTAAGGTAAGGGAGGGTAGCATGCTTACGAGAGGGCGCCCACGTTTCGTTCTGCGTGGTTCGGATTAGCGGTTCCTTGTCTGAATGTCCCAATGCCGCGCACTCCACTCAGCTGGCTGAGCTGCTTCTCATTCTGCCTGCCTGGTGCCCAGCAAAGCGAGTACTATTCCCAATCTGATTGGAGGTGAAAAGCCTAAACAAAAACCACCTTTGATAAGAGGGAAAGAGGAAGAGTTGAAGCCCCATGCAAGAAGGGTTGGGGGGAAGGCGAGGAATGGGCTGTTTTCTCATCTATAGAATCTGCTGTTCTCGAATAATCTGGTATTGAATAGAAGAGATTCACCTAAGGATGAGAAGAATGTCCGATGCGAGCTAACTTCATGCGTAGAAGCTCTTGAAGGTGTTGGTGTTCTATCAGTAAGCGCTGCTCTTGGTCAACTATCCGTAGAAGCTCTTGATGCAATAAAGCGGGGCTCTTGCTATAGAATCTGCTGAGCTAGTGGGATTACAGTATGAATTTGAATCAGCTGTTGGCACATCCGCTCTTACTCTTACTGCCCTCCTAGGAGCTCTTGGTCTTTCCGGTACTAGTAAATAGAGCTACTTTCGCTACCTCTATTTACTAGTTCCGGGGGGAAGATGTTCTACCAATAGTCCTTCGAAGGCGTTAAGGCAAGGGTCGATGTAATTGAGTCGTGATAGGGTTCCCGTAGGGAAGGCTCGAGCGAATCCGGAAAATCCTGGGTGCGGGGGTTTCTCTCTCGTGCCAACACTATGTATGGAAGGCGCATCCAAGGGAATGGAGGAAGAGGAGGTCTTTCGAGATATGACTGAGAATTGTGTAAAGAAGAGTTCTTTCTTTCGCGGCAAGGAGCACAGAAGCTATTGAAGTCCGGCTTTCCTTATCTTAGCATATTACTTTATTGACTGAGGACTCTTCTTATTCCTTAGGAGGTATAGTTGCTTTCTAACTACCCTATGTTCAGAGTAGCAACAAGAAAGGAGTTCCAGGCTGGCTTGGCGCTTCGGTGGAAAGGAGTGCAATAGATGTTCCGCGAAGGTCACTGGGAGTGGAATACCTAGCCGGGCAGGGGAAAGAGAGGAGATCAAGAGCATTGGGACTTTACCCTGGAGGTGGCGCTTCATTCGCTGTTGCTGGAGTCGAATCGAGGGCATGAGATGTCATTGACTGGTGATGGCTCGGGAATGGATAGAAATGGTGCTTTGGAGCCACAGACAGATTACCTTTATGTCCCTTCTAGTCTGGGTCCTAGAGAATAGATAGATGTAGAGCGGAGGCATTCAGAGTAGAAAGCTTGGCCCGGGACTTGGGTTCATGGAATAGATTTCCATTGACTGGCAGGTCGTATCGAAGCTATTCTCTTCTCTTGTCTATCCCCTATCGACGGTTCTAATGCCGCTTAGCACTCGCTTCCTTTGCTCCGCTCGTCCGTACCGGAGGCGGGAGAAAGAAATAGAGATGGAGCTGGGGTCTTGCAAAGGTCCGGATCAAATCCACGACTTGCCTGTGTTAAGCATATAACTTTTCATTCGAATATGGGACACCAACTGTGATGGAAGGTTCCTCGGATGATTGCTTCTATCGACTGTCCTTCTCCATGTTATGTTGACTGGGGAAGCCTCTCAATGTGCAACCTGACTTTGCTCAGCTAGTGCTACTCTTTCTTTTGGCCTGATCTCGTAAAGAAAGGAAGGCTCATGAATGACCAATCCCGGGAGGAAGACCACGATTCTGCTTCTGTCTGGTTAGGCCATTAAGGTCTCACTACTGACTATGTTCATCTTTGTATCCACAAGGAAATCCCATGCATTGAGATAGCAGGTTGGATCATCATCAAACACAGGAATGGGCGCTCAATCAATGGAATGTTTGCTTTTATCTGTCTTCCAGTCCATTGCTTATCAAATCTCAATCTCAGGTTGAGGTCGAAACAAGGGATCAGATCAACCTGTGGACATGTTGCGCTGAACCTCTCTTCCAACCACAAGAGGTGCAGCGTATGGGTACTTGGCTTCCTCTCTTTTTGACTTGTTCTATGAGTGAGGATGGTCGTAGATCAGAGCGGTATTTCCTTGAATTGACTGAAAGCTTTATTTTATAAGGTAGCTATCTAGCTTAAATAGAGGGTCCTAACTAAATATGGTAGTTCTTCCCCAGCCCGCTATTCCTTCCTAAACCTAAAGTCAGGGCGAACGAACTCAGTTGCGGACTCAGACGTGCTGATACTAAGACTAGAAGAGGAATGCCCCTATTTATGCATGGCGCAAGGAAGAGCAAACTGATTTTAGCTAATCTTGGATCAGTATTTCACACTCACCAAAGATGAAAGATAAAGGTCGTCCTCAACTAACAGTTAGCCAAGGACGGAAACCCAATCACGAGGGGGAAAAGCACCCCATTGAGGGAGGAGAAAGCCCTATCCTTTGACGTGACGCAATTAGTAAGGCAATATATATTCATTCGTGGACTAGGGAAGACCGGCTGCTTGATCTTCTCTTGCTCGTGGGAGCTTGAGAACTAGGAGGGGGGAAGACCTGGGACCAATCTCGAGGGAAGGGAGGGTCTACTGCTTATTGAAATACAAAAAGTAGATCCGGGAAGACTTCCTCCCAGATAGAGGGAAGCCCGGTGAAATCTCCTAGATAGAGGGATTGCGGTTGTTCACTCAAGGCAAGGGGAGCCAAATGAGAACTAGAATCCTTCGCACTGCAAGGTATAGAACAACTAAGGGTACTGGTCCTGCTCGCTTTTGCTTCTGCTTCTTAGGGCCTGGCCTGAACTTAGGAATTGGATTCAAAGCCTGACTGAAGCGTAGCAGCTATTGATTTTTATTGTCTTGTAGCTGGCTTGAATTGAAAGCCTAGAGCTGTGGAGTGGTGTGTGGGACTCGTGTAGTAGTAGCTAGACTCCACCCCAACCAGTAAGAAGCACTAAACTGAACTCTATAAGGATACACGGGGGGTGATTACTTACTCACTAACACAATCGATAGGTGTTTAGGATATGAACTAATCCTTCCCTTGGTGCCCGACCCAAGGAGTCAATCTAACTCCAGTAGTAAGATAACTATTAGGACACGGGGCGATATGTTAGTGCATCCATTAGCTCCTTGTTAAGACCCGACTAACTAAATAGAATCTCCTTCTTCTAGGCAACAGGGTCTGAGCCCCTGTCCCTAGTCTGAGTGTTAGTAGTTTCATTAGAGCAAGCTCATCAGTGTTAGCGTTTTGACTTGCTTGCTTACCGGCGGGAAAGGAAAGAGTTTCATAGTCTCATTCCCAACCCTAGAGACAACCCTGCCAACCTTGAGTCCCCTGCCAGCATAGGAATAGGTAGATTAGTCACTATGAAACACAAAGAAGCAAGCCAGGCAAAGAAAGCAAGCAAGGCAGGAGCTGGGATTGAGAATCTCTTTCTTGCCTTACCTTTAGGACTCATACTTGAGCAAGGGGGCGAAGCGGTAAGCAAAGATGAGAAAGGATAGGTTGTAAGCTACGAATCACGAGTTATGGGTTCAGCCTTCTACGTACAGGATTCTATCCCTTCACTTCAAACCTGCCTGTGCTCAAAAATAGGGTGGTTAGGGAGGGTCGATCCATCAACGGATCCAACAACAGATCAATCCTCAAGGAATCCACGGAGAAAGAAAAGAGTAGAATATTTCATTATGAAGGAATGAGTAAATTATATTATATTACCCAAAGGTTACTCTCCTTTCTACCGAGCAAGCTCCATTCATACCCAACCATCGCACACAAGAGACAGCCCTTCGAACCTATGGCGAACCAGTATCGTACTCTAGGGCGGTCTAGTGAGAGCAAATGATCAAGCAAGAATGTGCCTACATCCGTAGATGCACTTCGTTGACTAGTGAAGGGAGTCAACCCTGGGGACTAATGTTGCCACTGGGGTCGCTCATCTTACTCTAGGGTAGCACTCTCTATGGAAAGATGAGTGGTTGTGCTTCACTAGCCAAGTCCATGCACCTACAGCTCGATCTACTAGCGCTCTCTCGATAAGGAGAGGAAGTCCTCTTTCAACACCTATCCTCATTCATTGTAACATTGCCCTTTCTTTGATTGTCGCGTTCTCCCGGACGAAAGAGAAAGAGTTGTTTACCAAGCCAAACCGTACCGGGATGGATGAGAACTGGAATGAACACCATGGGGAGCTACACCTGCGCTTAGGAGAAGAATCCTGTCTGACTGACCCTACCATGATTGAATGACTGAGCTATGCCATGGAGGAACTAAGCATGCCGTGGAAGAAGAAGTGGACCCCCAGGAAAGTCTATTACGTCAATCTTACAGCTCCTGTTATCCCAGCCAGGTCCGAAGACAAAGTGGCTTTATGGGCAAGGCTTTCTAGTCTCCCTCGGTACCTAGAGCTCAAAAACGGAAGTATCAAAGGAAAGAACACAACTTCTTCGGAGATCACATCCGTTCTCTTTCTTCTTGAATCCTCCTAAATGATTGACCACTTCATTCCTGTTTTATGAGTGAACAATCTTACTTGTCTTTCGTGATCTTTCCATTGCTTGTTCAACTCAGCTAATAACTGAGAAAATGCCTGAATTGAATGGCAAAAGAGTCTGGGTTGTCTTTTTCATAAATCAAGATTGAACTTTCGAAGCGATCTGGTACGACAATTTATAGGGCTTCTCATAAATGTTCAGTCAGGCCTAGATCGAAAGGTTGCCCCAGCCGGCAGTGTCATCATCAATGATGATTCGAAATCTTATGTCAATTCCTACAGAGCAAGCGTTCTTTACCTTGTAAAGGTAGTGTATCCTACCTCTTCTAAGTCGGGGCATCCTGAGCCGGAAAAAAACCGTGAGCTACTAAGCGTACCTGGTCTCGTCCCATATCTTAAGGTAAACCCTGTTTTTGAGCTGACGCTTGAGAAGGACAGGTAGGTGCTTACATCTGATGGATTGGGCAGTTCTACACTAATCTGCTTTTCTTATATTTATAATAACTCGGGAACTAGCTTCGCAACTCACCCCGATAAGGATAGAATAGCTCGACCGGTCCTATCTCTACACATCAACTCATGGTACTCCCTGGGCCCCCTAACAGGTTAGCGACAGCATTCTCGAGGGCTCCAAGGAAAGCCCGTGACTTCAACCCCCACGCCATCCGCGGACTTCCTATGGATTTTATTGGCTTACTATTTCATTAAAAAAAGCCCCCGCTTTCCTTTGAACCCGAAAAGCCCCGCTATCCCTCAGCCATCCTACTATCTGCAATGACAATATCGTCACCCATTCTATTTGGATATCTCGCCCACCCAGAATGAATCCGTGATAGCTACTAGATACTAGAGTCATACTGGTCTTGTTTGGCTTACAATAGGCATGGCATCTATGTTCTTGCTTCGGATAGACGGCTTTCCTTTCTTTACCAGGAGCAGTGAGCTTAGTACCGAAGCCTGTAATTGACGGCTGGAGGGTCATCAGTTTACGGCATATCCGCTGAAGCCTCTGCCCAGCACTCGGATTAGGAATTACTAGACCAGGCCTGAACCACAGGAATGGACAGCCCTGAGTCAGGTGCACATCGTGACGTAAATGAGGATGGCGATGATAAGCAATCGAATAGTAAATAAAAGAACGAAACTCCCCTCTTTGCTGATGGTTGGATTTCTGTTCGATACGGACCTAGATGGAATGAAAAGCCTGGACCCCGTTGTTAGTTGAAAAGGCTTGGGTTATGGCTATCTCCCAAGAGTGGGGCATTTACCTGGCGTATGAGAACCAGAATAAAATAAGTCTTCTTTCTATACGAAAATACAGATTTCGTTCGCCTTCTTTCGTACTTATGGATACTTCTTCCGGTCAATCGAGGTCCTTCTCTGTTCCCATACGTGGATGTGGATTACTTGGACTTGTCTTGGATTTTATTTGTATTGTTAGCGGCATTCCCTTGCCGTTGGATTCCTGCCTCAAGACTCTGTCACTGGGCCGGGTTCGCCCACTGCTTTCATAGATGTCGTGCTTTGGCACAGAGCTAATGGTAATGGATGCCTATTACGTTCTCCTGCTCCAAAAGAAAGCATTCACCGACTTACTTACGTAATCGCGAATCAGGGAAGAGGTTTAAGCTGATAAATTGAAATTGAGAAATCAAAATAAAATAATAGATTAGGCTATTATTAAGGAACTTTTCCTCTTCGAAAAGACTTTATCCCTGCTTCCAGCACAAGAAGGAGATTCAGCTTAAAAGCAGAACTCTATAGGATATGTATCGAATTGCATGAGATTAGACAGTTTTTTTGGAGCTTTTTAAAATTAGAATAGAAAGAGAGTCTTTTTGCTTGCCGCGAATGGCTCTCTTTGTTGGAGAGGAAAGAAACTACCTTGTTCTACCTTAGGAGCATAGAAGCCCGCCTAAACTCATCAAATCCAGAAAGGAAGCCAACTAACTCATAGCCGCCCACTCGCTCATATGACCGGCAGGTCGGAATTGGCCCTGATTCTTTCTGCTTCTTTTTTTTAGTACGGTATTACTTTCCTTCCTTATCCCAGTCTGAAACTAGAACAGCCTTCCGCTTTCTTCTTTGCTTTCGTTTTGTTCCTGCTCATCTCAACCTGACTGCTGACTGGCTGTCTTACCGACCGGAATGATTGAAGAATGGAATTGAACAAAGGGGTGCAAAGAACTCCCTTCTTTACGTGCCTTACATCCCTGACTGCGACACTGACTTACTTGATTGATTCATTCTTGTATTTCGCGAGGGCTGACTAAATGACTAATTGAACCGGTTGGTCAAAGGAGAAAACCCTTACTTCCGAGAAGAGACCGACCCGAAGAGGTGGGGAGGCTCCTGCCTGTTTGAATGCCTTCTTTTTGATCTCGCCAACAACAGATTTTTTTTCTTACGGCGAAGAAAGAAGACGTCCCTTACTGACACTTACTGGTTTGATTAATAGATCGCTTCGCTTGATTCGGAATCGAGCATCGTGGAAGGGAAGGAGAACTCAGTCCCGGGCCCCTTTTGCGCCATGTTTGAGAAAGAAAAGAGTGATTCTCTTTAGTTAGAAAGAAAGGACGCTTAACACTATACTTGTTTTCTTCAAGCGGTTCCAAAATACCTTGAAAGAAGAAATACTCCCTGAATTTCAAACTCCTATGGAAGCCTTATTCACTATTGATAGGCTGCTCCTCCTTCAGCTTGATCAAAGTCTCGGGGCTCGTGATTCCCACTTCAACCTTGGCTTGGTCCCGCTAGTAGTAGTCTCATTCCCTGCTATCGGTAGTAGCATTAGTTTCTTTTCCCTTTTTTTATTCTACTGTAATAGGGCTTGATGTAGATAGTCCAATAGTCCAGTAGAGGCGGCTACTTCTCTTCTCTTATTGTTTGTATTTCGATGATCTTTTCTTACCGGAAAGGTGAGAGGCAAGGAAGGAAGCATAGGCAATCAATCCAATCGGCTTGAAAGGGGATCTCCCACTCGGGTTAAAGACTCAGGATTCAACTTTCCGGATCCCTTGCAAGACGCTCAAGATCTATAGCTGCTTGGCTTGGTTGGAATGCTTGCCTTGGGGCAGAAAGGCCAGGCTTTGAAAGAAGTTACTCTAGCCTACGTCGAGAAAGAGTAGATAGGAAGACGGTCCACTATCTTGGGAGAAACCTTTCTAATCAAATCCCTTTTAGCTATTCTGTCAAATAGTTCAACTGATGCGCATCCCACGCTGCGCACTCCAGGAGTGTTCGCAATGTCGCTGCCGTGATTCACGCTTCAGGAGATCGATAGTGTAATTAAGCCTTACGAAATCCTTTCAATATCTTCGCCGGGAAGCGAAGCGGCGCTAACGTCGGTCTTCGCCATTCCCTCCTGCTTTTGCTTGTTCTGTGCAGGTACCACCTGAAGGTTCGAAAAAGCAGGGCCCCAGTGGAACTGAACGCGCTCTATCTTCGCTAGCCCAGGAGGACTTAGTCCTTCCACCATGTGATTAGGTTGTCCAAGCCCTTCCGTCTATCCCTTAATGCCTTAAACATGCCCTTCTCATCCAAATCTTCCATGCATGTCAGTCTAATCTAACCTTATAGGTTTCTCACAGTAAGCAACAGCAGTCTTAGGAAGCCCAAGTCCGAGTGCTTTGAGTCAATTCACGCCCTATAGGCAAGGGAATATGTTGAAATTTCTTCTTCCCAAACTGAACAGATAGCGAATTCTGTGACTCATTTCTCACCGCGTCTACATCTATCCCCATGGCTTCACGGCTTGACAGACCTTCCCCCATACTAAATAGATAGGAACATTTGTCTTCGCCTTAACTGCGTAAAAGCGAACCCTATCTTGTCGAGAAGCAATCCTATTGGTTTGGTTCGCCCGTAGGCAGCTGATTGCCTTTTTCGTTACGCCTGTAATTAGGCTACCACCCTACCCTCTCCACGGGCACAGTTCGCTTAATTCTACCTTGAGTTCTTTACTCCCACACGCCTTTGCCAGACTGGAACACCCCCCTGCTTTTCGTTGTCAGCAGTCACTTCATTGAGATCACCCGCAACAGGATAGGACTGTGCGAGCTTAACCAAAGACTCCCATAACTCATCGCGTGAAACTGGATTTGGAGACAGTTCGGTTCCTATCTACCGTTGGTGTTAAAGCCGGAACTTATTTCAGATTATACTTTCCCTGGGATTTATTCCACCTTTCTGTTTCGAGTAGATCTTATGTAGCTGCTCGGGTATATATACCCACCAGGCAGCAAATGCAATTCTGAGACCTTATTCAACTACTAGTCAACGAAGGAAAGGTTGCTTTACTAAACTAATAAAGGGCCCGGCTCCAAGTTGTTCAGAAGACGAGTCAATCTAGACAGGGCTATTCCTCACAATTGCTCCTTAAGCAACTACTATCTTTGATTCAGCGCTGTGTTCCCTTGGAATTCACTATTCCGAAAGAGCTTTTTCGTTAACAAGCGATTCTAGCACAAGAGCCAAAGAGCCTATTCTATCACGTATCAGGAAATCCAGTAAGAAAGGAACTAAAACAGTAAGGACATTCTCTGCCTCAAGTCCCATAGCCTATTCTAAAGCAGCTGGGAACGAATCGGGCTTTGGTTCTATCTTTTGTCGCCCATTGCAAGAGCGAGGGTGAGAAGTGAGAGTCGATTTCATCACAAAAAGATATTAGCGTATATAGAATAGAAATGGGAGCTGCTATTGCTATCGCTGCTGTTAGCTCAAAGGGAGTGAAGTCAACAGAGCTCTGGCAAGAACAGCAAAGCAACCAATTAGCGAGTGGGGAAACCTCTTTACGGAGGGAGTAGCTCCTCTTTATCCCATTTAACCAAGCCGGCATAGATCGACGGTACAACACAAACAAAGCCATACTAAGCTAAGAGCAACTCCAGCTCGACTAGCTCGATGGGCAAGTCAGAGAGATAAGGAAGAGATCCAGCGGGGGATAGAAGACTGTAAGACGCTTTAGCATCTACTTCTCACCAGGAGCCCCTTGTGGAGCTTTCCTCGAAAAGGTAGCTCGTTAATAGCCCACGAAAAGCCTTTCTTTGTAGCCCTATTGGAAGGAAGACAGAATCCATGAATAAGCGCATTCATCGGACAAAGGAGGAAGATCGAAGCTTTCTTTCAGAACCTTAGGTTAAGCCTTGGGAAAGCAGATGTCATAAAATGCATTTTATGGCACCTTTGATCCCCCTCTCGACTGATTTTTCCCCTCGTTCGCTAGCCTTTTGGGACTGATTCCCTCTTCTCTTGTCTTACTAGCCAAGTCCAATAGCAACGGAGTCTTTCTAACATAAAGCTGAGTGAGAGCAAGCATTTCTTCCGCACGCACCAGGGCTATTTTCGCTAGTTCTTGAAGTGAAGTCTGATCTCTTAATTGGCCTAAAGGGCCTAGCCCTAAGATCTTTCTTTTCTCTTCCTAGTGCCAAGCAAAAGGCCAAGAGCAGCTTCTTCTGTAACAGCAAAAACAAAGGACGGCTATTCTTTTTGTTCAATGAGAAAGCATTCGTTCATAGTCGCTAAGAGGAATCCGAGCTTATTCTTATTCAATGCTAGCTCTGACCTAGTGGGAATCTAAGATTGAAAAAACCTCCCTTGCTTCCGAACCAATTGCTTGAAGGCCTTTCCAAGACCGAAGTACTGATACTGAATCAACTTCCTTAGCTTAGATAACTCGAAGACAATAGCGATAACAAGAAGGATAACAAGCCTAAGCCTAATGCTTTGTGCCGCATCATGAGCTGGCTGACTACGCCCCCCTAAAAGAAAGTAGAACTATATCGAAAAGACAGCTCAAACTGATTAGCTACGTTCGCGAGCATCAACTCTTGATACTTTGAGACTTTAGCTCCTAACTTCCCTTGAGCCGGTTCCGGCTTCCTTCCCAAACGAAGCCATTCCCTCAACACAAAACGACTTTCAAGCTTCCATATTCAATACCTGACCTACAACACTAACCTTTACTTTCTCTCAGAAAATACGTGCCTTTCTTTAACCTAACCCGGCACTACATGCTCATCAGGCGGCCCAGGCAGGGGGGACGGGAGATGATTCTCTAAATGTGGAAGCACGAAAGCAGGTCTTGCGAGCCTTAAGTATTTCGATTTAGCGGATTCCAATCAAGAATCAATACTATAGTTACATGCTGAACAGATCACTTCACCCGGCCTTTAACCCCTTCATGGGGGGATACTGTCAGAGCATCACCTCGCCCACTCTGTTTTGGGTTAATCAACCATGTACATGCCATACTCTTTTTCAATTCATGGCGTTCGCCTTCCACTCCTACCCGCTCAGAAAAATGAAGATGATAATAACATAGGATCTATCTCTCTTTTACTATTTTTTCTTGTTTTGGGAGATCCAGGAATCTCACAGTAAGAAAAATAATTATGACAACCACTGAAGAGGTACTACTCATTCTATTCCTAATCGAGGAGTCAGGGATTGGACCAGACCATGTCATATGATTTCACCGGAGATTGTCGGTCAAGGGCACCGACACTGTCACTATCTAGCTATCGAAGCTTTGGATCGGGCATCTCCCGCTTTCGAACACTTGAGAGCACGAGCGGGAACTACAGCGAACTGATTCAACTCGTGTAATCTTTAAGAAAATGCTTATTCCCATCCTTCCTATCTAGAGCTTTAGCCTATCTAAAATCGATAAGAATTCTTTTACACAGATTTAGAAGGAATCCAGAACTCCCTATCATCAGCTTAGACTCTAGCAAGAGATCTCAGGGGCAGGTCAACATAGGGCAAGATTCATAACCCCTGTCTAGCAAGAAGCGAGGTCAAGGAGGATAACAAGGCTTCGAAATGACTAATTGGATTTTAGATGGAGGAGGGGAGGTACAAAGGCTTTCACAACAATCGTCTTTAAAGATAGATGGAGTTTTCCAGATATGAGAATTCCCCCTTTCCACGTGTACAGCAGTCATAGGAGGAAAGCGCACTAATTAATCCATCCTGGAATCAGGTACTTCTTTTCATCAAGCCGAGAGTTAAGACTTTCTATCACTCCAATATCTCCTCATGTAATTCAATAGACAGGAAGCCTCAATCACATATTCTCTTTATCTGAAAAAAAGAATCGAAAAGGGGACTCAAAGAAAAGGGCTTAGTCTGTCAACTACTGTGAATCTATCTAGCTTTACAAGCATTCCGAAGAGCCTACTTTACGAGTCATAATGTAGAGGGTATTCTTTCCCTTGTCTTTAGAAGAAAATCATAGTTGCCCACAAGAGACAAAAGTGAGGAATCAAGATGAAAGGTCTCGTATCATTATATAAAGGTGTAATGAAGATGAACAAGGCTAGCAGTTTCGTTAGGGAATGGGAGTCTTATATAAGTTTACTCTTTTCCACCTACCTATCATACAATCTCTACTTTGAGACCTGATGAATGAAGGGCGGGAGCAGAGTCTTCATCTGCCACCTCTATTCAATCACTGAAGCCCAGCAATAGATGTTGATGGATTCAGCCCAATAGAGTGTAGTGTCACATGGCTGCAAATAGACTGGATTAGGTTTCACAAGATCTCCTCGTCCTCGGTCAAGAAGTGGAACCAATTGCTTAACTTCGCGCAAAGGCAGACATGCGGTGGTTAGTACGCCTTGAGTGAGGAGTGAAGTTCAGGGCGGAGTCGCTGCTGCTGCTTTCTGTCCGTAGTTATAGCTGCTTTATAAAGGATGAAGCTAGGCTTTGAGGAGCATTGCATTTCTTTTGCCAAAGGCCAGTGATTGACTAACTGTGTTCTACGGGTGTGATCGACTAGGCTGAGGAACTACTCTCTATATAATAACTAAGATAATAGAAAACTCGCTTGATCTTGTTCATACAGATGGCACTAGAAAAAATCCCGAATCTTCTTCTGTTATATACCATCACTAAGATACTCGATTCAGACTCTGCCTCAAATAACTTTTTATTAGGGAAAGGGTCAAAAAGAGGTACTTTCGCCCATGGTGAGATAGAACATTCGCTAGATGAGTGAAAACTTTTTCGATCTGATACCCCATAATGAGAACTGGTTCATAAGGTTTGCCACTAGGGGATGGATAGAGCTAGACCTTTATTGATTGGAGACCCAGATTATAGAGGACTTTTTGACAGAGGGCATAGCGTTATTCCTTTTACGGATAGGTGGGACTAAGACCGATATCATGGTCTTCCTCCTTCTCGATGCGCGGTAAAAAGTCTATTTTGGAATTCCTTTAATGGACGAGTTCATACAGCCAGTGATTGTCCAGAGACTTCGACTGCTGCTTAGCGCTTAGCGACTGAATCAGCCCAGGAAAAAAACCGATCGATACATAGGGTGGTAGTCTATCTAGCTTTTTCAAGCAAAGGTAAGCTTGTTGACTCAATTAAAATGACCTTCGACCACAAAGAGTTTTTCAATCTTTATAAAGTCAAGCTCAATAGGAATCCCTTTCCTAGTGAATGAATCGTCAAAATCCTTCTCAAACCGAGATCTTATCTTATAGGGGCACAAATCAATGGGTGCCGGCGCTGCTACAAAAGAATTGCATTAGCGGGAGCTGCTGTCTAGGTCTATATACAGTACGTGATTTGTTCTGCAAGGAAGGCACAAGAGACTTCTTAGAAAGAAGAGATTGAGAAGAATGAATTCCTCCGCGGTAAAGTCTTAATTGGATCAATCGTTAGCCTGAATAGCCTACCAATAGCAAGGAACAGAAGAGTCACCCGTGACGTGAAAGGAGAGAAAGTCAATAATTTTTTCAAAGTCATTTAGGGCAACAAATGGTAGAGGAACGAAAGTAGCTCGACCGAGACCTAAAAGGTGGGAAGGGCCAATGCCAATCATTCCCTAAGTGAGAGGAAAAAAGCTCATAGTTAGGAAGTAACTTCAACTTTCTCGAGTTGCAGGAGTGAAAGAAAGAGTCTCGACTAAGAACTAAAAGTAGCGGAGTCTGAGGTTAGAGGCATATGAACAAGGAAAGTGGGAAAGTGACACAAGATCCACTCGACGAAAGGCAGGAAATAACGGTAGCTAAGTCGGCTTCGGGTTACTCATTGCATTCCTGCCTACCTTGCAGCACTCTTACCGCGTAGTGGGAAGAAAGAGGAAGGAGTGGCTGTAATTCGAAAACGGCAAACAGTGCTTACTCATTAAGCAGTCCTCGGTAAAAGAAGGCTGGAAAAAAGAGATCAAGATGGGAGCATCTCACTCAGCTGTGAGGGAATGGTCCGCTGTTGTGACGAATAAGGGCTTCAGAAGGTGCTCTAGGCGATGGGATTGTTTGAAGGCATTACCGGTCTTAGCAAGAAGGACTTGCTTGCAAGAGGGAGCTCTTTTACATCGTTAGTGAAGCTAGTACCCTAAGTTAATCAAATCCTTCTCACTGAACTCCGATTGCCCTAAGGCAAGTAACTGAACTGACTTAATCTTAATGTCCGAGATTGAATTAGAATAGGAAGTTGTTTCAGAAGGAGCTCTTACCGTGAGAGTATCCGCTCTTAGTCTTTTGCCACTAGATCAACTTCTTATCAACATTACCCTCCTCCACATTTCCGGGAAAACAATCATTTTTCTTTCTGCAGAAAAAAAAACTTTTCTATACAGCTTTACCCAATTTCATTTTCATTCCCTGTCTTTCTCTCTTCTCTTGTTCTAATGAGAGAAGAATACAATAATTGCCTTTTTGGTTAATATTGAAAAAAGCAAATAAATAATAGTGTTATATAATCTCACACTCTCCTTCAAGCTTCAGGGGTGAAATCACGCTTGTCTTTCAATTACTGAAAGCGAAGAGAAGATAGCCCTTGTTCTAGTCAGAATAGAGGGCAGTTGGTCAGATGATGGCACAAACTTAAGAATAAGATCGGCGGAGGCCACTCTTTCTCGCAGCTATTGAAATGGCTGCTATCTTCCTAAACAGGAAAGGGGGAAAGAGGGGTCGGGAAGCCCAAAGCACGCCTTAGTTCGTTCCGCTGGGACGAACAGGTCGAGACGTGGTGTATGTAAAATCACTTTGGTGAGAGATCGCTATGCCACGTGTCCTTAAATAGACTGGACATATTGCTTAAAAATAAAAAAACTCACACACAACAGGTTGGAAAGGCCTGAAGGGTGGCCTAAAAGCTTTGGAACGGCTTTCGCGCGACTCACCATTATTATTATTCTTTGTCTTCGCATTACCCCAGTTCCTTAATCCAAATAGCCATAGGAGAAGCTGAGCTAGCTAACCTAAGTCCGTAGCTAAAGTTCTCAAACAAGAGTTCCATTCCCCTTACTCGTATTGCAGGCAAATCCCGTTACTAGTAGTTCTGGTTAGCCCATTTGCCCGAGCACACTCTCAACTTGTAGATGCGCCAATCCCGCCTTCCCCGACGAGAACAGAAAAAGCAAGAGACTACGAACACCAGCACGCATGAAAACAGCCCTTTTTAAAGCATACCCAAGGAGAGCGGGCATCCATCCAATCTTCACTTATAGACATGGCCTTATTTCCGTTTTCCGTTCGTTAACTACTTCTAACGAGCAAGTTTTCAGCCTACCTCGGCTGCGAGAAGGAAATAGAATAGTGGACAAACAGCAATAACCGTGCTTATCCTTCTAATAAAGAAACTAAACCTTACCTAAGAAACCGATTTCACCCACTACTGCTACTACTAGTATAGAAGAAGATCTATTAAGACGCACGACTACCTATATAACAAGTTGCCTCTGACCTCTCCGTCTCACGACCGCAAATAAAACCTGTAGCTTCATGCCCTGACCTGAACTGAACTACTACTGGCTTAGCTGTCTAGCTACTAAAAACTTGGCACCCGTCCTGCCAATATAATATAGTAGAAAGAGTATAAATAGGATTCCCCTCAGGGCACACTTGTTAGCTACAGTTCCCATCTGTCTTGTAAAGAACTCGAACTGCCCGCAGTTACGAGACTAGCTCCCCTGGCCGTAGCAACTACAGTTACTCTTGCTCCTGCCAAATCCTTACTTCAGGGGATTAAGGTAGTTTACTTGCTGGCTGATAAGTCAAGTAACGAAGCCTAAGATTAGATGACTGATTAGATTACTAGTTTGTTTAACTGAGGTTCTCCGCCTCGCCTAAGTCTCATATCTTAAAGTAAAGAAAAGACTATAACTCAACAGCAAGCTGCCTTTACTTGACTTGGCTTCAAGTCCCAAAACCCAAAAGGTGTTATAAGTTGGAAGCTAAGAAGCTACTCGTTTATGAGTAGGAGTTCCCATCGGTCCAGAACTAGAAGTAAACTCAAAACCTGGATTTGGCGAAAAGGACCTATTATTTGCATTCTCCTACTCCTAATAGTACCCATTATTCTTATTCTAAAGTACCATTAGAGCTCCTTTTCCCGACAACAGAGGGGGGATCTTACTTTCTCAAGTCATACGTCTTTTGTTCAGCCACCGATAGTCAACCACATGTTTCATAAAGTCCAGATTCTATTCCCAAACAAATCTCATTCCTCTTTGAAAAAGTCCTCGTTCTAAAGAAAGTAAACTTAGGCTCTGTTAATTCCGAATTGAGAGATGAAAGGAGAATAGAGGAGAAAGAGAGAGAGAGAAAAGGAAAAAGAAGATGGTAGAAGAGAAAGGATGATAAAATTAGGGCTCAAGAATGAAGCCCTCCTTCATTCTATTAGGTAAAAAATGACATTAAAAAAAAAAAGGATTATACAAGTTTCAAAAGTATACTAGTATATCCCTACTAAACACTACCGTTGGAGCATAGATGTTAATCATGCCCAACTTGCACATTACTAGCTCGATCAGTCTATCCCTTGAGAGTGCTTTAGTAAATACATTGGCTAATTGGTTACGGAAAGCAACATGTGGTGTGATATGGGACTCAATCTTTTCTCTTAATGAAGTGGCAATCCACCTCAATGTGTTTAGTCCTATTATGAGAAAGTGGATTGTTGGCAATATGTATAGCGGCTTGGTTATCACAGTATAGCCTCATGGGTACTTCTACCACCTCGCCAACCTCTTCCAAGAGAGACTTGATCCATAATCCTTCGCACATACCTTGTGCCCTGGCCCTATACTCAGCTTCTGCACCCACTATAGTTGCCACCACTGATTGCTTTTTACTTTTCCAGGACACCCCCTAACAAATGCACACCATCCTGAGGTTGATCTCCTGTCCTCTACTGAACCAGCCCAATCAACAATGCCAGTGAATGAGGAGATCGACACGCGGGGGCGTCGACGGAAAAAACATCCCAACTTCGAAACCCCCACTGATGAAAGGTCAACCCCCGCGGCTGCGGAAGTCAAAGAAAGAGCTACAACTATCATACTAACCAAAAATGCAGCGCTATGAGGAGATTTGTAGGAAGGAAGGCTTACTGCTTTTTGGTTGTTACAAGCGAATAGCTTTCCGGTTGTCTGCTAGCCTGTGTAATAGTAAGAGCCCCCGATGGCTTCTTCCCTTCTAGCATCTCCCGTAGCGGAAAAGGGACCTCTTGCTTCGAATCAATCCTATCATTATCATCAGTAGGGGCCTAATGCCAGTCTTCGAGGCAAGCGAATCAATCGTATCAACCTTTCCGGCACTAATCCTTGTGCTAATTCTTGTAGTGCTTGACTCAGTCTATCCGTCAGTCCTCAGTCCTAAATCCGTCTCGATGGAATAGGCTTGGATGACCTCTCCTTCCTTTCATCTTTGGCATCTCTCTTACCTTACCACTTTAGGGACTACCGGAATAGAATAAGACTGGTAGGAAGACTTCCAGGGCTTGGAATGATTACTCACGCCGGTAAAGCAGTTACAACCACACTTCCATTCACTCACAGAACAATAAAAAGACTTGACATCGCTCCTCACTCAACGAAGACGGAAAAGGAAGGAATTGCTTAAGTAAGGGGAGCAGCTTCACTCGCTGAGGCAAGAAAGAGAAAGAAGGAATGAATTGCTTCGAAAAGCAGTTTTTAAGGATAAAGGAATAGTGTTCCAGCGGCCTGAAACAAAAAGCGAGATGCCAGTGGGGATAGACCCGGCATTAATAGAAAGTGAACGAGCAAGACCGGGAGAAACTTCAATAACAAAACCAAGAGAAGGAATTGATGCGGCTTTCGTAATAGAAAAACGTGAGGTAAACCCTAAGACAAGGTACCTTAAGCGATAGCGCAATGGGCATCCAAAAGGAAAAGCAATAAGCGTACGGGGCCCTCCAAGACCCGTGCTTTACTTAAAAGTGGATAGGAATGAAGGCTTACATAGACTTGTTGAGCTGAAAGCGAGCCCAAACTGATTTATGATATGGGACAGCTTAGGCCTTATCCGATACGGCAAGGGTGCTTACACATGGAACCCCATTTCCTCCTTCTTTCTTATCTGATTCTGATGGCTTGACAGAGTCAGGGACTAATGGGACTGGGACTGAGAATGGTAATCTAGAAAGTTTACCTCGGGGACTTGATTCTAAAAAGCGGGCGACCTCAAGCATTCGGCTTGAAATAAGCCTTAAACCATTTAGAGACTAGCGGCGATTGAGCTTTGGTGGAACATGATTCCCGAGCTCCTTTAATGGTCATTGCTAACAAGCTATTCTGTCAAACAAAAGAGTGACTTCTGTCGGGGATGGAATTTCATTCCTGACAATCAGTCTGATTCCAACAAGAAGGCAAGCAACTTCAAGCTCTCACCTAAAAAAGTAAAAGGAGATGGGATAGATGTTCTAGAAGAAGCTCTTTGCCGGATAACCTTGGACAAATCCTATGCAAGAAGAAGCTCTTTGGCACAAAGAGAAAGAGTTGGGATTGAGCTTTTTCATTTCGTTATGCCAAGAAAGGGCTATTTACGTAGCAAGTAAGTCTAGGCTTTCCCAACTTCAACTCCAGGTAAGGCGTAAGCACTTTTCTTTTAGGGCTTAAGGACGAGAAGATTTTACACTAGCTTTAGACCTAGAACCAGCTGACTTAACATGCCTCCTAGACCAGCTCTCTTCTTTGAGTAGCTTTCTTCCTTCGGTAACGGAGTCTTAGCCTCGGGATACTACTTTTCCAGGAAATGAGCTTAGTGATGGGCTGTATCGCTAGGTAAACGGGGATCAAACCCTAAAGAAGCACTCGATCTATCGCTCACTTGTTGAGTAAAGTCAGCAGTGTAGAGAAGTGATCGAAGCATGGGTTCAAAAAATCTACTCTACATACTTAAGATATTTTGGATTGGGGCCGCAAAGAAAAGAACTTCCAAATAAAATAGATCTTTGCTAGCACCGGTGAAGTCTTAGCTGTCGAACAAGCAATGAGGGGTGAAGCCCAGGCTCTAACGAATATTGAAAGAAGGATTCAAAAAGTCTATAAGAACTTCTTTTTCCTCCCTAGCTGTAGAGGCTTCTTTCTTCGCTAACGCTTGGGAATTCCTAGAGAAAGTCAGTTGAGTTCTATTTCTAGCTTTTTCCTAACTCGAAAAGATATTTCTCTATCTAGCTTTCACCCTCTAGGTTACCTTAACTGAACCCAATCCCATCCTTCTCGTTCGATCCGTGCTTTTAACGAATTACCACTTATTCTGTGGCCTCTAGCCTTCTACCCCTCTCCTGACGTCGAGCCGCTTCGCCCCTTAGTCCAGAGCAGGAGCAGCGGATTCGCCTACTTCAAAGTAAATAATCCGGATTTCCCCTCTTTCCTTCAAGCAAGGCTGACTTCATTAGCTATAGGTAGACTTCACACAAATCCAATCGTACAAGCAAGTAGATCAACATCAACGTTGAATAGTTTCATTCCATCTAGGGTTCCCTGCAAACTTCTTATATCTACCGGGGCAACAACCTCTTCCTTGAAGACCCTGTATTGCTTGTCTTTCTTCTCCTAGTTACTTCTTGGATTCGCCGCAAACAGATGACTAAAAGCGCTTACTAAGCATAGTCCCGGAAATTCCAATGCAATTAGCAGCGAATCTTGCACTTGAGGAGCAGATCTCTATCTGTAAGAGCGGATTAGGCGCATGCCATGGATGCGAAATTCTTTACTTTAACAAAGAACTTAGTTAATTATAATTAAAAGGCTCTGCGCAGCAATTTTCCTCGTAGGCAGAGGTTGGACAGAGACTCAAACATATAAGGCAAAGGTGTGCAGGAAAGGCACCCGGACTTATTTCCAATCGCATATAGAGTGAGCGAAGCACGGGTAGATCCCATTACAGATTGAGTAGGGGGAACCCCAACTAAAGTAGCAAAGATAAAGTCAGCAGCAATTGCTAATCTCTTGATCTATGCACTTTCAATAGCACGCAGAGGTGAGGATCGACTAAGCATTTCCCTCGACATAAAATAAAGTAGGAGAACTCGCCCAAAGGGAACATTTAGAGTTGTTCCAGAAAGGTCCGCAGGTGAAAGAAAAGAGACTGGCTCTCTCTATCTATTATACGCAATATCTTGAAAGGCGAAGAGTGACTACTTCTTTCTGCTCGTACTTCCTGTTCCTGTAGTGATACAGGACTCGTGCAAGAGCGCTTACGGCAGGAGATGAGGCTTAGAATCCAGATCATGGAATCTGATCTTTCCCAAACCAAAGCCGAATGCTTACTTCGAAAGTGCTCTTAATCACTTCTTTACTTGGCCTTCTCTCTCTCGCCAATCCAATAGCAAGAGAAGGTAGAGGAAGAAAAAACCTTATGAAAAAGCTTAATGCTTACTTAAATACTCTTTTCCGAATCATGCCTTACCCTACTTCCTTCATGCCTGATCTGAATGCCATTGATTACCTCCTTCATGCCCGTGGTCTGCTTTGCTCGTGGCTAGGGGAGCTTTCTTCTCTTCAGACCAAGAATATCGTATGTGATGTTAGAGAGCATGCTCAGGCTAGTTGGCTGAGGATTCTCCGATAACGAATTCTGCTTCTTTACCTGGAGCGGAAAAATGGTAAAGGAATATCTCAGAGCCGATGCGCGATCTCCGTGCTTTCCCACTCCGGGGGAGCGGGGAAGAATCCGCATGGGGGGTGGACCGGTACAACTCAGAAAGAATAAAAAGAGGAAGCCCTATCGCCCGAGAAAAGGGGGTTTAACAAATGTTGGGCCACTGACTTCGAAGCAAGAAGGATTTTTAGTCCCTTGCTCCAGAACCAGGATTTTAAGTCCTGTTGCATCTTCTCTCGGCGAAAAGAAGGTCCTACTTGCATGTGTTAAGCATATAGCTCAACCATAGTGGATGATGAAGAAAGTACTGAACGATGGAAAAGGAAGCATGGGAGGAGCTTGCTTCAATCGATGGCGTATATTATATAATAACATAAACATAGAGTAGAGTGAAAGGGTCCACCCCGAAAGCCGGGTAAGGACAGTTTTCACATGCCACAGTTAGGACTTGCAAGTACGATACTGACTCTTCACTTTATCAAAATTGACTAAGTATAAAGTGAAGTGTGTACCGGCTTTGTTGACCGTTAACTTTAAGCGGGCGAGCTTACTAAGCTAAGTGAAGGCCCTCTCGTGCAGGCAGGGGTTAGCTTTAACACTATACAAAGACCACTACGAAAGAAGGACCAACGACGATGAAGGAGATGTGAGCTCGGTTTGGAATAATGGACTTCCTCTTTCGATGAAAAAAAGGACCTTTTTTCCGGAACTTAAGGTGCGCCCCGCCCGGAGATAGCGAAATCTCCCCAACCTAAAAAGGGGGGACGTGCTATATCCGAAACGTACAAAATATAGTAAAAATCGTAAAGGCAGATGTAGTAGGGGTTGCAAACCAGACGGTACACAACTTGGTTTTGGAAGATATGGCACTAAAAGTTGTAAAGCTGGTCGTCTTTCATATCGAGCCATTGAAGCAGCGCGTCGGGCTATAATCGGACAATTCCGAAGAAATGGTAAGATATGGGTAAGAGTTCTCGCAGATCTCCCTATTACCGGGAAACCTACAGAAATAAGAATGGGAAGAGGAAAAGGAAATCCTACGGGTTGGATTGCTCGTGTTTCTACGGGACAAATTCTATTTGAAATGGATGGTGTGAGTTTGTCAAATGCTCGGCAAGCCGCTACATTAGCGGCGCATAAACCATGTTCGTCAACCAAGTTTGTTCAGTGGTCGTAACGTAATTGCTTAGTGGGGGGGCCGGGATTATGAGAATTAGGCGAAGTCGTTCTTCCTGAACGACGGAAGTCAAAAAACAGAGAGGGAGAGGAACTCCTTTTGTAATCGCCGAAATTTTACGATGAACTCTTTCAGACGTACGACCTATAAACTCAAAATTCTCCAGTCTGGCCAACAAGTGAAAAAAAAAAAGAAAGAGAAGAGCTTTCTGTCTGGTAGCAAAGTCCAGTCTGGCCCGGCCCTCTCACGAGAGTCGAAAGCAAGGGTCAATGGACGGATCTTTTAGATAAAGATTTTGATCCGAGGTAGGAAACAAAGATGGGCCGGCCCTCCAAGCAACTTCTTTTGAGAGATAAGCGGAGTAAGGGTCTAAAGACTGTTACCAATAGCAAGGGGCAGTCTTAGTCTTAGAGAAAGAAGTTCCTTAACAACTCACTAGCATCCTCCTATCGGCATATATGTGTCAAAGATCGTATTCTCTCCATCTTATACTTATATTTCCTGGTATGAAAGAAGTAGCTAGCTCCCTCACAGTGGGATTCCCTCTTGCATTTGATGCCATCTTATTATACGATGCATGCCTCCTCTTCCAACTGAAACTCATTCAAAAGGATGCAGCTTCTTATATTTCCTTTCTACCCGGTCTGAGCTCCTAACTCGTTGACTCACGGATGTCACTGGGGATCCTCCATTGCTTTCGCCTGCTCTTCTCATTTTGCTTGGATTGCACCTTGAGCTGAGCCGGGTGCGGATATGCCGACAATTCTTCTTCTTTTTGCTCCTCTTGTGAAGAGCTTTTTTTGTTTAACTTCCCCGAGGATCACTCGCTTCCTTAACCCATATGCCCGTACCACCAAAAGCAGTTATTCCGACAACAGATGCGGATGAAATGGCTGCTTTTTCTCTTCTTGTATCTACGTCAACTTATGATTCAAAGTGTGCTTTTGCTTGAACTGAATCCTGAAATAGGTAAAAACCCGGTGAGACCGTCTTCCCAAACTCCACTTCTGAAACGTCGAGCAAGAACTGCTTCGTCCTTTGCTACTGATGCCATAACTTCTTCAGTCGAATGCTCCTACTCCTTTTGGTTGAAAATTCCTGTTGTCCCCTCGGGTTCCTTCACTCACTTTTCGAAAAAAGGCATTTTCGGGGCTTCGACGATTTCGAATCATCGAAGTGGGCTAGTCCTAATTACTATTGCAGCTCTCGGGTCTACTCTTGGTAAGAATGAAGCCAATCTCTCCTGTTGATGGTTCATAAGCACTGCTAGCCCCGTAGAAGCTATTAATGGCATAGCCGCTCTTGGGAAAGTATCAGCTCTTCTAACCACTGCTGGTGATCTCTTTGCAATATCCGCCGATAGCCCCGTTGGAGCTCTTGGTCTATGAGTTCTCGTATCAGCTGTGATTGAATCCGCTCTGCCACTTTCTTTTTTTGAACTAGTGGCACATCTTCCTTAATAGGAGCTGAACTCAGACCTTGTCTGGTATAACTGCTTGGAGTTTAGGTCAATAGACAGAAGATCGCTTTTAATATGATGATACTTCACACTAAGCCAATCAATGGGATGAGATGGGAGTCGTCATCCACATAGACGATTGGATTCGGACAAAGAGCAAAAGAAGAAAGCCAGAGCTCATGCGAAGAGCTAACAGGAGCCGTTCAAGTTGGTAAGGAAAGAGAGGAGGTGATTGGAGAGATCACAAGCCTATTTCACTTACCGACGAGACTCTTCTAATAAAGAAATGGGTCTGGAATAGTCACGGAAGGTCAGAGGACACTGTCTGGCTTGACGAGTGCCTGTACAGGCAGTAGCTAGAAAACTTGCATGTCGAACAGATCTAATCACAAGGAGATTGGGGGCGACATGACCTAGAAGCTATGGCTCAGTTCATACTATAGTAGAGGCTAAGAACTGCAAGGGTAGACCATAGTTGGTGGGGTGGCTAGATCATTGGCGACTCACCCCCTCCCCGCTTCAAAAAGAAGGTCCAGCATTTTTTTTGTTATCCGATAGCTAGACTGAATCAAGCTGATAATTGGCAAGGTCCCACATAGTTGACATAATAGCTTTTCTCTTGCTTACGAAGCGTTTGGCGGTATCGTATATAAGATCACTCGCTACCTTGAGAACAGTGAAAGCTCAATCCCAACTCTCTTATCTGGGGCAGAACCTACCCTAGAGCTATTGCCAGATTTCATCTCAAATCGAGCTGCAGTTCTTCTTTCAAACCTAGCTAGGGCGCTCTTCCGTAACTCTTATCTACGATAGCAGCAAACTCCACTTCTTCAACAAGAGAAAAGATCACATCGGCAAGAGCAAGTAAAGTCTGAAATGCCTCAGAAGCAAGTCTCGGCTTAGCTGCATTACCTTCCTACCGATGTCATACGTCACTCTATTATGACCTGAGGTGAACTATCTTAAGCCTCGAAGTCACTTCTCCACCCTCTCGCCTGGTGAGCAAAAAGGCCTTTAGCTGGCCCAAAATCCATTTTCTTTACCCCCTACTTCTACTTCTTATATACGTGATAGCACGCCAGCAAGAAAGCTATTGATATTCCATTGCCCACATTTACACTTTCAAAGAGTGTTCAAAGCTGAGTCAACCTATCCTGCTCCTGGGGTCACTTCACTTTCACTTCCTTTTGTCACTGAGCCTTGAGAGAGAACAGCAAGTGTAAGCTAAAGCTTCCCTTATAATTCATGTTGATTGATACCCTACCTAAAGTTCCTTCACTCGCTTAAGCCGAATCCTCTGATACGGCTACGCTCCTTCAAGCCTTTGAAACTCTTGAAAAGAGCACCCTTCTTTCTTTGCTAAAGAGTAGGAGTAAAAGAACCCCAGATTCTCGGACTAAACACTAAAATCCTAAATAAATAAAAATACCCCGTATTAATTGACATGGATTACTAGATCTGTGTAAGACCGGTTTGCGCTTGGTGGAATTTATGTCATTCTTTACATTGAGTCCTAACCAGACTCCGTGTACGGATAGAGAAGGAAACTCGATTTATCCGTTAGTCTAACTAACTCTAACCCAGGATCAATCATGAAGAGGTTTTTCTTCTTCAGTAGCAGATTCGGATAGTGATCAGTAGCCCTCTCGCCCGTCGTATGCTATGGATGTTCACACTAGCCCCTCGATGGCATGGCGGGATTTCCCATTGACTGTTCCTGAGGTTTTTGGGAGATCCTTAATCCCGGAAAGAAGAAAAGGCTTGCATTCACCCGTTCGATCAGTTCTACCTCGACTCGAAGCAGACAGTTCAATTGAAGCGCGAACTTAATTCACCAAGGGTTCGCCTAAAGGCAGAAAAAGAGTACTTCGTTACCGGAAAGGCGGGAGCAGGCGCCTAAGAAAGAGAGCCATGTTTCAGATGCCGTGACCTACCAGCCTTCGTATTTAAAGGTAGACGGATGCGTAAAGAAAGAAAAAAGACAGACGACGTAGTAAGCCGAAGGAGCCCAAAGAAAAGAGGTAGCCAAAAGAGTGATTCACTTTATAGAATCATGCCTTTTTACCCCGCTCTGTTCACGAAATCGAATACTAATCAGCCTTGTTGAACCAGGCCAACCTAAGATAGAGCCCAGAGAGAGACTTTTAGGTAATGCAATTGGTGATGAGAGATGCTACTATATATTCGATTTTATATAAGATGGAATAAAATGCTAGTCCACACCTATCGAATCAGAATTCCACGGCGAATCTGGAATGGTTTTCGTGAGTGTAATGATCACCATGGCTTAACGCTCATGAGACTCCCATTGGATCTGGTCTACTCCAATTGGAATCAAAGCTAGCAGCTCACCTGGGAATCAATTCACATTGACCCTTCTCTACTACCTACCCAAAGTCTGCCTTTATTCGCTAGGCGTGGTCTCATATGTAACGATAGCTGGCTGACATCTAGGAAAGGAATCGCTTTCACACTGGTTCGTCTACCTTACATCGGATTGAATTCTCAAGATCCCTTTAAAAAAAATATGTCTTGATAGCTTAAGACATTTAAATAGGTACTATAGTAATGGCAGTAAAGGATGCACCTCCCACACTAGTCCATGAAGAAAGACCTAAAAGCTTCTTCTTCCCGCTCTTTCTGCCAATAGGCTTGAAGTAAGTAAATAAAAGAGCTGAGTGAGTCATAGCCCGAGTCCAATTGAACATTACCTTTTTACTGATTAATAGAATCACCCCTGAAAACAGTAGACCAGGATTAAAGATTTTCTCCATTGAGAATCGATCTTAACCTAGCCAATTGCAAATAAAATGACTTATCTATTCCCATGGCTTCGCTTAACGCTCTTAACGTCCACGCTCCGCTTTCACAGCTTATAAAGACTTCCACCTATCGGCTCTAAACTTCGTTACCTTGTTTCAGAAGGAGAGTGAAAGCCTTCTTTAAAGATTCTTTATCATAGAAGATGATTCCCAATTGCAGCCTGTTTGTTCTGTTTGTTGATTTCGGATTCTGCCCCCACGGACCTCACGTGTGTGACTCTTTCCCCCTAAGTTTGCTAGTCCGTCCATCCGGAAGAGTTTCCCCCATCTGGAAAGGGCTTTTCTGCCTCCTGTTACTCGTGTATCGTCTTTTGATGCCTAAGTTCTCCTTGACCTATAGCTAGTGAGAGTTTTGTCATAGAGTGTGAATGGGGCTCAGCTCTGTATCGATAGGCGTTCTCATTCTCATATAACTTCCTTCTTGATCTGAGTGAGATCTCCCGGTAGGCCTTTCAGTCTTGAAAATGAAGAGCCGATAGGCGAACCCGTAGTCGGTAATCGTTCGATTTGGTCTCTTTCTGTCCTGTATCGCCTCTCTACGAGTTGACCGCACTGGACACTCGTTTAAAGCGGATTTTTAGCAATATCACAGTCAAAGGCCCCAAACGAAGCCTATTGGCTTTCCGCCCAGATGTTTTCGAATCGAGTAAATGTTAATTGGTAGTGGTCAGTCTGATAGTCAAAAGTCAGTAACAAAGGGCCCCTATTCTGGTTCTATTCCACAGGCAGGATAGAATCCATCCATTTATAATAAGAAATAGAAAGCTCACGTAGATGCCACTCTTAACGGCTAGGCTAAAAGGTCTGTCTCCCTTAGAGATGCTTACTCTCGAGGTCTTTACATTGACAGCTCACTAATGCGTACACGTTAACATAGTAGGGGCGGGAAGGTCAGGTCACGACATCTTATCCTCTGCCAACTTCGGCTCTCTATAGAACCGTCGGTTAGAAAGACAAGTCTTTGTCATTCAGACCCACTCCTCGGTCTCGTTTCAAACATCTCATATTCGTGTGAGGAAGAATCTTTCGAGTCACCTTAACTTAGAAAGATTCTATATCGAAGGTATTCCTATTCAGCGGATTCGGCATCTGATGGTGAGGCCTATGATGTGCCAAAAAGAGTAACTAGTAGTACCACGATGAAAATGACTTGACGAATGCCAGAAAGAAATGTCGCTGACGGCACGGAACAACGGCAACTACTCGCTTCGATCCGAGAGTCACGAAGGAAAGAGAGACTCTACAACTAGAAAGACGTACTTGAATGCTGAATGCTATGAGTCGAGAGAGAAAGAATTACTAGACAGAATGGCATTGACCAGATATAAGTACACGAGAGAATGACTATCACCAACCATAAATACGATAAAAGAAGGCACCCCCTTGCCCCTCGGCAAACAACCACTGGCCGCCTTCGCTCTACTCTTCGAACCAGCCTCAGACGCTAATGCCACTAGCTAGCAGACAGCGAAAAAAGCCTTCTTCGGGCTATGATCTAGCATTCTTAGCTGCTAAGCCAACTGTAGAAAGTCATGCCTCGGATCCACCCCTCCACCGTCGCATTCCTTGCCCCCTGGCTGGCTCAATGAGTAGGAAAGGTATGTTCTTTTTTCTGTGTTTTCGGAACCTATTCATAAGAATCTATCTCTGCTAGATAAATAAGCAAAGGCTTAGCATATCTTAATAGAAATCATAAGCATGCGCTCAATAAGTATTCTCTCCTGAAAAAAGTCCAATCTATATACGAATACCATTCTTTCTCTGTTAGCTCTTGTCTGACGAGTTCATCACGCTAAACATACGGCTTTCTTTCTCTTTAAGCTTCAAGCATTCAAAGAATTAGATCAGATGCAAACGGAAAGTCTTGTATGATTCCCTTATTGAATAGGAATAGGAGAAGTCTGTGGAAGGTTGGCAGGAGCATAGGGCTAGGGGCGAAGGGGGGGGGGGGTGGAGAGGAGGGCCCCTCGCCTAATCATCTAATCAAAAAAGAATATCAAAAGAAGGAATAGACACCTTAGACTTTATACTTCAGAACAGGCAACGGGCCCATGAGCAGCAGCTTCGGGCCATCGAACTGAGTTGAAAAGCCTAAAGGAAGAATAGAGAATCCAATAGGAAGATAGGCGAAGCAAAAAAGCAAGAAGTTGAACCTGATCTGGATCTATGAGTTGAAAGATCAAGGAAGGGCATTGGTCCGTCTGAAGCCAAGTCTGTCTTATAATAGTAGTAGTTGCCGCCTGATCCTCGAGTGATTCTCGTCGGGATTTCTTTTCAACTAAAACTGCCCTTGCCGAAAGAAAGTAATCAAGAGAAGCTTTTAGGGCAGCTAAGGAAGGATAGGGAGGGGCCAAGTCAGGATGGGGGAGGGGAAGATGACTTGAGGCTACTATTCAATTCAGCCCGAGAGAAATTCGAACTCAGCTAAAGCGACAAAGGAAATCAAGTACATTCGAGCATTCGATTCAGGCGCTGCAAGCCACGAAGCGAGAGCAGCTGCCAAAGCAATGGAAAAGTTTAGGGTTGAATGAAACCTTCTAGAATGGATTCTGTCTCCACTGATCTAAAGGTCAGATACAAAAGGGGACCCTATCCCACTATGAACGAAAAGATGCACAAGCTCTATCCATTATCCAATCACTTGACTTGAACCTAAAGTCTTGCCCTCTCATGTCTTAAACAAAACAATCTGTATAGTTAGAATTCATGTCCGATCCGATAAAAAAGAAAAGGACGGAACTGAGAGTCTAAAGGCCGAGTCTCAGTCTTTAGATACGCACGCTCTTTCTTGTTTTTGTTCCAAAAAGTCAATCTTAAAGTAGATTCAATAGTAGCTCGAGATGAGTGACTAATTGGAAAGCACGGAACTTGAAGTCCGAAGGAGCTGGGCGTAACTTAAACTCCCCTAAGAAAAGCCTAAGAAAAGGCATGGATTCGGATAGGGTTCCACAGTTTCTAATTCTTTTCATTCAAGTCTTCCTATTCCTAGCCTAGCAGAGAGGAAGCTACCCCCATTCGTTCCCTGGGTGATGGAGAAAATGTTCGGATGTTCACAAGTCTTCGCCGTAAATCAAGCTCCCCCTTAGATTCGGGGATAGGAAAACTAGCAGGAAGGGTATTACGCTTCAAGAGAAGTGGAACTAAAGCTTCCTTACAGACTGAATTTCTTACCCGGATGAGGATTCTACAGAAGATGATGTAAAAGACTCAACGCTTCCTCCCCTTTCAGAAAGACTTTCCTACCCGAGGCTAGCGAACCCCCATTAGCATTCCTGCCTACCGCTACACGTGGGCGCAGGAAGCTATTTCAATCGGTTTCAAACCTAGCAAAGAGCGCAGAAGTGAGACGGATTCAATTACCTTGGATCCTAACCCTACATGCGTAAGAGGGCTCGCCCGTATTCCGTTCGCTGGTTCAGAGCCAAGCCCTTATTGCGAATCTGCCTCCGGGAAATAGTTATTATAGAGCATCCTTCTGTGACTCAAAGACTAAAAGCATCTCCCTTGGTAAGCCTTCAACATCAGCCAATTCTTCTTCCATGAGGGACTTCAATGAAGCAACATCGGGGAATTTCCCGTTCATCGTATCGACCGACCCCGTCAAATTTCATAGCTGGTTATTTGATTTGAGTTGGGGCAGGCAAAGCGATTTGTGGCACTTTCTTATGTAAATGAATATTTACCGAGTACAGGTCGGACTAATCCAAATCTATTATTTAGCCTCAATAAGAAGCATTCTTGTGCTTTTTCGAGGCCTTATGGAAATCCCAATTTGCTAACCCAAGAAGGAAGGATTCTTGGCCACACTCACTGAGGTTGATACATTTGACTCCCCTGCCCAAGCCTTCACATCCGAGAATGGGATCCCCAACACCAGAGGACGCATTCTTGGTGGCAGCAGTGCCATAAATGCCGGCTTTTACAGCAGAACAGACCAGGAATTCTATCAGAAATCGGGTGGGGACCTGAGAGTTGTGAACGAGTCGTACGTGTGGGATGAACCAAATCCTCATGAAATTTTATTTTTCCATTACAGGGGGCTCGTACATGTTCTGCAGTACCCCCTGTGAATACTCCGCCGGTATGAAACGTTCTTAATGTTAGTTGAGTACCCGGCTCTCCGATGGATTGACCCGCAATAATACCTACAGCTTCTCCCAATTCGACCAGGTCGCCGTGAGTAGGACTCCGGCCATAAAATAATCGACAGATCCAAGACGTACTCTTACAAGTAAAAGGAGTTCGAATCGATATTGGTTGTGTTCGAAAGGTTATGAATCGATTGGCAAGTCCAATCCCAATATCTTGATTTCGCGTGGCAATGCATCGTAGACCCATATATTGTCCGCTAATACACGACCAATTAATGTTTAGATCCAAATTCTTTCCCTTGTGGGCTCTACGTTCTTTAAGGACAAGTCCAATCTGTATTTCGTTAATTATATATATTCCAGGTCGGTTATATCCTTCTGGACCTCCTGTTATCCCACTCCGGCCCTCTAACTCCCCCAATCGCCTTTTAGGCATGGAACTAGTTCCTCCGTTCATCTAACCAATGGACTAGAGAGGTGTCACCTTGTCCCTTTATTTGAGATAGACTGGCTACCCTCTCTCTCATTTTTTTGTGTGATTGGAAGGCACCTCCGCCGCCGTAAACAGGAGTAGCATCTCGCTCTTTGGTAAATGGCGAACCGGCTTATGCGTGAACCAGGTTGGGTAGCAATAGTTTGGTACCAGATGAAAATTCTGGGGCACACTACCGATCCCTACCTCTTAAGCCCCCGCCGATCTTCCCTCAGCGATTGGGTTAACGTAAGCTCGACCCGAATTCGAAGTAGCATCGGATGATACTGGGATGTGGGGCCTCCAAGGTGGCACCGACGAGGATTTCATACCTTTTAGACCAGGAGGGAAGGGCTCCCCTTCTTTCAACTGAAATTTTGAGTCTTGTTGTTGATGAACGAGAGTTCGTGCCAGGCCGTGTGCGATCTGACGTCGGAAAGAGGATCCTACACATTTAGGCTGCTACGTGTCGATCGGAAGACGCCTTGCCGAGGCTCCGTCCCTCAAACATCTGTCTGTTGGCATTTTATCGATTTGTTTGGCACCAACTCTTTCCTCTGTGCAAACAGGGGTGGAGGAATAAAACCTCGCGCATCTGAGCTTCTTATCATTACAGTTTTACGTTTACTTAAATAGTTCACTTCTAGATTAGGTGTGTCCAAAGAGGCAACCTCATTGGCACAGTGTACATAGGATATTCTTTATATAGCAGTTCACCTCATATTCATGCTCTCAACAGTAGTGCCTAACTACTGTGATTGAGTGAATATCTTGGTCTGGTGTGGATAACAGACGACATAAGGTTGACTCTTTTGGGAACGAGCAAAGGCCGCAGCGATCCAAAGGATCTAGAAAATCATTCTCTTAACAGTCTACTGATTATACAAGTTCGGTACTATGGTTGTTCCATGGTCATATCGTACTTACTCAATTGAGGGTGAAATCTGTTCGATATGCAAGTGGTCTAGTCACTACCTGTAAGGAAAGCACCCCCTTCACATGAAAAAGAGAAAGAGGCGGAGTGACGGGGAGGTATCGCCTTAACTCTCTTTCCGGACCTACTCATCGAAAGATGCCCAAGCTCTTTGATAGAAGAAGCTTCAAATGCGCAGTTAGGACAAAAGGCTGTTTGCAAGAATAGGCTCTGGGACTTTATCAAAATCAAAGGGAATGATTGGACAAAGAGAAGAAGGGCAACTAGTCTTCTTTCGACCAGTAAAGGCAGTTGAGTGAAAGCTCTTTCTATGCCTATGCCAAAGGGTAATCCCACAGAAAGGAAAAGACTTGACCAGTCATCTCTTCTTGGACAGTCTTTGAATAGCCCTAGTTCGTACACAAGGGATGTCCTTCTCCTTCTTAGTAAGCCTTCTTATTTAATTTAATATTTATTTTCACGTGCACACCCTATTAAAAGAAAAGGCAGAAGAGGAAAAAGAGAATGACATAAGCAGCCTACTCTTGCAAAGAGCCTAAGCGAGCCTATGTGACCAAACTCGCGTCTAGCGCTTCGCTCCTTGCTCTCTGTCCTTCTATCTCGATCAAAGCCCCGGTTCTTCTTTCAAGTCTTTTACCATTGTGGTCTCCTTTCTTTCTAGGTTCAGCCTTAGATTCATTCCCACGGTATTATACTCGGTAAAGCACTCTCTTATCTTCTTAGTGGCAGGATGCTTGGAGGCATTCCTGTTGAATACCCCTGCATGAAGATGATACCCACCTTCACTATGTGGTTCCTTTGCCACGGCCCGTCAGTCGAATAGTTGTCTAAGCCTCTCACCAACTCCTTCTTTGCGGTAGGTCTTCTATCCGCATGAGTTAGCGTAACAAGAATGAATTTCTTGATTGTGGTGTCCCTTCTTTCCATGGTTCCTTCCTTCATTTGTCTGTGCTCTCTACCTATGATGAAATAAAAATGAGGTTTGTCCCTCTTGCGTCTGCTTGCTACTCCCACTTTCTCTTCCTTGATCGTCGTTGGTCCTTCTTTCTCTTGCTGCTCAAGATATTGCTGCTGTCGGCTACCTATGCCTGCCTGCTCGACCATCTTTCTACGCTCTTTCGAATTCCTATTTGTTTGAATCCTGAATCCCATTAGAATCCAACAGAAAATTGGAGAAGAATCAGCTGCCTCCACTCTTACGGACTATTCTCTGACATCACAAGTGTATATCATCAGATTGTCCGGTCTCTCCCTATGGCTTTCTAAGAAGCTAGACCCAATAAGATTAGATGCAGCCATATCTTTCTTTGTGGATGTAGCTTTATTTCCTGCCTGTGCTCTTAGTTGCATAAGGACTAACCGCTTTCTTGTTTGTGATAGCTTTACAATACAAAGTACCCTAGATTCATTCCTTTTGCTCTCTATCTCCTAATGCCAACTGCAATTTGACATCTGCAGCGTCAATGCATAGTATAATAGGTGGAAGCTGCTCTCTATGTACTTGTAGTTGAGTAAGGACTGTAAGCTTCAAGTCCCTTCTTATCTTTTTTTAGTTCCAACAGGAGGATTATGTAAGGGGAATCTAGTTATATCTTCTCATCTTAGTGCTTCTCTTTCCCCTAGTTAGCGGACTATAAGTAGTCTCAATTGATCGACCGCTTACATCGTCCTGCTAGTCTTTCTTCCTTACGTTATCTCTTCTATTAGGAGGTGAGTGCTTCTTTGTTGGAGAGCGTAAACTTCTCTCTTTACCTGCTATTGCCCTAGCTAGAACGAAATCATCAACTTCGGAATAGTTTCGATAGCTTCTCAAATTACCTTGATTGAGGAAGCGAAGTCATTTGCTTTTGGGATCGGTTTCAAAACCCCTCGGTATCGGCTTAAGCCTTCCCGGATCCAGCCTTCTCTGAACTCTTCTGACCCCGCCTCTCGCCTGAACCCTTTCTTTTCAATAGGATCAAGGTGCTCTAAGATTTCAGTTTGCATGCACTAGTATAGTAATCGATTGCTCTTTAGGAAAAAGATTAGAACAAGGCGGTCTCAAGGTTCAAAGTCACTAGTCAGTCCAACTGCACGAGTGAAAGGCGAAAGTCAAGATTACGTGCAACCAGGTGTAACGTGTCAAAGGTCACCGAGTCGTCGGAAAGGGGAATAGGTTGTTTTGCGCATCCAACAGCGGAGTTGCGTAATAGCGGATTCGTAGGTAAATAAATCGTTGGATTTGAAATTGCCTTGGGCGGATAGGAATTGAGACTTTCAATGGTCCGCTCTTCTCTCCTCGTGATCGAAGCGGACCCCAGAAGTTGGGTATTCCTTCTTAAGAGGACACTAAACCTCCCGATCTTGCTAGCCGGGGGCTCAGTCTTTCAAGATTCAATCTTTCCCCTTCCTTTCCCAGGACTGAAAGCTGCCTAAACTGGATCAATGTGAATGTCCGAGGAATCAGAAGTTGAATCAATAGTTTTTAGATACCACCCAGGCCCAGAATCCGAAATAACCATCAGGAGTAGGAGACTATAAGAAGGGGGTCTAATCAACGGAGTAACGCAGTCTAAGGGCTTAGTGCTCCAATTGCGCCTTAGGACTGATAGGTAAATGCCCCTGACCAGACTCATAGATTCCGTAGCCACAACTATAGGTTTCCACGCGAAGGGGGTGTAATGTAATAGGACCAGAGAATGCCCAACGTTCAAAGATTCCAGATGGCTTCAACGGCATAAAAGCATTTCCCAGCTTAGCCGCAACTCCTTTCAGGGTTCTATATCCTTGGTTTGCCAGTTCGTCGACATGCATCACAGGAACGCACGAATTATGTTATGTGACATCCTCCAATAACGTCGGCCACCATAGACCTGCCAAACACTGATTCCGTGCAGTAGCATCCGCACCGACATGTCCACCCGTGAGGCCTTGATGCGCCTCTTCCATAACATCGTTAACATCATTCGAATACATCGTCGGTGAACGTCGACCCCTCCGTTCATTAGCTGATACGGACTTCCTCTTTTCGCTGATGAATAGGCCAATCGGGATCGGAGAGAATAACACCTGTGAATCGGCAATGTTAGTGGCTCCTGTCTCGTTTTCCTAATCTTGAACAAGGAAGAAGCGTCTGGGGGCCTGCACCCCTTCAGGTCCTTCTCCATTACGCAGACGAGACAAATGGTCATCGCCGACATGACTTCGTCCAGGTGGTCTCGTCACAATGGAACAATCGAAGTCTTTCAATAGCAAGTCTTCGACCACTAAGCACCGGTTTATTCACCAAATAAAATTCAGATATATTATAAGACGATCACAACCTATAGAGACAAAGGAGTAGAAACCAGAAGATTAAAACAAGGAAATGAGGAGGCCGAAGGGAAAACATAAAAAAGACCGAAAATTTATCAGACATTGACGGCTGTAACTTCGCAATGGAAATGCGAACCACATATCATGGGAGCGACTGGTTTATCTAGTCACACATGAACCAACCGACGGATCATAGATTCCATCATCTGCGAATTGCGATGATCCCATCTTTACCTTCAATGGATAATCCTAAAAGAAAACCGAGTCTTCTGATTAAGCGGACACCGAAAATGTATCCTCGTAGAATAGTCCAGTAGTTCTATTATATTAGCATTAGCCAACATGAGTCTGTGACTGGTCACGCCTACCATATCGAAAGTAAACCTGACCGCGAACTCCCACTTCCTTCAAAAAACTTTCTATTATATATTTCGCGTCATTAACCAGAACGGGAGCCTCAGGTTGTGTGTAGACTCTCTTGGTTGACCGACAGAAGATGCGAAGTTCCTATCCTTTATCTAATACTAGAAGCCTTAACACCAATGATTGATAGTCTATCTTTTTTCCCAAAGGCTTTCGCGTCTCTCTAAAATCACAATCAAATCTTGGTTTATTTAATCATCAGGGACTCCCAAGCACACGAATTCTCTATAAATAGAAATAGATAATTGAGGGCTTGTTATTCAACAGTATAACATGACTTATATACCCATGTCAACATCTATGAATATATCTTTATGATCTTATCTATCTAGATTCATCAGCATTTTATTGAATGAATGAAATCACAGTGAGTTAAAAAATCGAATTCAGATAGTGCGTGTTTTGCATAGAAATAGAATATAGAATTTCAGTAGATTTTGATATACTAGTTATATTGGTTATAATGGGTTGCCCGGGACTCGAACCCGGAGTAGATAATTTCTTTGTTAAAAAATAGGTAAAAAACCCTCCCCAAACCGTGCTTGCATTTTTCATTGCACACGGCTTTCCCATCTAAAAGTAAGTTCCCTCCCCAGAGAAAGACTCAGTTACGTGATCTGTTGCATAATGGAAATAGATTGATTAATAAGACTGTGAAGAAAGAGTCAAAGAGGAGTTTCCCCCAGTTCAGGAATTACTAAATATACTTTACTTTGGCTCGGCTAATCTAGGGAGGCTGCTGCTTCAGATTGTCCCCCTACTTGTTTGTCATTGGTATGGATGTGCTAGATTCTCTTTTGAAAAATTGGGTCAACCATTTGGATTTTCATTACCATTGGAGATGTGGTAAGAATAAGATCATTCGGCTATGTTTTGCTGATGACTTATTGATGTTATGTTCTCTAAGGGGACAGTCAGTCTGCTAGGGTACTTAAAAAAGTCTTTTAAAAGCTCTCTGGTCTCCTCCCTAATTTTAACAAGAGCAGCATTTTCTTTTCTGGTGTTGAAAGCTAGCTCTGTTAAAACTGAGATTTTGGCTACTTTGGGAGTGCACACTGCCTTAAAATATCTTGGTGTTCCTCTAATCACTACCATGTGCAAAGCAGAAGACTGCAGACCTCTAGTTGATAGAATTACTAGGAAGATACAAAGTTGGACTAGCAGGTTTTTATCCTATCCTATAGTGGCAGAGTCCAGCTTATTAAGGCTGTTCTTTTCTCAATTCAGGTTTATTGGTCCTCTGTTTTCATGCTCCCTAAGAAAGTTATTGATGAGATTTAACAATTAATGAGAATCTTTCTTTGGAGTGGGATTGAAGGTGCCAAAGTAGCTTGGAAGGATGTGTTGTCCCAGGGAAGAAGGAGGTCTTTCAGTGGAAGTTGCAGGCGATAGATAGAGGAAAGCTAAATTTCTCACTATTGCAGAAGGTAGGTCAAATCAATGTAAATACGGAATTCGATCTTCAGGGCGAGACATGAAGAAAGAGATTGAGTCAGATCAATCCATTCCGGTGTTCATCCGTGGAGAAGATAAATGGAAATCAAAGCAAGGATGGGGGCTCAAGATTCAATCTCACTCAAATCGATAAGAAGAAGGACTTCTAGTAGTGGAATAAGAGTCAGTGTTCAACTAGTCCGGAGACTATAGCTCAGTCGAACTTCTAATCCAGCCACGAAACTGAAAATAGAACTCAAATAGATAGTACATTCAAGTGGGCAAGGTAAGCTCAGTCTCAGGCGAAGGAAGCTTTTAGGCCGTTAGTCTTTCTTTTGATCGATGGGCGATGAATCAAAGAAGTTGTCAGTGAAGAAGTTATCTAAAAAACAGGAATGTAAGTAAATCCAATAAGTTCTGTAGGCCGAATCTAATAAGGTAGGCGAACCTGGCAAGTAGTTAACAGGCTCATTTTCCGTTCTATGCCCGTTCCTGATTCTAAGCCCGTTCCCGATTCTAAGCCCGATCTTTCACGAGCTACAAGAGAGGGTCTATTTGGTCACTATGCCTGTGGGTGGTCCCGCTTTTATCTGGGATTTTCTTTCTCAAGCCAGCTAGATCAAAGACGGCTAGGGCAGGCACAGGTTAATAGCTAGGTCTAGGTTGTTAAAGGGTTAGGTCAAGGTCAAAAGCTAGGGCAGTGGAAGTTTTCCTTTCTGGGAGTTATGTTCCATCCCTACCAGTAATCTATAGGTATTTCCCTGAAAGAGCTAATGATAATAGATAGATTTATCTTAAGATTCTAGAGAATAAATAGCTTTGTTCCCCTTCGCCTATCTAATCTCTCTACAGGAGACTACTCTACTAGTATACTTATTCAGCTGGGGCGGTATCTTTTTAGTCAGTTTCAGGCCAGGCCCTTGCTTATGGATAAGCCGTAGTTGTCCCTCCAAATGCGGAAACCTATACAGTTTGAGTGCTGAGCCCTGTGCTGTCCTCGGAAAGAAAAAGGCTTAATTAAGTAGGGATCTCCTCTAGTCGAGCTACTTCATTCCTCTAGTTCTTACCGTCGAGGTATACTGTCTTATAAAGAGTCCGAAATTGCCTATCGGCTCAGTTAGTTACACCAACCCTTTGTCTACGACAAACTTCGCTCTGTCATCTTTTCAGCGCATTATTCGGTTAACCCTTTTTTCATTTGGTAATATTTCCTTAACTTAAGGCAATGAACACTTCCACCTAAAGGCTTTCATCAGCTACCAACCTCAAGGTAGCTTTGCTCTCCTCCATCGCTCAACCGTTGCAGCCTAGCCTCCAAAGAAAGAGGTCTTCTACGAGAGAAGAAAGCATGTAGAAGTCGCCGCCTTACTCACTTAGGGCACTTTCTTGGGGAAAAGGTGATTGCCGGAATTCTCTTAGGAAGACCAACCATTAGAGGTGAAGATCAAGTGCCGATCTCTTCACGAAGGGATTGGGAAAGGCTATCCTTTTTCTTCTCACTCGCCGCAAACAGGAAATGAGTGAGTCTCGATACCAGGCCAGAGAGATGAAATGATCGATATCCATTCTCCAGGATAAGATGTAGAAGTGATTCTTTGATTCTTCCGTATAATAAATTATAAAAGAGAGGCCACTATCGTGATTGAGAATGAGCCGGGCGAGAGGGAGAGATGGAAGGCCTATACTTCTTAACCTTTGATTCCCATTACCCCTTTTTCATTTCGCCCTTGAAGCGCTTTGTCTTTTCTCTGATGTTAGAAGCCAGAGATAGCCTTCTTGCGATCTTTGATCATTTTCTGCTTGCATCCGCCTATTAGATAGATAAGGGGGGAAGGGCTGTTGAGAGTTCAAATTGGAGGGGTGGAGAAGATTATGCTTATGATTTTTTTAATTTGCATGAGTGGAATCAAAATGAAGATACATATAGAGATGGGCTGGAAAGCTGCCTACCTGCGAAAGCCGAATAGATCTGATTGGAAGGCTCACAGTCATCGTCCAAATCTCTTGAAATTCCAAAACTCCCCCCGGATGGAGCTCTTTCAGAATCTATTATTGGAGGTGAAAGCAAGGGCATAGGAATCGAGAGAAGGCAATCGCAGTTGCATTTCTCGAGCTTGGGATTGTTGAGCGAAGTTCTCATGAAGATGAAGGGCATTCCAGATCGGATGTGCATGAGTCAGATCTCTTACTTGAGCTTGAGGATTGAAGCACAGATGTGGAGGTAGAGGTTATCCAACTGACCAGCAGCTGATCTTTGCAGAGCCACTCTTCATATGATATGCGCTTTGAAACCTTGACAGCAGATCCATCGGCCCCCATTCGCCTCACCTACACGGAAAAGCTAGTAAGCGTACTCAATAACCGTTCTTGTCTCGCACTAACTGGCTGGCATTTGGAAGCTGAATCCTACTTTCGAAAAGGAGCTACTTTACTTGCAAGATCTGCATCGATGGTAATAGGTCCGAAAAGCCCTACGCTCCTTTCAAGTCAAACGGAGATTACCAGTTCCGGAGGGACGGACCAACCATTGTACTTCTAGGGGAGGGTCTAACATAGCGGAAGGCCACGGCTTTTGTGAGTGTTCAGCACAATACGGTACGGTATGCCACTGGCACGAGATAGATTGTTTGCCAGCCTGGAAGTGATTCGCTAAGTCGGGTTTTCCAGCGGCCGCCTATTGTAGAATCGTCGATAACCTGGCTGCCACTATCATGTGTGTAAAGACTGACTGTATAGGTATACCGGAAACCGTTTGGCAAGTCAGGGGACCCTGAAATCCGCTCCTTAGCTATAACGTTCCAGAGTCATGAAGAACAGACACTAACCGTCCTCCAATTACTTTAATTTTACCTTCAAGGAACGAGTAGAGTACAAAAACGAAAGATCCGAGTAACCCTCCGAGCTAGGGATATTAAATAAAGGCCGTAGCAAGGAGACTTTAACAGACCAGTTAGAGTAAAGCCTCAACTTTCATAGAAGAGCGTCAGTAGGATAAAACAGCAATTCCAAGACTAGCTTTCCCGGACAATGTCTATTATGAAATGGTGGCGCTATAACAAATCCAGAGTACCTTAACGGTTGCCGCACAAAGCTGGTCACCTTAACCAGTCATACCCATTTATGGAGATTCAGGATCGAAAATGAAAGCCATGAAACAAGTGGCTACTCCTACTGCAATTGGGGGCTTATTTTAAGCCAGCCCACAAAAAAATTCCACCTCGACTCCCCTCTCCCTCTGGTCGAGCTTCTTCGCCCCTCTACCAGAGAATCCATGAATTCCGGGCACTCGCAGTAGCTACTTCTTTCATAAGTTTTAGGCAAGTCGTACTTCCCATCCTCCATTGAATTGGGTCTATCTTTTGATTATGGTCCTTTTTTCTCCATCATACAAGACCCTTGCCACTTTCCTTTCACCTGTAGTTGCAGCAGTTCTTTTACGGAAGAAGGAGCTCTAATCCGCTTTTTCAAGCTTCCCATCTCCTGATAGTGAGGTCGAAATACTTCCCAGGTCGAGGGCTTTATCTGGACATCTAATCCATGCAGCAGGTATGCCAAAAAACTTTATCTTTATCTTTATAAGGAGAAAGGGAAATGGAATTGAGCAAACGATGTATAATAAGAAGCGGCTTTTAAACGAGGAATGGAGATTGGGAAGTCAGAAGTGAGAGGGGAGAAGACAGAAAACTGATAGAAGATGCATCGAATGCAGGGCAAGCAGCTCCTATCGAAAAGCCTTTGAGGTTTAGAATCGCGATACGCTCCCTTACTCTCTTTTACTGCTGTTACTGCCTTACCTTTTTACTGTTGATTAAGCTATGGGCCCAATAGTTTAGATATCCACGAGCACAGAATAGGAGATGGGGCATTTCTCAGCAAGCAAAAGGGCTTAAAAGCGCCTTTATCAAACCTATTAGTAAAGGCCTTTCTTCAATCTTTAGGCACATAGACCGCGCATTGGTCCCCCCTATCGCCTCTGGGCGGCACCACGATTCCCGTAATCCTCAATGAGGTACCTCATCTCATTGAGGAGGCTCGGCGTGTACTGGCAAGTTATCAATCCGTTTTGTAAGTCCACAAGACCGTTTCTTGTGTTTATAGAAGCAGCTGTCCCTGGAATCCACTTCATATTCAGATCACGATCTATAGACGTTCAACTGATCCCTCTGAACTCATGCGCTTGAATCTGCCGCTGTAGTCTGTACCTATAGGTACGAGAGCAACCACTCCCGACGCTAGACCGAGAGATCGGCGGACCAGACTAGCCATGCAGTTCGTAATCTGTGGAGATAGGTTGTATAAAAGGTCAACCAACAACATTCTGTTGAAATGTCTAGATGAAAGGGAGGCCAAAGAGATGCCAGGTGCATGAAGGAGTCTGCGGTCCACACATGAATGGGCACAGGCTTGCCAAAAAAAGACTTCGCCTAGGATATTACTCTTGTACGATGGAGAGGGATTGCATCCAGAGATGCTACAAGTGCCAAGTGCATGCGAATTTGATCCACGCGCCGCCGACGGAGCTTCATAACCACACCACGGCCCTTTGCAGTATATTGCCTAGATATCATAGGAAGGTTAACCCGAAGGCAGCCAATTGGACATGAATACATCTTGGTGGCTATCGATTCTTTCACAAAGTGGGATAAAAACCTCCTACACCACGATCACAGCGGCACACGTCATAATATTTCTGAAGAAGCAGCTTCACATTCATAAGCTTAGGAACGTTAATGCCATGTTCCTGTTGTCCGAGCTCTAACGCACACCTGCCCTAAAGCTGTAAGCGGGGTTTAGTCAAGTAAAGCAGAAGGCGAAAGAAAGACAGAAGCGGAAGAGGCAGATTTAGACAACCAACGTCAGCTACGAGTTCGCACCCCAACCAACAGCTGCCTTTGCTAACCTTGCCTTACCTGAACTAACGCACTCAGAAGGTCACATCTGTCTGGCTGCTAAAGGAAGAGCTGTAAGACAAACAAGTGGCATATTCAGAACAGACAACCGGTAGCTACAAAGATGGGGTGCAACTGGTCCCCGAGCAACAACCTAGTTGGGCTTTGGTTTATTTAGGACTAGAAGCCCGTTAACCCCGAGATTCATAGCGCAAAAAGCCCCTACATTTGCTATTCTGAGTCTATGCTCTGTCCCTATCTGAAGCAGCAGACGTTAACAAGCAGACGTAAGAAGATGTTACTGAAAGGATAACGTCTGCACCGTCTTAGCTAGCCGCTCTTTCCTATTGAGGTTCTTTGTAAGAGAGCAATCTTATGAGTGAGAGGCATCAGACGCTAGCTCAGATGATAAGACGTAGCAGCTGTTAGCTTTTAGCTTCTTCAATGTCTTCCCTCTCATAGATGAGGAGACGCGGACGTTAAGACAAGAGACTCTAGCTGCAGCAGCTTGCCCTTCCCTGGCTACTGGTCCCAAGGCATCGCTCTTAGTAGGAGGACATCTTATTCAAGAACTGATTTAGTAATAGACTAGCGCCTCTAGTCTTATTTCCCTCGGGGAGGGAGCCTTTATCCGACCAAAAACAACCTAGTGTATGGGCCCCAAAGAACTACTTCTATTTATTGCACGAAATGTGCAGCTACTAGAGGGGCAGTCCTACAAATACAAAGGAAATGCACCAATGACTGCCTATAGCAGATAGTAAAAAGGATGAACAACCTATTATATTACCACCAATTTTTGTACAAAATAAGTTGTTGAATAAGATAGGTTGTTACTATAAGAGCATTCCTACCCTACCCGGGAGATGACCCTTATCCCACTAGCTCCAGAGGTTTATATTACTCACATCACATATTGGACTAGGGAAGCCCCTCTTCTTCTATTGCTTTGCTCGGGGGCTAGCAGCTCGTCCTCCAGACGCAGACGGGGCAGAGCTCCTACTAATAGATAGAGGGGAAGAACTGGGATCAGGATTTCACACTATACGAAAGGCAAAGCGAAAGACCACTTAGTTAACCACCAGCCAAGCAAAGAGAAGAAGCTACTCACCTAGAGGGCGAGGAGCTATTCTTTTGTACATATACTCGATCTGGATCTACTAAAAGAGGAATGACTCGAGTTATGCCTTTATAAGATAAGAGCGCCCTCGGTCTCTCGATCCCATAGATCCTGTAGGGGAGGGAGGCACTTAGACCATTACTTCAAAAAGTATGGAATGCCGGGCAGGGGAAGCAAACTCACTTCAAGAGCTAACCTACCAGTCACCTTAAGGGATCACGCTTAGTGATTTGAACAAACTAAACCCCTAGGGGAGGAAGGTTAACCAACCCAATCTTGAACCCCCGGGGGGAAGGGAATTCCTAAAAGAAAGGATAAGGAAAGCACAAAGCACGCTTGCGGACAGATTCTCCAGAAATGAAACCTGCTTTTAGAGGGCTACCCCTAACTCACATAGACTGCACTCTTAGAACCAACCCTTTGGTTCTGGGCAACTGAGACCAACTGCCAGTACAAGGAAAGCCATCCATGTATAGACTAAAAAAACCAATAACAGACTTTGAGAGACAGACCCAAACAACGCCTATTTACTTATTTGTTACCAGCTTAGATAGACTCACATGCTCGGGCGGATATAGAAGCTCAGGAACTGCCCGGCTATAGGCACGATCGCAGACAGAAATGTGCCGGCTCCAGAAGAAGTTCGACGTAAGAAAGAGTCTCTTCGGAGGCACACTTCTATTTATTAAGATATTTAGTTTATCACCAGCAATTCCCTTAGCTACACGGTCTTCCTCTTCGCGGAAAGCGATCGACGATCAATAATTAATACGAATTCTTGCTTATGGGGATTCGGCATTCAATCGTAGGACCCACAGCGGGATGGCCCGTACTCAAGGCAGTCAACGTAGATATTTAAATATGTAATTATCTTTCTAACCGCTTGAAAGAACCTTGCAGGCGAGTATTCATCTATGTACATATAGATGCAGGGTTCATCGATGGAATGACGTAAAGTGAGCCAATGCTGGCAATACGACACAGCTGTTGATGGCTGTGATTCCACATAACTAACTAAAAACGAGGATACCCGTCCTATTTCTCCGATATACATCTATTTTAGTTATTGCGCAGAATAGGACGAGACTATGACCTTTACGGTTGAATTCCATGATGCACACAATACTCATTAAAGCTGTTAGAAGTAAACTCTCAACCACCATCACTTCTGAAAAATGTTATGGGTTTCTCAAAATGCTTGGTTATAAGTGAAAGGTTCGAAAAACATCAAAAACTTAAGATTTGGCACGAAGAAAAAAGAACCATGTATATCTACTGTAACATCCTGCCACCATATGAACTCCACTTTTTCCACGATAACGAGCACGACCAAGATGAGACGAAAATAGGGAATTAGGATCCCGATGCGTTGGACCTAAAAACAGAGGGTGATTACGAACGGCAGGATCAGGAGACACTACTAACTTACGAAACATTTTTTCTTTTAGAAACAGTGTTAGCTCCCTGCTCTCGGAGCGGTATACCAAAAAAAGAAGGAGAAAGAAAGATGGAAAGTAGTCAAGCCAAATTAAAAAACGAATTCTCGTGCTCTTAAGAGGGCTCACCATGAGCAACACTCGGCAGGAACACTACACTACGATATTACGATTTGCTATACGGCGCTTCTCGGGATAATGCTGTTTTTTAACACTGTCCCGTAGCGGAAACGGGCCGGCTAGGTCTCTCTCAGAGAGTAGAGATAGAGGCGTCGAGCTACAGAAAGTGTGCTAAATCCTTTCTCGAAAAATTGAGGCTCTCAGTACAAGACGGCGGACATTGGTTGACTGAAAAGGTCAGCGACTGCAGTTAATCGCCGTTTCATCTATGTATGCGGAGGTGTACCCGGGCACAACATAATGAAATGGCAGCGAAACGAAAGCGACGCAGCAAAAATCTGTTCTTCTGGCTCCATGATATCACAACGTATCATAAATAAGATGAGAAAATTCAGCCGTGTACTCCTCCACTGACAACTCCCTCTGCTGCGTCGTTCTACAACAGGATACTGAAATGGGACCAGGAAGACACCCCACCACTGGAACTTGCTTTGCTCGCGCTCCGCTCGCTCCCACCTGTCTTCTTCCCACTAAAGTGAAAGATCTTTCACTTCACCATAGCAGGAACCTCACTAACCTTCTCGGCCAGTTACTCTAACCACTGGGATCCCCTCCAGCTTTCCCACCCACCGTAACTGAAACCTTCTTTTTTCGATCGGAATACGAATAAGATCAAAACATCACCAAAAAGAATTAATAACTTGGAGTAATTGGAGGTAATACTCACTTTGAATGCCGAGTTGAGCCAAATCCGTATATATGGAAGAGAGTAATTCTATATCATTCCCCGGTACCAAGCGGTCTATTATGTCATACGCCGTTCTTCCAGGTGGAAGATTAGAGTTCAATAATGGAGTTAACAGCCTATCACTAAGCTGTTCCTTTATTGTTTCGGCGACGCTTTCGTCCACTCGCTCCTGGTAAGAGGCCATCGTTAACTGGCGAAGCCTCGCGACTCGCCAGCTAGCGACTATAATAACACTCAGTGGTAAAGCAGCTGCTGAAAGAAGGGAAATAAGATAGGTAAGTACTAGATCCGACATTCTTGATTTCTTTACTAAGAGAAATTCAAATAAAAAAGAAAGTAAGTGGGGCCTTGCTGGTAGTAGACCAGACCCAAGCCCCTCTATTTAAATATTGGGGTTGAAAGGAATTCGGGGGGTGCTAAGGCGAATAACTTCTACAAGACCTTGCTCTTCCCAAAGGTTGCCCTTGAAAGGCTCTATGCGACTATTGACGCCATTCGTCGCTGGCGTCTGGCCAAGAGTGAAGTGCGTTGGAATCAAA